TAATTTGTAACAAATTTATATAATTAGTCAAATTTTCTTATAAACTTGAACTGTTTAGTTTTTTATTATAATATATATAGTAAGTAAGTGTTAGAACTAAATAAAAATTATATTCTTTTACAGTAACTTTAAAAATAAGATAATAAATATTTTTTGTTAATTTTAAATTTTTTGTAAAATAACAACTTAAAATAAAGTCCAGATATTATAACTATTCGGCTTTTTATTATCATAAAAAAGACAAATTAAAAAAAAATTTCTGTATTAATATTTATAACTCCAATTAAAGTAAGTTCAAAATCGGTTTTCTATCTTTTCTAATAAAATTTATGAGTGACTCTTTAGAGACAAAAAATGTTGGACGTGTTGTTCAAATTATTGGTCCAGTTTTAGATATTGTGTTTTCAAAGGGACAAGTTCCAAATATTTATAACGCATTAGTTGTTAGTGCAAAAAATGCTTCTGGCGAACAAATTAGTGTTACTTGTGAAGTACAACAACTTTTAGGTGACAGTTGTGTTCGTGCTGTATCAATGAACCCAACAGAAGGTTTAATGCGTGGAATGGAAGTATTAGATACTGGCAAAGCATTAACTGTACCAGTTGGTAAAGCGACTTTAGGTCGTATTTTTAATGTATTAGGTGAACCAGTTGATAACATGGGTCCTGTAAACAATGATGAAAGTTTACCAATTCACAGAACAGCACCGGCGTTTGTAGATTTAGATACTCGTTTATCAATTTTTGAAACTGGTATTAAAGTTGTAGATTTATTAGCTCCTTATCGTCGTGGTGGTAAAATTGGTTTATTCGGTGGTGCAGGTGTAGGAAAAACTGTATTAATTATGGAATTAATTAATAATATTGCTAAAGCTCACGGTGGTGTTTCTGTATTTGCTGGTGTAGGTGAAAGAACTCGTGAAGGGAATGACCTTTATGCAGAAATGAGAGAATCTGGTGTAATTGTTGAAAAAAATCTTGCTGATTCAAAAGTAGCGTTAGTATACGGACAAATGAATGAGCCACCTGGAGCACGTATGCGTGTTGCATTAACAGCTTTAACAATGGCAGAATATTTCCGTGATGTTAATAAACAAGACGTTTTATTCTTCATTGATAATATTTTCCGTTTTGTACAAGCAGGTGCTGAAGTATCAGCGTTATTAGGCCGTATGCCGTCTGCTGTAGGTTACCAACCTACACTTGCAACAGAAATGGGTACGTTACAAGAACGTATTACATCAACAAAAGATGGATCAATTACGTCAATTCAAGCTGTATATGTACCAGCAGATGACTTAACTGACCCTGCTCCAGCAACAACATTTGCTCACTTAGATGCTACAACTGTTCTTTCTCGAAACTTAGCAGCAAAAGGAATTTACCCAGCTGTAGACCCGTTAGATTCTACTTCAACAATGTTACAACCTTGGATTGTTGGCGAAAAACACTACAGTTGCGCACAAAGCATCAAAAAAACACTTCAACGTTATAAAGAACTTCAAGATATTATTGCTATTTTAGGTTTAGATGAATTATCTGAAGAAGATAGATTAGTTGTATCACGTGCTCGTAAAATTGAACGTTTATTATCACAACCTTTCTTCGTTGCTGAAGTATTTACAGGTTCTCCAGGTAAATATGTAAGTTTAGCTGAAACAATTGAAGGCTTTACTAAAATTTTAGCTGGTGAATTAGATACTTTACCAGAACAAGCATTCTATTTAGTAGGTAATGTTAATGAAGTTTTAGCTAAAGCGGCTTCATTAAAATAATTCAAAATAAATGTTTTAGAGAAACAGTTTGTAAATAAATTAGACAACATTATAATGACAATATTATAATATTGTCTAATTTATATTTTGAATGAAAGTGTTATCTTCCCTTGTCATTTTGTTTACACAAGTTTTTGTTTATACCTTATTTTATCTAAACTTTGGTTAGATAAAAACCTATGTTGATTTTAATCAACATTTGGTGTAAACAAAAACTTGTGTTTACTAAAATAAATACTTGGGGAAGTATAAACTGATACTTTGGTTATTAAATAAGAGCTTGTGTTAACAAGTATTAGTACTTGGTTTTATCTATATCAAAGATTTACTATAGTAAATAGTTAGTGTACAAAAAAAATTATATGGACAAAGTCTCGCTTTATAGCCTTCAGAGAAATTACCACTGTCTTTCGTTTAACTTGAATTTAACGAAGTCTTATTTCAATAGATCTCACAACCTATCTTACCAGTGGTAAGATTCGCTGTATTTCTATAGTAAATATTTAGTAGAATCTACGTTTTATCTAAACTTTGTTTAGATAAAAACCTGTGTTTACTTAAGTAAACACTTGGGCTATATATATAGTATAGAAATATATTATAGTATTTTATTAAAATATAACTATGCTAATTTATCAAGCATAATTAAGTTGAAATAGTAAAAAACTTATAAATAAATTAATTACAAAAATTGAATGAATAAAAAAACAAGTAAATTTGGGAAACCAAATATTAAAAATGTGAAACGTCGTGTTCTGTCTGTCTCTCAAATTTTATCACGTGTTCGTAAACAAAAACAACGTCAAACAGAACAAAACAAACGTAAAAAACCAATTAAACCAATAATTCCACCAAAATCGTTAATTATTATATTAAAAGAAAAACCAGAAAAAGCTGTATATAATCGTCGTATTATTGATTATAAACATTGTGGGTTGTTACAAAAATATATTGGTCTTGGAGGCAAAATTTTATCACGACGCCAAACAAAATTAACTGCTAAACAACAACGTTATGTTGCAAAAACTATTAAAAGCGCAAGAATTATGGGCTTACTACCGTTTGTTAGTAAAGAAAAAGGATTTTTTCGTTAAATATTAACCAGTTTACAAAAAGATTTTAATAAAGTAAAAATATACAATTTTTATTAGCTTAATGGACTTAAAAAATATTAATAAGGAGATTTTTTATGAGTAAAGTTTATGACTGGTTTGAAGAACGTTTAGAAATTCAAGCAATTGCAGATGATATTTCAAGTAAGTATGTACCACCACATGTAAATATTTTTTATTGTTTAGGTGGTATTACATTTACTTGTTTTCTTGTGCAAGTTGCTACAGGTTTTGCAATGACATTCTATTACCGACCAACTGTAGCAGAAGCGTTTGCTTCAGTTGAATATATTATGACAGAAGTTAATTTTGGATGGTTAATCAGATCAATTCACCGTTGGTCTGCTTCAATGATGGTACTTATGATGGTTTTACATGTTTGTCGTGTTTATTTAACTGGTGGATTCAAAAGACCACGTGAATTAACTTGGGTTACAGGTGTTATTATGGCAGTTTGTACTGTATCATTTGGTGTAACAGGTTACTCTTTACCTTGGGACCAAATTGGTTACTGGGCGGTTAAAATTGTTACAGGTGTACCTGAAGCAATTCCAGGAGTTGGTAGTGCGCTTGTAGAACTATTACGAGGTGGTGTGGGTGTAGGACAATCTACTTTAACTCGTTTTTATAGTTTACATACTTTTGTTCTTCCATTATTAACTGCTGTTTTCATGCTTATGCACTTCTTAATGATTAGAAAACAAGGTATTTCTGGACCTCTATAAATTATTCGTTAATTAAACTTTTAATTTAATATTTAAAAGTTGTAAACTGCTATGTTTTTATATTAGTACTTAAATACTAATATAAAAACATAGCAGTTTACAACTTAATACACTTTATTTTAGTTCTAAAAATAAAAAAAAAAGAAATAATAATGATATTAGAGCTTTTAATTGTAATAATTTGGTTTTATCTATACTGTGTTTAGCTAAAAACCTATGTTTACTCTAGTAAACATTTGGAAAGATGACCGAGTGGTTTAAGGTACGGATCTGGAACGTCCGAGTAAGATTATCTTACCGAGGGTTCGAATCCCTCTCTTTCCGTAAATATAGCTATATTGAATGTAATTATTTGAAAAATTTTATTTTTTTATGTTATAATATAAATTAAAAGCCTTCGTGATGGAATTGGTAGACATCCTGGTTTTAGGAACCAGTGCCGAGAGGCGTGCCGGTTCAAATCCGGCCGAAGGCAAGATTAGTATTGTAGTTTTGTTTACACAAAGTGTAAACAAAAACCTGTGTTGACTTTAGTAAACACTTGGGAACGTTATTCTTATTATTAACTTATTAATATTGATAGAAATAAATAGTGAATTCTAATTTGTTTAACTTTGTTTAATTAAAAAACTTTTTTGCAATAATTTTGAAATAATTTTTATTATAAAAAATGTAAAGTTTAAATCTAAATTTTGATTATGCCAATTGGTGTACCTAGAATTATTTATTGTTGGGGCGAAGAATTGCCAGCTCAATGGACTGATATTTATAATTTTATTTTTCGTCGACGAATGGTCTTTTTAATGCAATATTTAGATGATGAATTATGTAACCAAATCTGTGGGTTATTAATCAATATTCATATGGAAGATCGTTCAAAAGAGATGGAAAAAAAAGAAATGGAAAGTAGTGGGCTATTTAAGAGTTCTTCTAAAAGCGGAAAAAAAGCTGATTCCTCAAACATGACATCAGCTTCTTTAGATTCGAAAAAACTTATGAAACAAACTTCAATTGAAGATTTAATGGCATCAGAGGGTGATTTAGCAATTGACCAAAATTATATGTTAGAACGACATACATTACAAAAAATTACATTAGACTGGTTAAATTGGAATGCTCAGTTTTTTGATTACTCCGAAGAGCCTTATTTATTTTATTTAGCAGATATTTTGTCTAAAAATTTTAATAATGACAATGGTCAATTATTTTATTCAAATTCTAATACAGATATGTCTGATTTGCCAAAACTTATGACTATGTTTAGAAATATGAGTAATAACGGTCAAAAATTTGATCCGCGTTTTTTTGATTCACAAATTGAACGTTTTAATAATTTTGATGTATATTCACCATTTCGACTGCTTCAGAATTTTTCTTCTTCTGATCCTAATTCACCAGTTTTAAATAATAATTATGAACAACTTAGCTTAAAGTCTGATATGTATTCTAATTTGTCGGCTAAATTAAAACAAATTAATCAACAAAAATCAAGCAAAAAAAATTTTAAAAATAAAGAAATTTCTTCTTTAATGGGTGATTTTGCAGAAAAAGATTTTTTCGCAAAATTAAATAATCCAAGTAACCAAAATAATAGTAGTGAAAAAACATTAGCTCAACGTCAATTAAAAAGCGCTTATTCTAATGATTTATTTCCATTAAATCGTTCATTAAATTCATCCAATAATACAAGCCAAGTCTCAAATTATTTAAATTTAAATTCTACTGATGAAGCATACATGGAGTTTAGAGATTATTATCGAAAACAAACAGAACGAACATTCCAAGAAGAAGAATCGAAAAAAGTTTTTATGATTATTAATTCTTTTGGTGGTTCAGTTGGAAATGGAATTACCGTTCATGATGCTTTACAATTTATTAAAGCAGGTTCATTAACTTTAGGGTTAGGGGTGGCTGCCTCAGCGGCATCTTTAGCACTAGCAGGTGGAACAATTGGTGAACGTTATGTAACAGAAGGCTGTCATGTTATGATTCACCAACCTGAAGGTGGTATTAGTGGTCAAGCATCTGATATTTGGATTGATAGCCAAGAAATTATGAAAATTCGTTTAGATGTTGCTGAAATTTATTCACTATCAACATATAGACCTCGTCATAAAATTTTAAAAGATTTAGATCGTGATTTTTATTTATCTGCAACTGAGACAATTTTCTATGGATTAGCGGATGAAATTGCTACTAACGAAGTAATGCATGAGATAATTGAAATGACTAGTAAAGTTTGGGACTACCATGATAGTAAACAACAAAAATTACTTGAAAGTCGTGCAAATGCAAATTCTGGATTTGATACTCAAACTCAAAATTAATACAAAATATATATATATATATATATATTTTCTTTTAAATAAGATTTTGACTACCTCTTGAAGTTTAGTTTAATAAGGAATTATGTATAAAAAATTTTAATCAAACCTTAAAATTAATTCTATTTTTTCATGTTTCAGTTTTATATTCTAACTAAAATATAAAACTGAAACATGAAAAAATAGAATTAAAAAAGCATATATATTAAATTTGTATAATATTATATTCTATTAAAAAATTGACTATTGATTTTTTAAATAATATGTTGTATAATTATAAAAAATGCAATTTAATAGCCTGCTTAGCTCAGTTGGCCAGAGCTCCCGTTTCATACGCGGGTTGTCACTAGTTCGAATCTAGTAGCAGGCAATCTAACTAAATAAAACATATTATACCCCCAGGGGAATTCGAATCCCCGTTTCCTCCGTGAAAGGGAGATGTCCTAGGCCTCTAGACGATGGGGGCTAAAAAGTCTTCACTATAATATATTAAATATTATAATAATGGTTTCGTTATTTGTCAATCTTTAAAAAAAAGAAAAATATTAAGGGTTTAAAATAAATTTGTTTTGAAAAGTATTAATATCTTAGTCACGGATCATTTAGAATATGGTAAAATTATTATATTAAATTTTCTAAGAATAAAAAAAGAGCTCATCGTCTAATGGATAGGACAGGAACCTTCTAAGTTTCTAATGTAGGTTCGATTCCTACTGAGCTCAAACAGTTGAACTTCAACTAAATAAAGTAGTTTAAACAGATTACTTTATTTAGTTGAAGTTCATAAATTAAAAATTAAAATAATCCAAATGTTAATGAGATGTCAATTGGTAATGTTGCACCAATACCTAAGTAAATAGCAGCAACAGTACCTACTAAAAATAATACAGTAGCAATTGGTCTTCTGTATGGGTTTTGGAACTTGTTAATGTTCTCGATAAACGGTACAGTAATCAATCCCACTGGAACTGCAGCCATTAATAGAACACCAAGTAATTTATTTGGAACTGTACGCAGAAGTTGGAAAACTGGATAGAAATACCATTCTGGTAAAATTTCTAATGGTGTTGCGAATGGATTTGCCGGCTCACCCATTGCAGCAGGATCTAATACTGATAAACCAATAACACATGCAAATGTACCTAAAATTACTACTGGGAACATATATAATAAATCATTTGGCCATGCTGGTTCACCATAACTATTATGACCCATACCTTTTGCTAATTTTGCTTTTAAAACAGGATCTGTTAAATCAGGTTTTTTTGTAACTGACATAAAATATTTTTATTTTTATTTGATCAAATATAAATGATAATAAATTTTATCATTATATTAAGTTTTATATATAAAGATTGCTTTTTTCTACATAAAGTGTAGATAAAAACTTATGTTTATTAAAGTTTTGTTTACACTTTGTGTAAATAAAAACCTGTCTTAACAGCTATTGTTTGAACAGAGTTCAGATGTTAAGACTTGGTTTTATCTAAACTTTGTTTAGATAAAAACCTGTGTTTACTAAAGTAAACACTTGGTAAACATTTGAAGTAAAAAAAATTATAGTATTATTGTTATGTTTTTAATATTTTTTTGATAGAAGAAATTCCAGCTTAACCTGGAAATTAACGCGCTAATAATCACTTATATTCAACGATTTTGTTAATTGAGTTTGCAGATTTTATCAAAATCTACATATTGACGGTTTCGACTTTTCTTCTGCTAAGTTTTAACATTTTTCAGACATTTTTTTGTTTACACAAAATGTTTACAATAATCAACATCCGTTTTTGTTTAAACATAGTATTTTATCTAAACCTTGTTTAGATGAAAACCTATGTTTAATTTAGTCAACATTTGGTAAACCAAACTTTATATTATCTTTGATTGATATCACTTAGCAGAGAAAAAATTTTAGCAGTTTCTTAAATCCGGAATTACAACCTTTAACGAAAGGTTAAATTTGCTATATCCGGATTTAAGTTTTAATTTCTCAGTTATTTTTAATACATAACATTTTAGGACTAGAATCAACAAAGTTGATCAGAGCTCTTTTGTTTAACTAAAGTTAAACATTAGAAGTTCATTTCTGCTAACTGAACTTTTTCAAATTGTTTTTTCTTCAGAACTAATAAAACTTGAGCTAATAAAACAAAAGTAAAGAATACTAATAATCCTTGAATACGAGCTGGATTTTGTAACACAATTTCTACATCTTTTTGACCAAAACCACCAACATTTGGATTATTTGTTAATGGTTGATCTGGTAGTAGTGTTTGGCCTTCTTTAACAATTAATTCTGGTCCTGCTGGAATTTTATCAACAACTTGGTCGCCACTAGCAGTTTCAATTGTTACTTGATAACCACCTTTTTTACCTAATGGAGCAATTGAAACAATTTTACCAGCTGCAGATGCATTGTAGATAGTATTATTTGATTTTGAACCGTCAGGATATACTTGTCCACGACCTCGGTTACCACCTAAATAAAGGGGATATTTAAGATATGAAACATTTTTATTTGTTGCAGGATCTGGAGAAAGAATTGGAATTACCATTTCATTATATGTTTTTCCAGGAACTGGTCCTACTACTAAAATATTTTTCTTTTCTGGACTGTATGGTTGATAATATAAATTACCTACTTTTTTCTTCATTTCTTCAGGTACTCGATCTGATGGTGCTAACTCAAAACCTTCTGGAAGAAGTAAAACCATTCCAACATTTAATTCGCCTTTTTTACCATTAGCTAAAACTTGTTGAATTTGTTGATCATATGGAATTTTAACAACAGCTTCAAAAACAGTATCTGGTAAAACTGCTTGTGGAACTTCTAATTCAACAGGTTTTTGAGCTAAGTGACAGTTTGCACAAACAATACGTCCGTTTGCTTCGCGCGGATTTTCGTAATTTTGTTGAGCAAAAATTGGATATGCTTCTACATTTGAAACATTAATGATTGATAAAAATAAACTTAAAACTACTGCCGACCCAAAATTTGAAGCTAGGCTAAACATTTTTTCGAAATTGAATTTCATAATAATTAGAAAAAATTAAGTATAGTTGATAAATCAGACTTAATAATATTGAACTTCAACTTCTTTTATTTACAGAGCGTATAAACAAAAGCGTATGTTTACTATAGTAAACATTTGATAAACAAAATGTATTTTACCAGTATTAAAATTTGGTTTTATCTACATTTTTTGTAGATCAAAACCTATGTTTACTAAAGTAAAGATTTGGTATAGGAATTTTATTTTATTTTCCCAAATTTCAGCAAAGCTCATCTTACCAGAATTCAAAAAATCCAGTATCTCGCCTCCTTTTTTCAAAAACCAATTGTGAGCTTTATCAGTAAAGAGTCTTAATTAAAATTTGACCTGGTGAAAGAAATAGTATTGAAATATATTTTTTAAAGCAAAATAACGCTAAAATTTTTAGTTAAAATTCAATTTAAAAAGTCCAATAGAGATCTATAAACAAATCAATTAATTTTTATAATTAAAATTTCAGATTAAAGTTTGTCCAAGTGTTTACTAAAGTAAACACAGGTTTTTATCTACACAAAGTGTAGATAAAACTTTTATTTTAATTAAAGTTTTTTTTAAAAAAAAAGTTTTTCTACTTTTTCCACTTATTGAAAATCCAAAATTTAAATAATATTCAATTCATATTAACTAGATAAAGTGACTCTTTAAGAGATAAGAACATTATAAAATAAAATATTTCATTAAGTTTTAAAATTCAGTATTATTAACTAATATTTTTATACGATATGATTTTTTCTTCTCTAAATTTATATTATCATAAAATTTTTAATTAATCTAATTCTTATTTTCCATATAAATAGTAAATAGTATTATTTTTAGTAATATCATTACATAATGTTTTAAAAAGAATTTCAATGAGCAACTTTCCCTTGTCGTTTTGTTTAAACTCTGTTTATCGGGTCAGATTTCTCCAAGTGTTTACCAAGTGTTTACTAAAGTAAACACAGGTTTTTATCTAACCTTTGTTTAGATAAAACCAAATCTTAACATCTGAACGAAGTTTAGGGCTACAACCAATTAAATTGGTTAGAGCAGCTTCCAAATCTAGACAAAGTCTAGATAGGTTTTTATCTAAACAAAGTTTAGATAAAACGTTTAACTAAAGTTAAACGAAAGACAATACCTGTTAAGAGAGGTTTTTGTTTACACCAAATGTTGATTAAAATCAACATAGGTTTTTATCTACACTTTGTTTAGATAAAACAAGATGTCAACAAAACAAAGTGTAAACAAAACGACAAGAGAACGTAATAAACTTTAGAGTAAACTTTCGCTTTCAAATCTGACCTTTGTCTAGATAGGTTTTGTCTGCACCAAATGTTTACTATAGTAAACATAGGTTTTTGTTTAGATAGAATTTAACCAAAACTCTATCTATAGTAATTATAGTTGTTTATGTAGGAAATTGTAAGAGTTAGGAAATAAAATCAAATCAAATAAAGCATTTAGAAACTAAGGTAATTTCATTAAATGCTCCACTTGTTTTAAAAACCCTTTTGAATCAAAACGAAATAAACCAATATCCAGACATAACGCTTGAAGTTCACAAACTAAGACTTTAAACGATTCAGGGGTTCCAATATAAATTTCTTTATTTAAAATAATATTTGACCAAAGAGTAATTCGCCCAGTCATATCGTCTGATTTAATAGTTAACATTTCTAGTAATGTAAACGCAGCACCATAACCTTCCAACGCCCAAACTTCCATTTCTCCCAATCTTTGGCCGCCTTGTTTTGATCGACCACGTAATGGTTGTTGAGTAACTAATGAATATGGTCCAGTTGAACGTGCATGAATTTTATCATCAACTAAATGCACTAATTTTAACATATATGCTTGACCCACCGTAATTGCTTGGTCGAAACTTTCACCTGTTCGACCATCATATAAGTACATTTTTCCTGGATTATTAGGGTTAAAAATCCATTTTGAACCTGTTTTCTTTCTTACTGCATATAATTTAGAATAAACTAAACTTCGTGATGCTTCTGCACCATAAATTTCATCAAACGGTGCAATTCGAAAATATTCACCTAAATATTTACCAGCTAAACCTAATAAACATTCATAAATTTGCCCTACATTCATTCTAGAAGGTACCCCTAATGGATTTAACACCATATCAATTGGAGTTCCATCCGGAAGATACGGCATATCTTGCCTAGGTAAAACCTGCGATACAATACCTTTATTACCATGTCGACCAGCCATTTTATCACCCATTTGAATTTTTCGTTTTTCTGCTAAATAAATATGGACTGCTTGAATGAATTTGTTCTTTTGATTGAATCCTACTGATTTAGAAATACATTTTTTTTCTTTAGTCTGTGTAAGAGATAAATTATAAGCTTTAAATTTATGTAAATTAATTGGAAACATAGAGTTTGTTTCTTTAAATGAATTATATTTTAAACTATCTTTTGAGATTGATACCGTTGTTTTAGATTTTTTTAAAGAAGTTGAAATAGTTTGTTTCAAATTCTTATCTAATCGAGTAAACAGAGTCTTTTTTAGTGACTCTTTCTTTCCTTTCTCGAGAATTATGAACCGATTTCGTGAAGTATTAACCAAACTTGAGTTAGCAAATTCCTGTTTTTCTTTTACATAAAAATCGGGTTCTAAATTTATTCCGTTTAATTTTTTCTTTAAAAATCGGCGTTTTGCGTTTGGAAAAATAAACCATTTTTTATATAAAAGGGGAAATTTGTTATAATTTTTTTTACTAAATTTTTTTATTTTTCTATTTTTCGAAAGCGATATTGGCTTAAGCCCGATATTTTGAACAGATAATTTGTTATTACGTTTATTTTTTAAACTTAGTGATGAAGAAATATTTGTAATTGCTGTGTTTATAACTTGAATATTTATGACTTTAGCTTTTAACCCTTTTGGAGCTCTCAGTGAACTATCCCGTGTTGGTAAAAATTCTTTTTCTAAAATCGTATATAATAATTTTTGATATGGAGAATGATATTTTTTATTTGTGGGAGTAACTTTACCAACTAAAATGGTACCTTCGTCTACCCAAGTACCAACTTTAATAATTCCGCGTTTATCTAAATGCTGAATTTCTGATTTTTCAATCTCCGGAATTTGTCGGGTTATTTCTTCCATTCCAAATTTTGTTTCGCGTGTTTCAATTTCATATCTTTCAATATGTATTGAAGTATAAATATCGTCATAAACTAATCTCTCACTAATAAGGATAGCATCTTCATAATTATAACCTTCCCAAGGCATATATGCCACAAAAATATTTTGCCCTAATGCTAATTCACCTCCAATGCTTGCTGAGCAATCTGCTAATAAATCCCCTTTTTGAACCCACTGTCCTTCAAAAACGCTAGGACGATGCAACATACACGTATCTTGGTTTGAACGATTATAAGTTTGTAAATTATACTCAGTTATATTTAACGAAGTATTTGTTTTTATTTTGATTTCACCTGCTTCAGATGAAGTTTTTAATAATGGTGAAGAGTTCAAATTGTCTTCTAAAAATGAAGAAATTTTACTTTGTTCAGAAAACTTAGTTAATTTAAAATTACTAGTTTTTAATTTTTGATTATAAAAATTTTTTTTCCATTCATCTAAAAAAATATTTTCTTTCATTTATTTTTTTTTTTTTTACTTTATTTTTTTTATTGAATCTTTCAACTTTATTTATTTGTGTTAATAACTGAATAAACTCTTTTAACTTGAATACTTAAACGAAATTTATAATATTTTCTCACTAAGCGTTACATAAGATGGTTTTGTTACATTTTCTTATTTAACTAAAGTTAACAAAAGACAGATTTTTGTTTATACCAAATGTTGACTATAGTCAACATAGGTTTTTGTTTATACCTTGTGTAAACAAAACAAGGTGTAAATAAAAAATAGCTTCTTTGTTTATACAGAGTGGATTTTATACCAAATCTTAACACAGTTAAGGCAGGTTTTTGTTTAACTAAACTTAAATAAAGCAACTACGTTTTGTTTAACTTTAGTTAAACAAAAGACAGGTTTTTTTACACATAATGTAAACAATTAACCGTTTTAACATTTGGTCTAAAAAAACATCGTTAAATTACTTGACTATTTTAACTAATATTTTTAATTAAAGCCATAAACTATTATTTTATCAGCACTTACATAGGCTACAAAGCCACTACTTTTTGCTTGGATTATTTGGCTTGAATCACTAACTGCTTTGACTTCTAATCCTGTTCCAACAATAGGTCTTTCTGGACGTATTAATGGTACTGCTTGTCTTTGCATGTTAGAACCCATTAATGCTCTATTTGCGTCATCATGTTCTAAGAATGGAATTAAAGATGTTGCTACTGATATCATTTGAATTGGTGATACAGCTAAAAATTGAATTTCATCGCGATGAATTTTTGTAAATTCATCAGCAACTCTAACTGGAATAAGGGAATTTGCTAAAAAACCTAAAGAGGAAATAGATAAATCTCCTGGAGCAACTTTAACTTTTTCTTCTTGTTCGGCCGATAAAAAACACATCCCTGCTGTTTTTTGTACTTGACCTTGGTAAACTTTGTAAAACGGTGTTTCAATTAAACCTTCAGAATTTACTTTTGCGTAAGTAGTCATTGAATTTACTAATCCAGTATTTTTACCTTCCGGAGTTTCGATGGGACAAATACGACCATAATGACTAGGGTGAATACCACGAATTTCTAAAGTTGCGTTATCACGTGTAACACCTCCAGGTCCTAATGAGCTTAATCGGCGCTTATGTGTTAATTCGGATAATGGATTGATTTGATCCATAAACTGTGATAATGGACTTGAACCAAAGAATTCTTTTAAAGCTCCATTAAAAACTTTCGTTTGTATTAAACTATTAATATTTGGTGTTGTTGTTGTTTTACTCATTTTTTCCCGTACAACTTTTTCTAATCTAATTAAACCAATTGCTAATTGAATTTGGATTAACTGACCTGAGGTTCTTACGCGACGGTTTTTTAAATGGTCAATATCATCAACTGATTTTAAACCTTTTTCAAGTTTAATTAAATAATCGGTAGTTGCTAAAATATCATCAGCGGTTAATGTCAATTGCTTTAAAGAAATAGATAAGCCTAATTTTTTATTTAAAGAAATACGACCTTGTTTTCCTAAATCATAGCTTCTAGGATTCATAAATTTTTTAAATAACCATTTTCGTCCTAGTTCTGATTTTCTTTTCTCATCAATAAGTTTTTTATTCAATTTTTTTGCTAATATCAAATCCGTTTTTTTTAGTATTGGAATTTGTTTTTTTCCGTATTCAGAATTTAATTGGTTTATACTTCCTGAGAAAGAAAGCGAATTCAAGTCATTTTTTAATTCTTCTTTAGTAAGAACAGAACTAACACCATTTGTATCTTTAAAGTTTATCTCTAGTGAATCATTTTCAATTTGATCAGTTGTTTTATTTTGTTCGCTTTTTATGTTTGAAGAAAACGTTTTATAAAGTTGTTTCCATGCTTCTGGTGGATTATGAACATAGACGTACTCCTGTTTACTTCGATTTTTTAATTTTTTTGAAAAATTAATAATTAAACGATTCGCATCTGTAAGAGATTTTAAAATATAACGTTCGCTTAAACCCATTCCAATTAATAACCATAGAACTGGAATTTTTGGACCTTTTTTCATTTGCGCCCATATAAGTTTATCTTTATCAATTTCAATTCTTAACCAGGTACCTCGTAAGCAGATTAAATCAGCATAATAACGTTTGTGTGTTTCAATAGGTTTTTCAGTCCACTTATCAACGTACACTTCATGGATTTTTTGTTGAAAATAGATTCCTGGACTGCGAATAATTTGATTAACAATTACTCGCGCTGCTCCGTTGATTAAAAAATGTCCACGTTTTGTCATTAAAGGTAAATTCCCCAATAGCACCCACTTTAATTTTATTACTTTATGTTTTTTATCTGTTAGTTGGACGGGAATATAAAATTTTGAAGCATAACTACGTGATTTTAAAATTGCTTGACGAACAGTATATTCTGGTTTACTCAGTTTATAATATTCAGGATAAAAAAATAATTCTAAATTTTTGTTGACATCACTAATTGGGTTTCGTTTAGAAAATTCTTCTACAATCCCCATTTCTAATAAATCAAAAAAACTTTTTCGTTGAATTTCTACAAAATCGGAAATGAAGTAACGATGATTTGGCATGTATTTATATTTTTAGAAAGAATATAAATCAAAAAAGGATTAATCTAAAAAATAGCGCGATCAAATAATAAATAACATTTATTATTTACTTAGTTTTTCTAATAATAGCATCTTTAAAATAATTTTGGATAAAACTTCGAATTTAATTTTTTTTGCATTACTTTATGCGTCAACAACTATTTACTTTGGTAAACATAAGTTTTTATCTACACTTTCTATAGATATAACCAAATCTGTACAAATTACAGATAGGTTTTTGTTTAAACAGACTTTTTTATTTAGCAAATGTTGACTAAAGTCAACATACCTTTTCATCTAAACAAAGTTTAGATAAAACATTTTGTCTAAACAAAACACTTTCTGAAGAGTTTTAAGACTTGCAAAGTAAATCTTAAAAAATCTTTTTTTTATATATATATATATATATATATATATATATATATATTAATAACGTTGTTTTGATTTATCGAAGATTTACAATATACATAATTGTGAAAAAAAATTAAGGATTGTTTTCTTGCTACATTTTATATTTTTATTTATAATAAATAAATAAAATTATAAGTAAAATTTTTAAGTTAATAATTTAACTAGTCTTGTCTTTATATTAAAAAAAAAGTAACTATAATTTATCCACCTTTTAAGGTCCGTCAAAGACGGATATGCATATCTATCATTTGCATTTATGGTTATTAGGTAAATTATTATTTTAATTATACCTTAACAAAGATGATTAATACTGTTTTTGTTAAAATAAATCCTTTTGTTTTTTAACATATGACTACAAGAAAAGCAGCTGAAGCAATCGTTTATCCAATTTTTACAGTGCGTTGGTTAGCAATTCACGCAATTGCTGTACCAACAATCTTTTTTTTAGGTTCTATTACAGCAATGCAATTTATCCAACGTTAGTATTCAAGAAATTATTATATTATTTTTTAATGTAATTTATCTCTGTTTATTTCTGTTTTTTTAAGTAATTATTTTTTACTTTTTCTAGTTAAATGAATAGAATATAGAAAGAAATAATTATTTTTACAGTATAAAAACAAATATAGGTTATTTGCAGAGAATACAATTTCATGAAATTTTTTTTTTAGTACTAGAATATTGTTAATTATTTATGTTTAAGTTTATTCTTATTAAATTAAATTCGTTATAATGTTAAAAACCTTTTAATAGTTTTAAAAATTCCTTCCTTTGTCGTTTGGTTTACGTTTACACTTTGTGTAAATAAAAACTTGTCTTAACAATATTAAGACTTGGGAAAGTATGAACCGAATTTTAGAATAAAATTTAATATTTTTTATTCTTTTGTTTTATTGACATCTAATGTATTTTGACGTAAATGTTTAAAATGAAATTTAAATACTGACTAGTTTATTTAATGAATATAAAATAAGTTAAAAATAATAAATAATTTTAGTAATTCAAAAAGAAATTATTAAATGTTTATAAGTAAAAAAATTTTTGGCTAGATTTTTTAAATAGCTATAATATTATATCTAGACCAAGTTTTACAAATTCTTTATTTATGGCTAGACCTAATCCCAACAAACAAGTTGTTGAATTAAATCGTACTAGTCTTTATTGGGGACTATTATTAATTTTTGTTTTAGCAGTGTTATTCTCTAGTTATGTATTTAACTAAAAAGTTATAAACTGTTTTCTCTTGTTCTATTATAAGAGAAAACAGCTTATAACCCCAACTAAAATATATATTTAGTTATTATTCTATAAACATATTCAATGTTTTATCTAAACTTTGTTTAGATAAAAACCTGTGTTTACTCAAGTAAACACTTGGTGTTTTTATACTAAATATAACTTTTAAGAAATTTTTTATAAAATTTCCTAAATAGTTTATTCTAATTTAAGAAACTCTAATTAGTATTATATTCAATAATTTTTTATTTAAAATCATTAATATTGTTTAAATTGTTATCTTTACTTTTTTTTGAGCTAGTGAGCCATAGGCCGTGAGAGCTGCATTTATGGTTCTTTAGGAAAGTGTATAATTCTTTCCCTTGTCGGGAAGTAGGAACCAATATTTATACTCTAACCTTCCTAAACCAGGACATTTTTCTCGTACTCTGTCAAAAGGTCCAAATACAACTACGTGGATTTGGAATCTTCATGCTGATGCACACGATTTTGATAGTCACACGAGTGATCTAGAAGAAATCTCTCGCAAAGTGTTTAGTGCACATTTTGGTCAATTAGGTATTATTTTAATTTGGTTAAGTGGGTGCGATACGATATCATTTATTAAAAAAAATTTAATATATTAGTAAAGTCGTAATGCTTTAATTTTAAGCTATGTTAAATTGTTGATTTTTTAGTATAAATAATCTTGGTAAAATTTAAAAATTTTCTATATTTTATAATTTTTTATAATAAAGTAAACATAGATTACATTGAATTTTATCCGTTATAGTAAAATTCAATATATTTTATTAAAATTTATCTTCTATAAAAATATATTATTAAATTAATCTCCACTTATTAATTTTGCTATTATATTTAAAAAACAAAGAAATAAAGATTTTACCAAACATTACAATAGTAAGTGAAACGTAAAATTTTATAAAAATTTAATTAAATTTTTATAAAAAGGATACTCGATTCAAACTCTTATTAAAACCAGGATTGGACGGTAAAATAAAAAAAGTTTTATAGATAACTATAAAAACTGATTTAGAGTTTTTCGAAATAAAATATCATTTCGAGTAAGTTCGTAGATAACTTCAATATTTTAGTGCGTTATTTTTTAAGTTGGAACACAAGAAGTGTTTTATTTGTTATAATAGAAACATATTATAAGAAAACCTTCCCTTGTCGTTTTGTTTACATCTTGTGTAAACAAAAACCTTTGTTTACTAAAGTAAACACTTCGAGAAGTATGAACCGATTTCATTCGTTTTAAATTTTATTTTTATTTAAAGCTGGCTGTAAATTTTAAAAACTCAACATGTAAAATTTACTCCCAAGAACTTTAGTTAAACAAAGCAAAAGGATTTGTTAAATTATTCACTTTTGAATAATTTAACAAGTGAAGCTATTAAGTGTTCTTGTACAAAATTGAAATAATATTAATTCAAATTTATCTTTATGTCTAACACAGGAACTACTGGACGTGTACCGTTATGGCTTGTGGGAACAGTTGTAGGAATGGCTGCTCTTGGTTTACTTGCTATTTTCTTTTATGGATCTTATGTAGGTTTAGGTTCATCACTTTAAATTATTTTAATTTTTAAAGTTAACTAAATGATATATACATATATGTATATATAGATAACGTAGTTATCTAGATGATTCAATTCATTATTCTTATTTTTGGTTTAAAAATTTAAAATTGTTGTGTTTATTACCATATTAAACAAACAATCAATTTTGCAGTTTCAAAAATATTAAAATTAAAAAAAAATATGATTACAGAAATTATTATGAATCCTTTATTAGAAGTGGCTGAAGTTTCAGTAGGACAACATTATTATTGGCGTGCGACACGTTCTTATGTGAAAAGCATAAGCATATTTACCCTATTAAACAAAGCCTAAGCCTAGCTTAGACCTAACTTAGTAGTCAAAATAAAGAACTATATACTTGAGTTGGTAGAATGAAGGGGTAACGCCCAGAAATGCCACCCTAATACTTCGACATGCAGCATAAAACCTAGAATTATGTCTGTATGAAAGCTCGATGAAGTCGGCTGAGAGATATCGTAATCCTAGTCTCGTACGAAAAACGAAAGGGGAACTAGTCCTTCTCTATGTCCTATAGGCCGGGGATCTTTACCTTTAATTGAATAGATTTTAGGTTTAAAACAATGTTATGGCTAGAATGTTTAGGAAATACCAATCTAAACTGACGAAGTTGCGAATATACGGACCTACAAATAAGGGTTATCGAAATGGTAACTCGCTCCGAGCGGAGCATCCATGGGGTAAAGTAAAATTGCCAATTATGAAATTCCCTATAATGTTACAGGCATTATTGAATGGGTAGGTTCATAGCAACGGCCTGTCATTTTGATATAAATAGATAGAGTATATGGAACGTGGAAAGCTGAAAACGTTATATTTCAAACTTAGTTTGTATATTAGGAATTGGGTCCACATACGTTAGAAATCAGGAATTGTAAATTAACCATTGCAAGGAAAGATTCTTTTATTTCAGTGAGAGTAGGGGCACAGTAGTTATGAAGATAGCAATAAACTATCAGAACGATGGCCCCAAGTCGGTTAAGATTCGACACGAATTGATTCAAAATCTCTTAGGTTCTGATATGACTAAAAGAATATGTTTAAATCAAACTACAATTAAATGATTTTATTGAAGGAATTTACATATGACTAAGACAAACTTTCACAAATTATCTAGGTTTACTGAGTATTACGCATTAAATAAAGACTTCGACAGTTTATACTATCGTAGCAAACAAGGTTGTAAAAACTTTAATCAATTATATAACTTTATCTTCTCGAAGAGAAATATTTGTCTAGCTTACAGAAACATTAAAAGTAATAGAGGTTCTATGACTCCTGGTACGGATGGCATTAATATCGTCAATATCAGAGCTATGCCTTTGGAAACTATTATACATAGAATTCAACGTATGGCTCAAAATTATAAACCTTCTACAGTTCGGAGGGTATGGATTCCTAAACCTAATGGCAAACAAATGCCCATTGGTATTCCAACGCTAATGGATCGTCTGTTTCAACAATGTGTGAAGCAGGTGATTGAACCTATTTGTGAAGCAAAATTTCATCCTCACTCGTATGGATTTCGTCCAAATAGATCAGCAAAACATGCACTCGCTCGTGCTGCATCTCTTATTAATATCAATGGTCTCCATTACGTAGTTGATATAGACATTAAATCATTTTTCGACACCATTGACCACGGAAAACTTCTTAAATAGTGTTGGAGTCTGGGGATTCGGGATAAAAAGGTTTTAAGTATTCTTTCTAAGATGCTTAAAGCCGAGATCGTCAAAGAGGGAATTCCAGATAAGGGTACACCGCAAGGTGGTATTCTTTCTCCTCTCCGTTCGAACATTTGTCTAAATGAATTAGATTGGTGGTTAAGTAGTCAATGGGCTTCTTTCCGTCCTACAAAATCTTTTTCCTCTCCAAGTAAAACCTGGAGGGCCTTACGGCAACGTTCTCGTTTGAAAGAATTTCACGCAGTTCGCTATGCGGATGACTTCAAAATATTCTGTAGAGATTATAAAACTGCTAAGAAAATTTTTATTGGTACTCAACAATGGCTAGAAACACGTTTAAAACTACAAATCTCTCCTGAGAAAAGCAGTATAACTAACTTAACGTAAGAAAGGTAGTCCCTTCCTTGGAATACTACTTCGAAGCCGTGTTAATAAGAAACACAGACTTGTCTGTCGTTCTCGGGTAATGCCGAAAGCAATGCAAAATATGCTATTAAATCTAAAGAGTCGTGTAACGGCTATTCAGAAGAATCCTACTGCTAATAATGTTAGTAAATTTAACACTATAGTGATGGGTTTACAAAATTACTATAATGCGGCCACTGACTACTCTGTAGACTTTGGCAGGCTAAATTATATTCTTAAGAAATTTATGCGTCCTCGACTTAAAAGTTTGATTTCCTATAGAGGTCTAACTTCGAAAACATTCCGGAAAAGATACAGTATAAAATCTAAACCATTATTTATTAGTGGTGGAGCGTTATTCCCAGTTTATTCAATTAAACACAAAAATCTTTACCAATTCACTCAAGAGCTAACACCTTACACTAAGCAGGGTCGTCAGTTGATGCACAAGGAACTTAACTCGCTTTTAAAGAGAGAATTAGAACGCTGGCACTTAACCTTTGGTGCTTTGGACACTGAAACGGCACTTAGAAAACGCTCTATCGACTATTTCGACAATCGAATTTCTAAATGGTCAGCTCAAAAAGGTCTTTGTGGAGTTACTGGAATATACGTTGGTTTAAATTTTCACTGTCATCATAAAATTCCTGTTTCTAAGGGTGGTACAGACAGTTTCAACAATTTGGTTATAGTTGCTCCTGAAGTCCATAATCTAATACATGCTACGGCTCCTTGGATTATTAGTGAAACCTTAAAACAAACCAAGCTACTAGGTGATTTTTCGCCGAAGAAGTGGAATGAAATACTTCGTAAATTAAACATATATCGTGAACAGGTTGGATTGAACTCAATTAGTGGTTGACAACCTTATTTTAGGTCACCCAAATCGGGGCTAGAATAAAGTTGTATGGAGTTTTAAGCGAGGGAACGCCGTATGAGGTGAAAGTCTCATGTACGGTGTGGCAAGGGGGGAAAAGCTAGAGGCATTAGCAGATTTATTTTGTTAATCCAAAGGTTTACCTATCCGTATAAATTGGTAATTATGAAGTGCATGGTCAAGTTTTAATTACTTCATGGATTGTTTTAGGTATTATTATTACTTTATCTTTCTTAGGAAATAGTAATTTAAAATCAACACCAGATGGATTCCAAAATTTAACAGAATTAGTTACAGAGTTTATTCGAGATTTAGCAAAAACACAAATTGGAGAAGAAGAATATTTAAAATGGGTTCCATTTTTAGGAACTATCTTCTTATTTATTTTTGTTTCAAATTGGTCAGGAGCTTTAGTACCTTGGCGTTTAATTGAATTACCAAATGGTGAATTAGCAGCTCCAACAAATGATATTAATACTACTGTAGCTTTAGCATTATTAACATCAATTTCTTATTTCTACGCAGGTATTAGAAAAAAAGGATTAGGTTATTTTAAACGTTATGTTGAACCAGCAGCTTTTTTATTACCAATTAATGTTTTAGAAGATTTTACAAAACCTTTATCATTAAGTTTTCGACTTTTTGGAAATATTCTTGCTGATGAACTTGTAGTTGGTGTATTAGTTGCTTTAGTACCATTAGTTGTACCGATTCCTCTGATGTTATTAGGTTTATTCACAAGTGCTATTCAAGCCCTTGTATTTGCAACTTTAGCTGGGGCATATATTGGTGAAGCTTTAGAAGATCACCATTAAATATAAAACTCCTAAAATCTTAACACTGTTAAGATAAGTGTTTTTTGCACCATATGTTGACTATAGTTAACATAAGTTTTTGTTTACACCGAATATATTGTTACTTTAGTAAATATCAATTTTTGTTTACAGAGAGTCTAAACAAAACAGAGTGTAAACAAAACAATGCTAAAAACATACATTTTAGTCAGTAGACAACCCTTAAAATTAATTTAAGACAAACTTTAACTTAAATTCAAGTTGTGATTGTATGTTTTGACTAAAATTTTATTTAGACTTACTAATTTAATTCTTTATACATAGATAGCTAAATACATTTATAGAAGTTTAGAGTTAAAATGTTGGTTTTTTGATTTGTTTATACAAATATGTTTAATTGAATAATAGGTTAACTTTAACTTAATTTTTAGTTTATTCTATTAATAAATCTTAGCATTGTTAAGACAGATTTTTGTTTACAGTATGTGTAAATAAAACAATGAATAAAAATAGACTGAACTAGATATTATTTCGAATTAATTTTAAAATTCAAAATATTTTAATTTTCTTGAAGGATATATTAAATGAAAGATTTCACTACTTATTTATCAACTGCTCCCGTTGTTGCTTTAGGTTGGTTTGTTATTACTGCTGGGTTATTAATTGAAATTAATCGCTTCTTCCCAGATCCGTTAGTTTTTTCTTTTTAAATTAGAAAATATTGCAACTAAATGTACTTAAAAATATATTTTTAAGTACATTTAGTTGCAATATTTTCTAATTTTCCAACGTATAGATTCAAGATGGGTTTTTTTATTTTATTTTCATAAATCAATCTTAAATAAATTTAAAATTTGGAAATTTAAAAACTGTAGTTTAAAAAACCTTTACAGAAAAAATTATACATTCTATAATTAAAAGGCTTGACAATTTGATTATTCTGATTATGATCAGGTTTAATTAAATTCCGAATTTTAAGAAAATATTTAATTAAGTTCTTAATAGAACATTTAGTGTTTTAAAAAAAAATAAAAATTAATGTTATTTCACAGCATTTTAATTTGTCTTTTGTTTTTTCATTAATGAGGAAAATTTTCAATTTTTCTACAGATTTTTTCTGTAACTTGTAAAAAATAAATTATCATACTTAGTTATGCCTACTATTCAGCAGTTAATTCGCTCTGCGAGAAAAGAAGTTTTTAATAAAAAAAAAGCACCTGCTTTAAAATCATGTCCTCAAAGAAGAGGTATTTGTTTACGAGTTTATACAATTACACCAAAAAAACCAAATTCAGCTTTACGAAAAGTAGCTCGAGTTCGTTTAACTTCAGGTTTTGAGGTGACAGCTTATATTCCAGGTATTGGACATAATTTACAGGAACACGCAGTAGTTTTAGTTCGTGGTGGACGTGTAAAAGATTTACCTGGTGTTCGTTATCATATTGTTCGTGGTGCTTTAGATACAGCGGGTGTAAAAAATAGAGTTCAAGGTCGTTCAAAATATGGAGTTAAATTATCAGCAAAATCTTCAGGTAAAGCTTCAGCAAAAAAATAAGTTAGTTAATCTTTCAATTTCAATAAATTTTTATTTGCCTAGACAAGTTTTATTTAACTATTTTAAATGTTTAAATATTATAAATTATAATAAAAATTTCAATTGAATTCAACTAACAAAGCTATTGTTAAATCTGACGGTTTTCTGTAAACAAAACTTCTACTTTTTATAAACAATAGTTTTTTAGATATAAAAAAATTATCTTTAAAAAATAAAAACACATAATAATTAATTATTATGTGTTTTTATTTTTTATCCTTGTCGTTGTTTATGTTTTGGATTGGAACAAATTACCATAACTTTACCTTTTCGACGAATTAATCGACAATTATCACAAATTTTTCGAACTGAACTACGTACTTTCATAATCTTAATGTATCTATTATTTTTAGAAATTTTTTAGCCTTAATCAAAAGTTAGTGTAAGTTTAAAATTTAATTATTATACCAATTTAATTTTTTTGGAATAGTTAACAAATTTTTTATTTATACTCTGTGTAAAGAAACACCTCCTTCCCTTGTCGGGAAGTATGAACGAATTTGTTTAACTAAAGTTAAACAAAAACCTTTCTTAACAAGGTTAAGACTTGGCTCAACTACCAAATCTAAACAAAGTCTAGATAGGTTTTTGTTTACACATAGTGTAAACAAAACTAAATGTTTACTTAAACATTTGGTAACACAATAAAAATTAAAATTTCTACAAATAAAAATGACTTAAATCCACTATTTCTAAAAAATTATAATTTTAGCCTTTTAGCTATATAGAATAAAAACATTTGACGAATATAAATTTGATAGTAATATATTATAATAAATATTGTGTTTTGTAGTCTATTTTATTCAATCTAAACTAAATAAAAATCTAGAGAATTATCAGTTTGTCCTTCTTTTAAATTTGAAACATTTAAATAAAAATCTGAAAGTAAATTAAAAAGTTCACGATCGGATAGTTCTCTTGGAATAACTCCTTCCGGTTGAGTTAATAGTTGATCTGCAATATTTAAGTAAAAATCACAAATATAATATAAAGAAGAGTCTTGCTCTGCCATTTCAAATAAAGTTTTTCCTTTTACTCTTGAAACTCGTACTTCTTCTATAAGTGGTAAAACTTCTAAGACTGGCATCGGGCATGCTTCCACATATTTATCAATTAAATCTCGTTTTGCAGTTCGATTTCCAATTAGACCTGCTAGTCGAAGCGGATGTGTTCTAGATTTTTCTCTTACGGAAGCAGCTATCCGATTTGCTGCAAATAATGCGTCAAATCCATTATCAGTTACTATAATACAATAATCCGCATAGTTTAAAGGTGCTGCAAATCCACCACAAACAACATCACCTAAAACATCAAATAAAATAATATCATATTCATAAAAAGCATTTAATTCTTTTAATAATTTTACCGTTTCACCAACAACATAACCCCCGCAACCAGCTCCAGCTGGAGGTCCTCCAGCTTCTACACAATCAACGTTTCCATATCCTTGGTAAATAACATCTTCTGGCCAAACATCTTCATAATGATAATCTTTGGATTGTAAAGTGTCTATAATTGTTGGGATTAAAAATCCTGTTAGTGTAAACGTACTATCATGTTTTGGATCACAACCAATTTGTAGAACTTTTTTTCCACGACGTGCTAGGGCTATTGAAATATTACAACTGGTTGTAGATTTTCCGATGCCACCTTTTCCATATACTGCTAATTTCATATATTACTTCATATATATTTTTTTACAACCGTTTTGCTTTTTTTTAATTAAATACAAAATTTATTGTATTTTTTTTTTATTTAATATAATATTATTGTACTATAAAAAATAAAATTTAGAAAACAATCGAAAATAAATTTCCCAAACTGTATAATTTATTCTTTTTAAAAAAGTTTTAATAAGTTTCTATTTTTCCTAGATCCATCAAATTTGTTTTAATTATTAAATCTTTTTCTTTTATCTATCAATTAAGACCTTATACTCATTGTAGATGGAACGTAGGTATTAAACTTTCGACAGATAAAGTCCTATTCCAGTACCAAATCTAGACTTTGTCTAAATAGGTTTTTGTTTACACTCTGTGTAAACAAAACGTAAGTTTGTCCGTTTTACTTATTATCTATATTGAAAAGCTTGAGAAGCAAATCTTAATATTGTTAATAGCTACAATCAACTACCAAATCTAGACTTTGTCTAGATTTGGTAGTTGATCCAAGTCTTAACAAAGTGAAGACAGGGTTTTGTTTACATATGGTATAAAAGCCAAAGGTGAAGGACTATTTTTAAAAATAAGTGTTTGCTGTTATTAAATTTTAACCTAGTTAAAATCTGTGTTGGTTAATAAACAATCATTATAATTCATTACTAGCTCTCAAATTTAAGCAAAATTAATTTTGTAGTAAAGTTAAGACACTTGTTTTTAAAAATGATAAATTAAAATATTTTAAATCACTCTAGTTAAAGTTTTGTTTACACCTTGTGTAAACAAAAACCTATCTTAACATTGTTAAGATTTGGTATTGGATGGAAAGATATGTTAAAAGATATTAACTTTTTAGAAAATAATCGAAAAATTTATATTGATATAATAATCGTATGAAAACTACTGCAAAAAAAGAATCTCGTTCAAATTCAGGACGAACTAATTCAGTTCGACAAGGATATAAAACTAATGTAAAACAATTAAAAACTTTAGGTACTAATCTTCAAGTAGGTGATATTTTAGATGTAAATATTACTTCAATTGGTTTCAATAAAATTGGTATTGCTGAATTTTTTAATGGTTATTCAATCTTAGTTCCAAACGTTAATGTTGGTGATTATGTAAAAGTTCAAATATTAAAAATAAATTTATCAAAAACAAAATATGCTATTGCTAAGTTAGTAGAGGTAATTAGAAGTGCTGAAAATAAATTACCAATTACTGTTGGAGAAGTGTTAGATTTAACTATTCAAACTACAGGACCAGCGAAATCTGGTATTATTGAGTTACCAAATAACTATAAAATTGTTGTACCAAATACAAAAGCAGGGGATCAAGTAAAAATTGAAGTTTCACGTGTTAAAAAAAATTATGGTTTTGCAAAAGTTTTAAATTTTTTAAATGGACCAATTTCAACAGATGCAGAACAAACTTTAATTTCATCAAATAATCAATTATTAGTAGGTAGTCAAGTAACACTAATTATTCCAAATAATACAACGTTTTATGGTAATCATTTAGTGTTAAAGTTTGAAGAAAAGTTTTTACTATTAAAACTTGCTTTAGGGGTAAAAAAAGGTGATAAAATTAGAGTAAAATTAACAAAAGTAACATCAACTTTTATTATTGGGAAAGTTTTAACTATTAATCCTTTATCAGAAACAAATAAACAATTAAAAATAAAAAATAGCATTAAAACTATGTTAAAACATGGGATGCATTACGGTGAAAAAGCGGTAAAATGTCATGCACGTATGCGAAAATTTATTTGGATTCGAAAAAAAGGAAATAATACAAATCGCCCGTTAATTAAAAAAGGACGTCATCTTTTAAATTTACTAAAAACTCGTCGTTGTTTAATTAAATCGTTACAACAATTAGCAAAGTATGCGATTAAAGGTCGAACATTTTTATTTGTAGGAACTAAAAAATCAGCGTCGGCATTAGTGGCTAGAGCGGCTTTATTAACAAAAACTTCATTTTTTGTAAATACAAGATGGTTAGGCGGTATGTTAACAAATTGGAAAACTATTTTAAAGTCAATTTCAAAAATTAAACCAATTTTAAAAGAAAAACAAAAAATTATTAAAAATATTTTAGAAAAACGTCAACGTATTAAATTACGTTTATTTAAAAAAGTTAGTTTATTAAGAATCAAAAGTCAAGAATTAATTCAAAAAGGAAAAAAATTAATTTTTAAAGTTAAACAAAATAAAGAACAATTTTTAACTACAAATCAAAAACTATTAAAAAAACGCGAACAATTAATTACAAAAGGTGAATTATTAATTCAAATTTATAATAGTTTAATTAACAAAAATAAAGATTTAACGGCAACAAATTTAGAATTAACAGAAAAAGCAAATCAATTAATTAGAAGAAAGAAAAATCTAATTAAACAATTATTAGTTAATAAAAAACAATTAAGAGAATTACAAGTTTTATTTTTATTAAGTACTGAATTAACTAAATTAAAACAAGTTAAAACTCAACAAGGTAATACGTTATGGACAATGTCGTATGGTAAATTAATGAGTTTAACAAACGAAACTAATTTTGAACAAAACATTGTTCCTACACCTCCAAAAGACGTATTAAATAAAATTTTAACGACAATGCGAAGAACTTCAGAGGTTTTAACAAGTAATTCTTCAAATTTAACTATTAATCGCTCAAAAGCTGAAGTTAGTAATATTATTCTATTTAGTAAATTATTAAACAAATTTAGTGATTTTATGCCATTTATTAAAAATTATATGCAAATTATTAAAATTCGTTTAACTAATATTACAACTATTTTAGCTAATTTAACTGAAAATATTAATTTAGTAAAATATCAACTTACTGAATTTTCTTCAATTCAAACTAAATTACTAACAAATATTAATTTTGTTAAAACAAAATTAGTAAGTGAGCGTAAATTAATGCAACAATTAAAGTTAAAATTAAAAAAATTAGCTTCTGAACAACGCTTACTAAGATTTTTACCAAAATTACGCTCTTTATCAAAATCAACAGATAAAATTGCGCAAACTATTCAGATTGTAATGAAGAAATTTGTTGATCCGAAAATGGTTTACCCAATGGATGCTATTTATGACGAAAAACTAAAATCTAACTCAAATAAGTTAGCAGCAGCTCGTAAGAAAAAATGGCAACGTTTAGAAAAATATTTTGGCGGTATTAGTAAAATGGCTACAATGAGACAAAGTAATATTAATAATAATGTTGCTATTATTATCGGTCAACAAGAAGAATTAAACGCAGTTCGTGAGTGTAAAAAGTTAGGTATTAAAATGTTCCATATTGTTGACACAAATTGTAATCCATTATTAGCTGATCATATTATTCCTGCTAATGATGATTCAAGAAATTCTATTAAGTTTATTTTAAATAAAATGTTACAAAATATTCGTTTAGCACAAAAAATTAGAAACAAAATTCTTATTAAACAATTACGTAAATCTAAAAAATTTGTTTAATTGTTTTGTTTATACACATTGTAAACAAAAACCTATGTTTACTGTAGTAAACATTTGGTGAAATATTAATTTATTAATTCGTTGTTTAAAACAACGAATTAATAAATAATATTAGAGTTTACTTATTAAAAACTTATAAATAGTTAAATAGTAAACCTATACATTATTACCAAAGCCTAACAAAATTAAGATAAATTGTTATTTGCACGTAATGGTAACTATGTTAAAAGTTTGTTTAAGCAATACTCTTTTTTATTTACACTTAATGTTTATGATAATGAATAAGTATTTTTAAAAATAAAATTTTGTATACATAGTCAAAGTCAGGTCATTTTGGCTAAAAGTGACTTGTTTGTGTTTTATCTAAACAAAGTGTAGATAAAAACCTATGTTTACTAAAGTAAACATTTAGAAGTAACTTTAATCATAAATCTTTAAAAAACATACTCTAATTATTAACGCTAAAGTCTTTGCTTTTAGCCAATGTTAATATTATTCAAATATAATAAAAAACTCTTATATGTTGTTTTAGCCAAATTTTATAGATATAATTACTTCTTTATTATCTATGACTTTTTAGATTGTGTCTAAATTTACGTACGTATATATAAATATATTATTGATATAATAAAAAACTAAAATTTTTTGTTTTAGCTTAATAAAGTTTAGGTCAAATAAAGATTAAGAAAAAAGTTATCTTAACTATTAAATGTCTACTATACTAAACAGAGGTTTATGGTTATTACAATGTGTGTAAAAATTTAAAATTCTTAGCGCAACATCACTTCATACTTCTCCAAGTGTTTACTAAAGTAAACACAGGTTTTTGTTTACACAAAGTTTAAACGAAACGACAAGGGAAGGTGAGCTAATAGTTTTAACTGCTAAGCTTTAACATTGGTAAAGCACGTTTTTTTAACGAAAGTTAAAGAAAATTTTATTTAATCAAACTTTTTTATAAAATTTGGTTAGATAAAACGTCCAGACTTTTAAAGTTTAACTTTTTAACTGTTATAAGTTAAATTTTATGATTTGATTGTGTAGATTAATTGAATTTATAAAAAAGAATTATAAATTCTGGATTAGTAAAAATAAAAGTAATTATAAGTGTTAGTGCATACCCATTTTTTTCTTGATTTGTAGCCAAAGTAAAAACGATCACAAAAAAGTATTTATTTATCTCACTAAAAATAGAAATAGAATTTAACTACTGAAATTTTATTTTAATAAAGATTTAACTGATTAATAAGAACTTTGTTCTTGTATTTACAATTGTTTATTCTCCAGTTTAGCTACTATAAAATTTTCGTTCGTTTGAGTAACGTTTAGCTAGTTAGTTCTAGTTAAATTATCATTTTAATTGCTTAATTTATGGTTTGATAAATTTCGCGCAAGCAAAAATTTTGTTTAACTTTTAAGTCAATTCATTTCGCTTATATTGAAACTTAAACTGAATTTAACCAATAGCTATAGGCTTGAAAAAAATTTAGCGCAACAACGCAATTATAGACATATATATATATATATATAATTGTTACGACAACTCATAATAATAAGAATCTAATTTCTCTCAGCAGTTTGATAACTAGTTTTCGAGTTAAATTTACTTTTGTAGTATATTTTGAAAATTTTTTACTTTTTTATAGCACTTAATTAATATGATTTTATTAACAAGTATTTTTGGTACTTTTTCTAAAAAAATAAATTCTTTTGACATCAAAAATTATTTAAAAATTTTTAAGAAGTTAATAAATCTTTTTAAAAATAATTCATATTTTTTTATGGATTCGTTATATTCTATTCACTGTCGAGTAAAAACAGAAAGAAAGAAAAAAAAAAAATTAGTTGATGTTTTAGGTTTAGTAACAAATAATTTATCAAATGGTAAATTTCGTGTAAAATTAGAAAATGGTGTTCAAGTAATTGCTCATTTGTCAGGCAAAATTAGGCAAAATCGAATCAAAATAGTTGTGGGAGATAAAGTAACTGTCGAGTTAAGTCCTTATGATTTAACTAAAGGTAGAATAGTTTATCGACATCGTTAAAGTTTTATTATTTCTCTAAAGAGAAAGTTTAATGTTTATCTATTTTTAAAAAACTTAAACATCCTAAAACTAGATTTTTCTTTTGGAACTATTTTGTAGCTTTTGTGTTTTTTAGTATGAAATATTTGAAAGTTCGATTTTTTTATATTTTATCTAAACAAACTTTTTTTTATATTAAGATTTGTGGCAAATAAGTTATATGAGATTTTAAATCATTTTAAAATTTGAAAATAAATTAGATTAAGTTATACTGTCACTAAAAATTTATTTTTAAAAGAAAACAATAATTAAGAGATGGTAGTGAATGAGTATATTTCTCGTCTATAATTTAAGTAGTACTTTAAATTGATCCTAATTTAAAGTTTTTCTGATACAAAAAAATTTTTAAAAGTCTTTTTTATAAATGAAAAATAGTGCATTCATATTTGTAAGTTTATTCTCTTACTATAATTTTTCTTTTCTTTTGATTACTAAATCTAAGTTAATATGTTTTAAAACAAATAAATATGTGTTATTCCTTATCAACATTTATTTTAGTAAATTTTATTAGACCGTATTAAAAAATAAAGTATTTTAAGAAAAGCTGTATGAAACTAAATTTTCATGTACAGTTTTGAATCCAAGTCAAATTATCATCGTCTTTTTTGATTTAGGTTAACTTACTAAACTGTTTTTATCTATTATTGATGTTAATCTTTACTATACCTAAATTCTTTGTCAGTTCGAAAACAGGCTAAATTTTAATAAATTTAAGGATAAAGTTAAATGTTAACGCTTAATTATAATATTTAAGATAAATTTTCTTTACTTACTAACTTTAAACTCAATAAATTTCATTTTGTCCTCGAGAAAATTAGCAAATATACGTATAAATAAAAACCCATTGTACGATAGAAAAATTCCTCGTTTTATAACGAGGAATTTTTTTTTCAAATTTGAAGAGTATTTTCCTCCAGTGAAGATGAAGTAGAAATGCTAGGCAAGGCGAAGTGTAAACTTACAAAAAATTTAGTCTCTACTGATTGGTTTAAATTATAAGTCTCATTTAAATCCAGTTTAAATTAGTCTTCAAGTTTTAACACTAGAAAATGTTATAATTACAGATCATGTACTATAGTAAAAAAAGATTTTAATCTAAAAAAGTTTAGGTACAACCCAATAAAAAGTTTAAAATCGGTTCCAAATCTGGCCAAAGTTCAGATAGGTTTTCGTGGACACAAAGTGTCCCCAAAACATACTTCCCCAAGTGTTTACCAAGTGTTTACTTTAGTAAACACACGTTTTTGTTTACACAAAGTGTAAACAAAATTTTAGTAAACACAGGTTTTTGTTTACACAAAGTGTAAACAAAACTTTAGTAAACACAGGTTTTTGTTTACACTTTGTGTAAACAAAACGACAAGCGAAGGTATTAGTCTAGATATTCACTATTTGTTAAATTAGCTTAATGATTTTATTGAGTAATTTTGTATTAGTTAAAAATGTCACTTATAAAGTTGAAAAAAATTGATTCATTCTTGTCTAGTAAGTCAAGACATTTGGATTAATTTGGAATGTGTAAAAAACAATCAATTAAGTTTTTTATTATTGTTTACTAAGAATTAAAAAGAAAAATAGGCTTATTTTTATTAACTTTTTCGTATATTGTCATTTAATGAAATTTGATGTGTTTAAGAATTTTAGTTAGATATATTATTTAAACTGAATATTCTGAAAAAATTTGCAAAAAAAAAATTACTTTTTAATAATTTTTACTATGACTGAACAATTAAGTTTTGAATGTGAAACAGGAAATTATCATACATTTTGCCCTATTAGTTGTGTTTCATGGTTATATCAAAAAATAGAAGACAGTTTTTTTCTTGTAATAGGTACAAAAACATGTGGTTATTTTTTACAAAATGCTTTGGGTGTAATGATCTTTGCAGAACCTCGTTATGCAATGGCAGAATTAGAAGAAAGTGATATTTCTGCACAATTAAATGACTATAAAGAATTAAAACGTTTATGTTTACAAATTAAACAAGATCGCAATCCAAGTGTAATTGTTTGGATTGGAACGTGCACAACGGAAATAATTAAAATGGATTTAGAAGGAATGGCTCCGAAATTAGAGCTGGATATTGGTATTCCTATTGTTGTAGCACGCGCAAATGGTTTAGATTATGCTTTTACACAAGGTGAAGATACAGTATTAGCAGCTATGGCACAACGTTGTCCAACAAATAAGTTAAATCCGCTTTTATCACAAGAAAATAACAATAATTCGTTAGTTTTGTTTGGTTCTTTACCAAGCACAATAGTTACACAATTAAATTTAGAGTTAAAACAGCAAGGTATTGATGTTGCGGGTTGGTTACCAGCACAAAGCTATAATGAGTTACCCGTTTTAAATGAAAATGTTTATGTTTGTGGCATTAATCCATTTCTAAGTCGAACTGCAACGACATTGATGCGACGACGAAAATGTAAACTTATTGCAGCTCCATTTCCTATTGGACCCGATGGAACTAGAGCTTGGATTGAAAAAATTTGTTCAGTTTTAGATATTTTACCTCAAGGTTTAGAGGAACGAGAAATGAAAATTTGGGAAACTTTAGAAGATTATCTTAAATTAATTAGAGGAAAATCAGTCTTTTTTATGGGTGATAATCTTCTTGAAATTTCATTAGCTCGTTTTTTAATTCGTTGTGGTATGATTGTTTATGAAATAGGAATTCCATATATGGATAAAAGGTTTCAATCCGCTGAATTAGAACTACTTCAAAAAACTTGTGTACAAATGAACGTACCTATACCACGAATTGTAGAAAAACCGGATAATTATTATCAAATTCAACGTATTAAAGAATTACAACCTGATATTACTATTACGGGTATGGCTCATGCAAATCCTTTAGAAGCGAGAGGTATTACTACTAAATGGTCAGTCGAATTTACATTTGCACAAATTCATGGTTTTTCTAATAGTCGAGAAATTTTGGAATTAATTACTCGTCCTCTTCGTCGTAATAATAATTTAGATACTTTGGGTTTTTCAAAATTAGTTAAATAAAATGTTACTTAGTAACTAAAATTAATTAAAAATTAAAATTTGCACTGATTTACATTAATTTATGTTTAGTTTTTTTATTCCTTCTAAATTAATATTGATTATTTAAAGTTTTAAATAAAATGAAACCTTTTAATTTGCATTTCCTAATTGAAAGTTATAAACTTTTGAATAGGAATTGCAAATATTTTAATTTCAGTCATTCTAAATAGTATTAAGAAAAACTCTAAACTTATTTTTTAAGTGATTGTATTTTAGCTCAAATTGTATTTATTACTTAATTAATATAATCTTTAATTAATGAAATAATTTGTATTATCGTTTTTAATAAAAAGTTTGTCTAAGGATTAACACTGTTAAGACAAATTTCTCTTTTTGTGTAAACAAAATCTTAGTGAACATAGAATTTTGTTGATAGAGAGTGTAAAGAAAATATTGAAAAACTTAATAAGTACAAAGCTATATACTATTTTTAATATATTTACTATAATATCAGATAATATTTATATAAAATAAACTGGAGAGATGGCTGAGTGGTCGAAAGCGGCTGATTGCTAATCCGTTGTACGGAATTTAACCGTACCGAGGGTTCGAATCCCTCTCTCTCCGAATTTTCAACTTTTACAAGGTTAAGTTTGTGCGAAAACTTGTTTTTTTTTATATAGAATTTATAATAGTTTTGGTTGTGTGCGATTCGTATTTTACATAAAATATTAATAAAAATTTATCTATTTTATAAAGTTGTTTTAGTTTACCGTTCGACTTTCAAAGGTGTAAATTTCCATTTTAAATTTTTCAATAAAATTTAAAAAAGTTTAATGTTTTCCTTATACTAAATATTACAACTGTTAAGACAGGTATTTATTTATAAAAAATGTTTACTATAGTAAACATACGTTTTTTCTTTAATAATAGTTTAAACAAAAATAAAAACAAAATCAATTAAACTTATTTTTATAAGGTTAGTAAATGTTAAGTTTTTGTCAATTATTTTTAGAAGAGTAAGTCAACGTTTGTAACAGCAATTTTTAAAAAACTAAAATAGTGTAATATTATATAGTACAAATAAACTATTTTTTAAAAATTTAAAAATTATTAAAAAAAAGCAAAGTTTATTTTTTTTTTTAAACATGGAAGAAGTTTATTTTAATCTGTTTTAGGCTTTATATATTATATTTTTCTTATTTTAAAAGTAATATAATATTTCAACAAAATAAAAAATCCATAACCATTTTTTATTTCAATAATCTCACCAAAATAGAAATGTTGAAAGTAAAGCAGACTTCCTATTATTAAATCTTACTGATTTTATGTAAAACGAAGGTAAGTTTTTGAAATTCTTATTATGGATTTTTCTAAGATTTTAAAAATTAAGGATTCTCATTAAGTTAATGTCTTTTGTACTAAATTATTATTTATAACGGTTTTAAATACAGTATTTAACTAAATATAAAAAGAATAAAGGATCTATACCTTTTTATTTTGAACTAAAGCAAATATAATCTATATAGTTGTTATCGTCCGAAATACTCTACTTATTTGAGAAAGTAAATTTGTTTATTATTAATTTATTGGAGCTAAATGCTAAGTAATTAGCACGTTTAGTTCACTAGGAGGAAAATTAAAATTTTTAGTTTCAGTTTTATTTTTTTCTACCTACCTATAATTTTATTGATTATTTAATTGGAGGAAGTTGTCATGAACCCAATTGTTGCTGCTGCATCTGTAATTTCTGCTGGATTAGCTGTTGGCCTTGCTGCTATTGGTCCTGGTATGGGTCAAGGTACTGCTGCTGGTTATGCTGTTGAAGGTATTGCTAGACAACCAGAAGCTGAAGGTAAAATCCGTGGTGCTTTATTATTAAGTTTTGCGTTCATGGAATCTTTAACTATTTATGGTTTAGTTGTTGCTTTAGCATTATTATTTGCTAACCCATTTGCAGGTTAATAAAAAAAAATGTAAGTAAATATTTCTTGCAAAGTCATTATATAATGACTTTGCAAGAAATATTTACTTACATTTTTAAAATTTAGGATTGATTTCGTTATTCCGCCTTATTTGGTCCGCTTATAGCGGAAACGCTTTGTTCATAAAAATCCAATTTAAAGATTTGCATATTCGGAGTATAACATGTTGAATTGTACTTAATAATTTAAATCTTTTCGTATAATTACAAACTATGTTTAAAATTTTATGTATTAATTAACACATATGACTAATTTAGACTTATTGGCTATTTTTCCTTTAGGTGAAGGTTTTGGTTTTAACACTAATATTTTTGAAACGAATGTTATTAACTTAGCAGCTGTCATCGCTATTGTGATTTCTTTTGTTGGACCAAATTTAACAGGATTATTAGAAGATCGTAAAAAAACGATTCTAAGTAATTTAGAAGAAGCAAACCAACGTGCATTAGAAGCACAACAACGCTTAACAGAAGCACGAGCACAGTTAGAGTTAGCTAAAAGTAAAGCTCAACAAATTCGAGAAGAAGGTGCATTAAGAGCTGACCAAGAGGAAAAAAACTGTATTTTCCAACATGAAGAAAGATTGTCACGCTTAGAAGAATTTAAACAAGAAACAATTCAATTTTATCAGCAAAAAGCATTAAAACAAGCTTATATGTATATTATTTCTAGAATTATGACTCGTGTTCGTGAAAGATTAAATTCTGGTTTAGATTCTACTTATCATGTAGTTGTAAATAATTTTTATGTATCACGTTTTACAGAGTATAATCCATAATATTATGTTTGATTTGTTTTGTTTACCCAATCTAGACTTTGTCTAAATTTGGTTTTATCGACCAAGTTTTAACAGTGTTAAAACTTGGTCGATAAAAACCTATGTTTACCAAGTGTTTACCAAGTGTTTACTTTAGTAAACACAGGTTTTTGTTTACACCTTGTTTTATTTAAACTTTGTTTAGATAAAAACCTATCACTGTGGTCGTAGACCAAAATTATTAGCCTTCCCTTGTCGTTTTGTTTACACTTTGTGTAAACAAAAACCTGTGTTTACTAAAGTAAACACTTGGTAAACACTTGGGGAAGTATGTTTTGGGGACACTTTGTGTCCACGAAAACGTATCTGGACTTTGTCCAGATTTGGAATCGATGGCTAAACTTATAAATTTTAAAATTTCCTCAATGTTTTTCTAAACTTTTTCAAAATTTCCTGATGTAAATTACATAGATTTTCCAAGTGTTTACTAAAGTTTTATCTAAACAAAGTTTAGATAAAACCAATTTAAAATTCCGTCACGAAAAGAACATTTAGTGATGTAAGCCATCACTTATTACTAGAATTTAGTAACCATATCTTAACAATGTTAAGATTTGGTTTTATCTACACTTTGTTTTATCTAAACTTTGTTTAGATAAAAACCTATCTTAACAATGTTAAGATTTGGTGTAGATAAAAACCTATGTTGATTTTAATCAACATTTGGTGTAAACAAAACTACAGTAAACACAGGTTTTTATCTAAACTTTGTTTAGATAAAACTTATAGGAAATATTTGGTTTTGTTTATACTGTGTGTTTTATCTAACCTTTGTTTAGATAAAACTTTAGTAAACATCTGGTAAACAAAAACCTATCTAGACTTTGTCTAAATTTGGGGAGAGATAAAACCAACTTATTATTGGAATAAAAATCTAAAAAACTTGACAAAAAAACTTTATTTGTTAAATTTATATGTTAGGGGATGTTCAAATAAAAATAAAATTAATTCCAAAGTTTAACTTTAGTTAAATGAGGTAATTACAATCTACAATATTGTTGGATTGTAAAAATAATAAGAATAAGAATTTTTTTGGAGAGTTTGATCCTGGCTCAGGACGAACGCTGGGGGTATGCTTAACACATGCAAGTCGTACGAGGTGTAAATAATTCACTTGTGAATTGTTTATTACTACAGTGGCGCACGGGTGAGTAACACGTAAGAACCTGCCTTTTGGAGGGGGATAACATAGGGAAACCTTTGCTAATACCCCATAAAGCTGAGGAGCTAAATCGCATTTGCGGCCAAGAGAGGGGCTTGCGCCTGATTAGCTAGTTGGGGAGGTAATGGCTTCCCAAGGCCACGATCAGTAGTTGGTCTGAGAGGATGATCAGCCACACTGGGACTGAGACACGGCCCAGACTCCTACGGGAGGCAGCAGTGAGGAATTTTCCGCAATGGGCGAAAGCCTGACGGAGCAATACCGCGTGAAGGAAGAAGGATCGTGGTCTGTAAACTTCTTTTCTCAGAGAAGAAGATCTGACGGTATCTGAGGAATAAGCACCGGCTAACTCCGTGCCAGCAGCCGCGGTAATACGGAGGGTGCAAGCGTTGTCCGGAATGATTGGGCGTAAAGCGTCTGTAGGTGGTTTTTGAAGTCTACTGTCAAATACCAGGGCTTAACCTTGGAAAGGCAGTGGAGTACTCAAAGGCTAGAGTTCGGTAGAGGCAGAGGGAACTCCCAGTGGAGCGGTGAAATGCATAGAGATTGGGAAGAACACCAGTGGCGAAAGCGCTCTGCTGGGCCGAGACTGACACTGAGAGACGACAGCTAAGGTAGCGAATAGGATTAGATACCCTAGTAGTCTTAGCCGTAAACGATGGATACTAAGTGCTGTCAACAACAGTGCTGTAGCTAACGCGTTAAGTATCCCGCCTGGGGAGTATGCTCGCAAGAGTGAAACTCAAAGGAATTGACGGGGGCTCGCACAAGAGGTGGATTATGTGGTTTAATTCGATGCAACGCGAAGAACCTTACCAGGGATTGACATGCCAAGAAATCTCCAGAAATGGGGATGTGCCTGAAAAGGAACTTGGACACAGGTGGTGCATGGCTGTCGTCAGCTCGTGCGGTAACGTGTTTGGTTCAGTCCAGCAACGAGCGCAACCCTTGTCTTTAGTTACTTCTCTGATTTATCAGAGTCCTCTAAAGAGACTGCCGGTGTAAGCTGGAGGAAGGTGAGGATGACGTCAAGTCAGCATGCCCCTTACACCCTGGGCGACACACGTAATACAATGGTCGGGACAATCGGAAGCAATCTCGCGAGAGTGAGCGAATCTGTTAAACCCGACCTCAGTTTGGATTGCAGGCTGCAACTCGCCTGCATGAAACCGGAATCTCTAGTAATCGCCGGTCAGCTATACGGCGGTGAATACGTTCCCGAGCCTTGTACACACCGCCCGTCAATTGGTGAAAGTACAAGATACTCGAAGACGTGAAGCCAACCAGAATATGGAGGCGAGCGTCCACAGTAGAGTGTGTGATCACTAATAAGTCGTAACAAGGTAAGCCTACTGGAAGGTGGGCTTGGATCACCTCCTTCATTTTATTTAAGGATAATAAAATATTTTAAATAATTTAATTAATCAGTGTTTTGTTTACACATTGTGTAAACAATGTTTTGTTGACACTTTGTGTAAACAAAAACCTATGTTGACGAAAGTCAACATTTGGTGTAAACAAAAACTTATTTAGCATTTATAGTAACTAGGTCGTTAGCGAATATTATTAAATATTTGTATTTTCAAAGTTTATAAAATTTGTACGCATTAAGTTTTGAGCTATTAGCTCAGTTGGTAGAGCGTACCCCTGATAAGGGTAAGGTCGCTGGTTCAAGTCCAGCATAGCTCAAAACTTAATCTACAGTGTTTTTCGAAATTAATCGCTGGGGGTATAGCTCAGTTGGTAGAGCACTGCCTTTGCAAGGCAGTGGTCGGGGATTCGAGTTCCCCTGCCTCCACACGATTATGTTCTATAACCCCAGTTATTAATTTCAAATCATGTTTTGTGTACATTCTGTACATAAAAAAAGGTCAAATGACTTAAGGCAAATGGCGGAGACCTAGGCACACAGAGACGATGAAGGGCGCGGGTACCGGCGATACGCTTCGGGGAGCTGGAAGCAAGCTTTGATCCGAAGATTCCCGAATAGGGCAACCACTTGTACTTCCTACAGAATTCATAATGAGGAAAGAGGCAACCCGGTGAATTGAAACATCTTAGTAGCCGGAGGAAAAGAAAGCAAAAGCGATTCCCGTAGTAGCGGCGAGCGAACCGGGAACAGCCTAAACCGATTTTAAAAGTCGGGGTTGTGGGAGGACTAGAATAGTAAATCTGAAGATAGTTCAGGACTACAATCAATAACGTTGATCGTAAAAGCTATTTGAAATTAATCAAATTCTGAACAAAGTTCATATTTGGAAAAGTTTAAACGAAGCAGCTGAATCCTGCACCATAGATGGTGAAAGTCCAGTAGTTGAAAGCTTTGATAATGTCTTATCCCGAGTAGCATGGGGCACGTGAAATCCCGTGTGAATCTGCGAGGACCACCTCGTAAGGCTAAATACTCCTGTGTGACCGATAGCGAAATAGTACTGCGAAGGAAAGGTGAAAAGAACCCCCGTTGGGGAGTGAAATAGAACATGAAACCATTTGCTGACAAGCAGTGGGAGGGTTATGTGCCTGACCGCGTGCCTGTTGAAGAATGAGCCGGCGACTTATAGGAAGTGGCAGGGTTAAGGACTAAAATCCGGAGCCCAAGCGAAAGCGAGTCTGAATAGGGCGACATTGGTCACTTCTTATGGACCCGAACCCGGGTGATCTAATCATGACCAGGATGAAGCTTGGGTAATACCAAGTGAAGGTCCGTACCGCCCGACGTTGAAAAGTCGACGGATGAGTTATGATTAGCGGAGAAATTCCAATCGAACTCGGAGCTAGCTGGATCTCCTCGAAATGCGTTGAGGCGCAGCGGTGACGACGAGCGAACTAAGGGTAAAGCACTGTTTCGATACGGGCTGCGAAAGCGGTACCAAGTCGTGGCAAACTCAGAATATTAGTTCTCGCTTTCCGTGAACCAGTGAGACAGTGGGGGATAAGCTTCATTGTCAAGAGGGAAACAGCCCAGATCACCAGCTAAGGCCCCTAAATGGCCGCTAAGTGGAAAAGGATGTGAGAATGCTCAAACAACTAGGAGGTTTGCTTAGAAGCAGCCACCCTTTAAAGAAAGCGTAAAAGCTCACTAGTTTAGCGTTCTTGCGCCGACAATGGCCGGGACTAAGCGGCCTGCCGAAGCTGTGGGATTTCTTAATTTAAAAGGAATCGGTAGAGGAGCGTTCCGCTGCGGGTGAAGCATTAACGAAAGTAATTGTGGACGAAGCGGAAGTGAGAATGTCGGCTTGAGTAACGAAAACATTGGTGAGAATCCAATGCCCCGAAAACCTAAGGGTTCCTCCACAAGGTTCGTCCGTGGGGGGTGAGTCAGGACCTAAGGCTAGGCTGAAAAGCGTCGTCGATGGAAAACAGGTTAATATTCCTGTACTCATTTTTATGGGAACCGAGGGACGAAGGAGGCTAAACTGAGTCTGTGTATGGAATGCAGTGGAAGCGTTTAGGTATTGACAGGTAGAATAAAAACTATCCTGGAGCTAAGGCGTAATCCGGTTCTAGTTTTACGACTAGAACTTCAGTGATGTCATACTTCCTAGAAAAGCTCGAACTCCTCTCTTTTGAGATAAAACATAAAAATGACCTGTACCTGAAACCGACACAGGTAGGTAGGTAGAGAATACCAAGGGGCGCGAGAGAACTCTCTCTAAGGAACTCGGCAAACTGGCCCCGTAACTTCGGAAGAAGGGGCGTCTCTCTATTGAAGAGAGATCGCAGTGACCAGGCCCAGGCGACTGTTTACCAAAAACACAGGTCTCCGCAAAGTCGTAAGACAATATATGGGGGCTGACGCCTGCCCAGTGCCGGAAGGTGAAGGAAGTTGGTTATTTCTTCGGAAAAAAGCTGACGACCGAAGCCCCGGTGAACGGCGGCCGTAACTATGACGGTCCTAAGGTAGCGAAATTCATTGTCGAGTAAGTTTCGACCTGCACGAAAGGCGTAACGATCTGGGCGCTGTCTCGGAGAGAGACTCGGTGAAATAGACTTGTCCGTGAAGATGCGGACTACCTAAACCAAGACAGAAAGACCCTATGAAGCTTGACTGTATTCTGGAATTGGGTTTGGGCTCTTCTTGCGCAGTCTAGGTGGGAGGCGACGAAGATTCTCTTCCGGGGGAGTTGGAGCCATCAGTGAGAGACCACTCTGGAAGAGCTAGAATCCTAATGGCGATCCTTGAATCAGGACGCTTGACAGTTTCAGATGGGCAGTTTATTTGGGGCGAATGCCTCCTAAAAGGTAACGGAGGTGTGCAAAGGTTCCCTCAATCTGGACGGAAATCAGATGTTGAGTGTAAAGGCAGAAGGGAGCTTGACTGCAAGACCTACAAGTCGAGCAGGGGCGAAAGCCGGCCTTAGTGATCCGACGGTGCCGCGTGGAAGGGCCGTCGCTCAACGGATAAAAGTTACTCTAGGGATAACAGGCTAATCTTTTCAGAGAGTTCATATCGACGAAAAGGTTTGGCACCTCGATGTCGGCTCCTCGTCGCTCCGGTCTGTAGTAGGTCCGAAGAGTTGGGCTGTTCGCCCATTAAAACGGGACGTGAGCTGGGTTCAGAACGTCGTGAGACAGTTCGGTCCATATCTGGTTTAGGCGTAAGAGCATTGAGAGGAGACCCCATTAGTACGAGAGGACCTTGGGGGACGCACCGATGGTATATCAGTTCTTTCTCCAGAAGGAAACGCTGACTAGCTAAGTGCGGAGTGGATAACCGCTGAAAGCATCTAAGTGGGAAGCCCACCTCAAGATGAGTGCTCTCCATTAGGCCACGGGAAGACTACCCGATAGATAGGTACCAAGTGTAAGGCTAGTAATAGTTTCAGCTGAGGTATACTAAAGGCCGATTGATTTTGACCTTAAAAAAAAATTGTTTAACGAACGTTAAACAATCCATTCATAAGAAATGAACATCATCTGGTTTGAGCTTTGCTCAAACCAGAAATACCCAGGTGCTCCATGCTAAGATGGAACCACACCGATCCATCCCGAACTCGGTTGTGAAACGTCTTAGGGGCTAAAATACTTATCGGGGAGCTGATAGGAAAATTTAGTCTAGTGCCAGGGTGACTTACTATTCCCTATGAATAGAGCCCAAAGAAATGTTGACTATAAGTCAACATAGGTTTTCATCTAAACTTTGTTTAGATAAAACAAGTGTTTGTTTAAGTAAAACTTAAACAAATAGCTAAAAACTTTTAATTTTGAAAAAGTTTTCAAATGTATTGTATTAAAAAAAGATTTATAGTATACTATAAATTACCAGGATTCTTTGTAGAAACTTGTATTACAAGTCGGAGAAATAAAAAATATATAAATTTGACATTATTATGACAGCTATTTTAGAACGTCGTGAAAATTCTAGCCTTTGGGCTCGTTTTTGTGAGTGGATTACTAGCACTGAAAACCGTTTATACATCGGTTGGTTTGGTGTAATCATGATCCCTTGCTTATTAACAGCAACATCTGTTTTCATCATTGCTTTCATCGCTGCTCCGCCAGTTGATATCGATGGTATCCGTGAGCCAGTTTCTGGTTCATTATTATACGGTAACAACATCATTTCTGGTGCTGTAATCCCTACATCTAACGCTATCGGTTTACACTTCTACCCAATTTGGGAAGCTGCATCTTTAGACGAGTGGTTATACAACGGTGGTCCTTACCAATTAATCGTTTGCCACTTCTTATTAGGTGTATGCTGCTACATGGGTCGTGAGTGGGAATTATCTTTCCGTTTAGGTATGCGTCCTTGGATTGCTGTAGCTTACTCAGCTCCAGTAGCTGCTGCAACTGCAGTTTTCTTAATCTACCCAATCGGTCAAGGTTCTTTCTCTGACGGTATGCCTTTAGGTATTTCTGGTACTTTCAACTTCATGATCGTATTCCAAGCTGAACACAACATTTTAATGCACCCATTCCACATGTTAGGTGTTGCTGGTGTATTTGGTGGTTCATTATTCTCAGCTATGCACGGTTCATTAGTAACTTCATCTTTAATCCGTGAAACTACTGAAAACGAATCTGCTAACGCTGGTTACAAATTTGGTCAAGAAGAAGAAACTTATAACATTGTTGCTGCTCACGGTTACTTTGGTCGTTTAATCTTCCAATATGCTTCATTCAACAACTCTCGTTCATTACACTTCTTCTTAGCTGCTTGGCCAGTAGTAGGTATTTGGTTCACAGCTTTAGGTTTATCAACTATGGCTTTCAACTTAAACGGTTTCAACTTCAACCAATCTGTTATCGACTCTCAAGGTCGTGTATTAAACACTTGGGCTGATATCATCAACCGTGCTAACTTAGGTATGGAAGTAATGCACGAACGTAACGCTCACAACTTCCCTCTAGACTTAGCTGCTGTTGAAGCTCCTGCTGTTAACGCTTAGTCTACCCCAAATCTTAACTTTGTTAAGATAAGTTTTTTTTTACACATAGTGTAAAAAAATCTTGTCTGAACTTTGTTCAGATTTTTATTTAATTTAAATCAACTTTTCTAATTAAATTAGAAAAGTTGATTTAAATTAAATAACCCCACTACATGATTATACTTATTTTAAATTTTATGTTTGAATAAACGAAGTCTTAAACAGTTGTTTACTATAGTAAACATTTAGAACCGAATTTTTTATGTTTTTTCATATTATTTAAATAAACTGACTATTTCTAATTTGAGATAGTCGATTTCAAATCTTCAAGTCTTAACTTTGTTGTTAAGGGCTACCAAATGTTTACCAAGTGTTTACCAAGTGTTTACTAAAGTTTTGTTTACACTTTGTGTAAACAAAAACCTGTGTTTACTTTAGTAAACACTTGGTAAACACAGGTTTTTGTTTACACAAAGTGTAAACAAAACTTTAGTAAACACTTGGTAAACACAGGTTTTTGTTTACACAAAGTGTAAACAAAACTTTAGTAAACACTTGGTAAACACAGGTTTTTATCTAAACTTTGTTTAGATAAAACCAAATCTCGACAAAGTCTAGATAGGTTTTTGTTTAAACATGGTATAAATATAAAAAAAACAGAGTATTTTATCTAAACTTTGTTTAGATGAAAACCTATGTTGACTTTAGTCAAGATTTGGTAAGGACTAAGAGATTTGCAGGATCTAACAATAAAAAAACAGAAAAATTTATAGATATTGAAATAAAAAATAAAATCGAGTATTATTAATTAAATATTTAAAAATTATTCCGCATAAAAATTTATACAAGGTTATACACAATATAATACTTAATTCAAAATTCAATAAGATATTTAGAAGGAAAACTTAAAGTATACTAACTAATATGTTTTTAGTAATAATTGTTGTGTTTACCAAATGTTTACTAAAGTAAACATAGGTTTTTGTTTACAGGGAGTGTAAATAAAACATAAAGTGTAAACACAATAAAAAGGCAAAAAACCTTTTTTGCTTATAGCTTCAATTGCATATTAACAAGTACTTTTATAATAAATCTAAGTCTTGAATTTGGTTTAAAAAAAATTAAAAATTTTATTAAAAGAAGGATAAAATATGTTAACACTTTTTTCAGTTGTAACATCGGTCAAAGATTACATTGAAATTGTTCATAAATTAATTGAAACCAACCAAAGTTTCGATTTAAACTCATATTATGATTTTGGAGCAATTTTAACATATGTAATTATTTGTTTTAAAAATCTTTGTAAAGACATTTTAAGCTTAAACTGGTTAGTAAGTATATGGAGTTTACCAGTAATCGTTCCAAATATAGCTTCTTCAATTATTTCTGAGGTTTCGGTTTTAGATGGATACTTTCATAATTTATTTACATTTTTAGAAAACCCAATTTCATATGGAAATAATAACCTTTTTTTCTATGGTTTGGAAAAATTTACAATTGGTCTTGTAAATAGTTTATTTTTATGTTTACCAACATCCACGGCACATATTATAACAATTCGACGATTTGTTGTACAAGGATTAGAAGCAGGCTATATTTCTGGTTTAGGAACAATTGCTGGAAATATCGTTTGGTTAAGTAGTATTATTTTTGGTTTCAGATTTATTATTATTCCATGGCTTTCATTAGATCTTTTAAGATATATTTTAGGATTTAGCTTACTCGTTAAATATATGTGGGATAGTTATAATGAAAAACGAAATGTCACAGAAGATTTATCAAAACGTAAGATTTTTTTACTAACATTTTTACTATCGTTTACTGAACAAACAAGCTTATTTCCATTTATCACAAATTTATCCATGAGTGCAGATTCAACAATGTTAGAAACATTTTCTACAAACAATCTTTTTGAATTTATCATAGTGCATTTGTGTTATTTAAGTGGGATTTTAATTGGAAGTTTTAGTTTATTAAATTTTACATGTTGGTTTTGGGAAAATCCTGCTTTTAAACTTTATATTTGGGCTGTTTCTTCATTTAAAATTTCAACCAGTACCTATTACAACTATTTGAATTTTTTCTTTTTATATGCAACAATGGTATGTACTGTTTGTAGCATTCCATATTTTGGTTTAGATTATACAATTACTAATCCATTGGGTTTAATTCAAGAAGATAGAATATTAGAAGAAAAAAACTTATTAGAAACATCTTTTTTAAATAGTAAAGGTTCAGATAAAAATACACGTCAAACAAAACGAGGCAGACGAGGTCGAAATGAAAAATGGAAACGTCGAGTTGAAAGATATAGAGCATTTGATGCATCTTTATACGATCAAGGTGTATATGATTTATTTACAATTGAAGATTTAAATTATGGGTTTGATCGTTTTTGGTTAAGACGAAAAATGAAACGATCAAATAAAGGATTTAGACTATTTCCAGGAGAATGGATGCGTTCATTTAAAAAACAAATGTCTAAATCGCAATTAGAATCATTAAATGCACCTCGTTTAGATTTTTTTAGACTTCTGTTCGAACAAGCTTATACGCCAACATTTCATGAGCGGAAATTAATAGAAAATACGGCTAAACTTACCTCATTAAATGATTCTCAATTACCATTGAAAAATATTAATAAAAACATTGAAACTACAACTCTTTCTTTATATTTAAATAATAGTTCTCATCAAAATAAACAAAAATTTATTGATGAAAATTCTACATTAAGAAAATTTATGAGAAAAACTACGCAAAGACTAACTACTGCGAAAATTAGAAAAAATATTTTAAATTCTGAAGCAAGTGGATTAATCAATGCTACTAATGGTAATAAAATTTATTCAAAACGATGGAAAATTATTTTTTCAAAACTTTCTAAACGTGGAATAAATAATCAAACATTATTTAATTCAATGTCTAACGAGGTATTAATGAAACAAAAAAAAGTAAAAAACAATTATAATTCCTTAAGTTTGGACCAAGGCTTTATGAATACAACAAATAACCTAAACTCTAATCTTTCATTAAGCTTTATTAATAAAATAAATAGTGAAACAAATTTATCAAAAAAAGATAGACAAATTTTAAATTATCGATCTTTTTTAGCAGCAAATAATACTACTAGTGAATATAAGGCAATCACACTATTACATCCACTAAAATTTTATTTACAAAAAAATAAAGCATTCCAACGTAAATTAAAATTTTATGGAACAAAAATTTATCGTAATTTTCAAACTGAAAAAAACGCGCCTTATTTTAGAGTAATGATGAAACGTCTATTTTATTACTATAAACCAAATCTTAGATGGGAACAAACTATGACTAGAGCAAGATCTAGAATAATTCGTAAAAAACATTCGCGAATGGCCCGTAAATTAAATATTAATAAAAATAATAAAGCATTTTTAAATGTTTATAATCAAGAAAATTTATCATCATTAGAAACATTAAAAAACAAGACTATAACAAATAGTTCAAATGTTTCAGAATCATACATACCTACAATGAATTTAACGATGAAAAATTTAAGCAAACCTAACTCTTTTTCAGTAGAAACTCAAATCGAAAAGCCAACACACTTTTATTCGATTATAAGTAAACGAGCAACTCGCTATCGTCATCAAATTTATAAAGATGTTTTACAACATTGGTATTATTCACCTTTTAATCGATTGTTATTAAAATTAGATATCGACTCGTTTATTCGTCGTCAACCTTTTTCTCATTTTTTAACAAAAAAAGAAGAAAATTTATTACATTTAAGACGTTTTTTATTATCAGAACATTATGAAACGTTAAGATGGTATTCTTTTATGGAACATTATGAAAACATGAAGAATAATATTGGGGGGACGAAAAGTTTTGCTAGTAAAATGTACAATCAGCAATTTCAAGGTACATTTAAAAAAATTAGACATTTATTTGCTTTAACCCCAAGTTTAAATCAAAATGAAACTTTTAAAAACAATGTTAACAATAAATTATTCGATAATAATTCGAATGAAAAAAATACAAATTTTGGATTTAAAATATTAAAATTTGATCAAGTGTTATATAATGAATTTCCAAAAACTAATGCTATGAATTTCCAAGAAAATTTGAATCAACAGAATTCTTTTATTCACGAAGAATTATTAAAAACAAATAATCTAAACTCTTCTCCAAAAGATTTAATTAATCAATCATCACAAATTTTACGCCAATACATTGTTAATTCTATCCCAATTCGTGAGCGCTTAATTAAAAAGTTTTTACAAGAAAAAAATTATGCAGAATTAACACAGTTTTTATGGAAAGGAAAAAAAATTCGAGGTGTACAAACATTAACAACTGAACAAAGTTTTTTAATGCAAGAACATAATTTATTGGCCTCAAAAACCGAGCTTGAAGAATTAAACCAACAAAATTCTCAAAAAGTGAAAAATCTATTTAAACACGATAGTATTCAAAAAAGTCTTTGGTTAGGGTTATTAAAAGAATCTAAAAATTTATTGTATAATCGAGAAGCACTAAAACTTTATTTAACTAAAAAAGTAAATAAATATAAAAAACGAAAACAATTTAAAGAAAAAAATTTAAAAAATCGAATCGAAAGAATAGAAAAATGGCTATTTAATGCACAAGTTAAAAGTAGTAATTTGATTGAAAAGAATCCTATTAATATAACTACTGCAGTGCGTAAAGCAATAAAAGAAAGTGTAAATAAAAGCATAGCAATTTCTACACTATATGAATCAAATAAGATCGGTTTACCGACAAAATTACTATTAAAAAGAGATAAAGTTTATAATTATTTAACTAATAAATTAAAAGATAAAAAATTATTGAGTATATACTCTCTACAAAAATTTAAAAAATATGTAAAAGAAATTGATAAGTCAGTAAATATAAATACAAACAATATCGTATCATCTCCAAAAAATTCAACTCAAGCTCTAAATAACATATTGTACAAAATAAATAAAATTACTAGTTTTACTTTAAGTCCTTTTACAAAAACATTTCAAATTTTATATAAAAATACAAAATCCTTTATTTTAAGTGAAAAAACAAATAAAAATTTAGCTTATTGGAAAGCTAAAACGAAATTTAATGAGAGAAAAAACCAAGATCGTAAAAAATTATCAACTGTTATGCCAAAACTAGACTTACAAAATATTCAGGAGAAGAAACCAAGAATTAATAATACTATTCTAAAATTAAATATAAATAAAAATGATGTAAATTTTTATAAAAACTCAAGAAATTCACGATTCAATATGCAAAATAAAGAAACTGAAAATTACAAGGATTTAATTGATGCGTTTGACTCTACAGCCTCAGAAGCTCTTGGTCGTAAAAAAACTGATGTAGAAAATGATTGGACAAAATTACAAGATAAAAAACTAATTAAATCTTGGAAAAAAATAATTCAAAAGAATAGTTTAAATATAAATGAAAAAAATAAATTTTTTATCTTAAAAAATATTTTTGATAAAAAATTTATAACAAAAACAAAACGACGTACAACATTTGTTCGTATGATTCGAAGCCCATCAGAAATTGTTCATAAAAAATCACAATTAAAACGCAAATTGACACGCACTATTAATAATAATAAAAATTTAACAGGTTTAAATACTAAGTTATTTGAAATGCAAAACGCAAACTCAAACTTAAATGATTCTTTTAAACTTGATTTAGAGCAGGTAAAACAACGTAAACGAAGTAGTTTTTGGCAAAAAAATAAAGCTGTTAAAGGCAAAATTTCTTCAAGAAAAATGAGACATTCGTCATTAGGCAAACTAAAACTAATTGCAAAAAAATATAAAAAAATTGAAAATTATAACGAAATTCGAAATTGGTGGTGGCAAAATTTCTTACCAAACTTTAAATCAAAAAGTGATATACTATTAGGTTTAGAAACAAATATAAAAATGAATAGTACACTGTCAAACTTATCAAGTAAAGAAATATTAGAACGTGATAGTATAAATTATGAAAATTATATTGAACGCGTACCTGGTGAAAAAGAATTACAAATTGGTAATAAAGATTATAAACCGTTAAATATTCCGCAAGCAATTCGTTTACGTCAACAATTACTTGACAACCAAGTTTTAAATTTTAACTCACAAAATACTATCAAAAATCCTTCGTCGATTATCAATGAAAATTCCTCATCTATTGTTAATCCTAGTAATACTGAAAATAGTTTAAAAACCATCACAAATAACAATTCACCTAGTTTAATTAATAAAGAAAATTTAACAGGCTTAGATAAACTTTATGAAAATATCTTAATTCCACAAAATAATTTTATTAATGGATCAATTCTGAATAATTCAAAATTTATGTTTGGGGTAAATCCGGTTCCGTTTTATGCGGGATGGGATGAAAGTTTAAGAAAATTTGTAGTGACAAATAGACTATTGTCAAAAACAAAAGCTGGGTATGAAATGAATTTTAAAAATTATAATTTAACAAATTATCCAACCCTAAAAAATTTAAAAAGCAATAAATTTGATTTTGAACGTGCTCCGTTACAAGGTATGAATCTTGCAACAATCTTATATTGGAAAGTACCATTTAGTCCATATGATCAAGATCAATTTTTTAATGTTGGAATTGATGGATTTGCTCCAATTGGGTGGAGAAGATTTAATTTTAGACACTCTACAAAAACAATAAAACCTTTATTAGTAACAACAAAAGTAATTACAACTCAAAACGTTAATAATAACAATAAAAGAAATGAATTAGTCTATCAAATAAAAGCAAAATTATTAAATAATAGTATAACAACATCATTTGTAAATAGTAAATCCAATAATTTAAAGAAAAAAATAAAACGACATGTAATGCAACGAATTCAAAATTACGATAGATCACGTGATACTATTCGTTTCCCGTCTGGGGCTTTAATGAATCAAATTTTACCACTACATTACTTAAATGTCTTTTATAAACGTTATAGATTACCTTCGGACCGTTATATTAAAAGACGCTTAAGACGTGATCAAAAAAATGTGCCGTTTAGTTTAAAAACAATGAATCCAACTTTAGCTGATTTAACATTAAGAAGACGTATTAAACCAAGACGTAGATATCATAGAAAAACGGTAAATAATCAAAAAATCGATTTATTACCAAGAAGACGCGGTTTTAGAATTGAAAAACTAAATAACTTCTCTGCAATAGGACAATCAATAAATAACCAATTAATCGAGCCTAATGACAACTTACTATCTTTAAGTCGTCCATTTGGAAAAGAAAAAAATATTTCGACAACTCTCGAAAATAAACTGTCACCAAAAGTAAAAAAACGTTTAAAAAATAAATCAAAACAAGATTCCACAAATCTTAGAATCCGCCGTTTACGCAAACGAGTTAAACAACAAATTATTCGTATAAATCCTCGCTATAAACCTAATATAGGAGGATTTATTTGGCCAGGAGATTACTTAAAATTAGAATTAAAAAAAGCACCAAAACTTGAACTAAAAACTAGCGAAAGTGATAATTTTAAAAATAAACGTAAACAATCAAAACGTTTATTAAAAGAATTACCACTTCCATTACAACCGAAAAAATATCTTTTAGAAAAACACAATTTAAAAGTTTTAAAACGTAGATTAGAAAAATCTCAAAATTTAAATCTATTACATCAAAAAGTGAATGAATTAGAATTTTTATCTAATAATTAAGTTTTTTGTTTACACCAAATTTTAAGAATTTAAAAATTTGGTGTAAACAAAAAACTTAATTATTAATAAAAGTTTTTCTTTAACTTTAATTAAAAAAAATTTACTTTAACCTAAACATAGTTCAAGTTCTAATGATTCGATTGACTAATAGAATAATAGTTTACTATGTTTTGTTTACACTCTGTGTAAACAAAAAACTATCTTAACAGTGTTAAACATTTGAATAAACTTTAAATAAAAAAACTATTTTAAGTTTTTGAACTTTGTTAAGATTACGGTTTGTTTAAACAATGTTGAAATAAAAGCTTCTATTTACTTTAGTAAATAACAAAACAACAATTTAAAATTAGTAAATAAACTATTCATTTAAGAAAAGTTGCTTAGACAGACGTAGTCTTATAAAAAGTTTAAACAATAGCTATAGTGACCATCGGTGATAAAAAAAATATAACTTTTAGTTAATCTTAATATTAAAAGAATATTAATATAGAAAAGAAAAATAATTTTTGTTACAATAATGTTTATTTAGAAGTCTAGACATCTAATAACAAAAAAGGCGGCATAGCCAAGTGGTAAGGCAGAGGATTGCAAATCCTTTATTCCCCAGTTCGAATCTGGGTGCCGCCTGAGTTTTAAACAATTTCAGTATTTAGTATTTACTACAGCTAGAAAAATTTGTTTTTGAACGCTAGAATGATATATTAATTTTAATTAAAAAATTTTATCTATACTGAATAATAATATTATATTTTTTAAATGCCCTTGATCGGACTCGAACCGATACGCATACTGCATTGACTTTTGAAGTCAACATGTCTACCATTTCATCACAAAGGCATAAGCATTAATTAAAATCTATTAAAAATAACTTTTTTATATTAAAATATATGATAAAAATAGAAATTAAAAAATAATTTAATATTTTTATTAATTTTCACTATCTCTATATCGAAGTTGCTTGTACTTACAATAAATAACACTAAAAATGTTTTTAAAAATATAGTATTATTTTATACTAAATTTTCTACACAAAAATTATTTATAGTAATATTTTTATTAAAAAATTAAATAACATCAAATGAAATTCTGTAATTAGGTAAAAATTATCATTTTTAATTACTATTTACTAATTTTAACTAAAATATAATTAATATTTCAAATTAAATTATGCTAAGTCCTAAAAGAACAAAATTTCGTAAACATCATCGCGGACATTTACGTGGTAAAGCTACTCGTGGTAACAAAATTGCATTTGGAGAATTTGCTTTACAAGCATTAGAACCTTGTTGGATTACAGCAAGACAAATTGAAGCTGGCCGACGAGTGTTAACACGTTATGTAAAACGTGGCGGTAAATTATGGATTAGACTGTTTCCTGATAAACCCGTAACTATCAGACCTGCAGGTACACGAATGGGTTCTGGTAAAGGGTATCCTGAATACTGGGTTGCTGTTGTACACCCTGGACGAATTATTTATGAAATTCGAGGCGTATCAGAAATAGTAGCAAAACAAGCTATGAGAATTGCTGCATATAAAATGCCAGTAAAGACAAAATTTTTAAAATCAAGCTCAACTTTATAAACCACAATAAATTTTTTCATACTTTCACTTTTTATAAAAGTGATAAACAACCAATAAAAAATATTTTAAGATTGTCAACCATTCGGTTTATACTTCCCCAAGTGTTTACTAAAGTAAACACAGGTGTTTGTTTACACAAGATGTAAACAAAACGACAAGGGAAGGACATTTCTTAGATAAACTTTCAACAGTTCTTATAGCTCCATATAAAAATAAATAAAGGTTTTTAATTGTTATTGATTTTTAAAAGAAGTTTTTATTTACACTTTGTTTTGTTTACCAAGTGTTTACTTTAGTAAACACAGGTTTTTATTTAAACAAAGTTTAAATAAAACCAAATCTAGACAAAGTCTAGATAGGTTTTTGTTTACACACGGTGTAAACAAAACCAAATGTTGACTTTAGTCAACATAGGTTTGGACCTAAACAAAGTTTAAATAAAACACTCTGTGTAAACAAAAACCAATCTTAATTTTATTAAGACGTGGTATAACCAAATAGTTTTTTAATTGATATTTTCTCAAAATAAGTTATTTATTTTACAGGGAAACTGGGTTTTCCCTTCAATCTAAATTAATTCTCAGTTTTTTAATTTTAAAGTACAAAATTTTGATGCAATAAAAACGTCTTTTTATTTTAATAAAATTATTATGATTAACCCTCAATCGTATCTAAATGTTGCTGATAATAGTGGCGCACGAAAATTAATGTGTATTCGAGTATTAAAAGGTCAAAGTCAAATTGGTCATATTGGTGATATAATTATTGCAGTTGTAAAAGATGCAATCCCAAATATGCCATTAAAAAAATCAGATGTTGTTCGAGCTGTAATTGTACGTACATCACAAGGTGTTCGACGTGAAAACGGTATGACAATTCGTTTTGATGATAACGCTGCTGTAGTTATAAATAAAGAAGGTAACCCAAGAGGAACACGTGTATTTGGACCAATTGCAAGAGAATTAAGAGAACGTAATTTTACAAAAATTGTGTCTTTAGCTCCCGAAGTTGTTTAAACAAATCTTTTGTTAACTTGATTTTATTAGATTATAATAAGTCTATTCCATTTAAAACTCAATAAAAGACCAAAATAACTACGAAAATAACCAATAATGAATTCATTGCTAAATTTAATAGCATAAAATCTTCAATTTTTATCTAAACTTTGTTTAAATAAAACCCTCTCCACTGTTACAGTATTAGCAACGCTACTAAAGAAAATTGTAACCCTGTTCAAAAACAATGTTAAGATAGATTTTTTTTTTACACTTTGTGTAAACAAAACGACAAGGAAAGGAAAAACAAAGTTTAAAAAAATGTTAACTTTATAAGTCTAATAAATTAAAAATAAAATATTATGAATTATGACTCAAAGATTAAAAACATACTACGTTCAAAAAATTATGCCTAAGTTATTTGAACAATTTAAATATAATAATAAACACGAAGTTCCAAAAATTGAAAAAATTGTAATTAATCGTGGTGTTGGTGACGCGTCGCAAAATAGTAAACTTATTGATGCATCATTAAAAGAAATTGCTGTAATTGCAGGCCAAAAAGGGATTATTACACGTTCAAAAAAATCAATTGCTGGTTTTAAAATTCGTGAACAAATGCCAGTGGGGGTATCAGTTACATTAAGAGGTGATAAAATGTATGGTTTTTTAGATCGACTAATTCATTTAGCATTACCTCGAGTACGTGATTTCCAAGGTATTAATCCAAAAAGTTTTGATAAAAATGGAAATTATAGTATAGGTTTAGAAGAACAATTAATGTTCCCTGAAATTGAATATGATAAAATTGATCAAATTCGAGGAATGGATATTTCAATAGTAACTACTGCGCAAAATCAAGAAGAAGGGTTAGCTCTTTTAAAAGAATTTGGTTTACCATTTAAATCTTAATTAATTTATTAAGTCTTAATGCTATTAAGACAGGGAGTCTAACAAAAAGACATCGGTTCCAAATCTGGACAAAGTTCAGATAGGTTTTCGTGGACACAAAGTGTCCCCAAAACATACTTCCCCAAGTGTTTACCAAGTGTTTACTTTAGTAAACACAGGTTTTTGTTTACACCTTGTGTAAACAAAACGACAAGGGAAGGGTAACCAAAACATTGTGTCTAAGTAAAACGAGTATACAATAAACTAATTTTAATAGTCTTAAAAAATAAAATTAGTAGGTACTAATATAAACAATACCTACAAGGTCTTAGATAAGAAAAGAAAAAAATTGAATTTTTTTGATTTAGATTAGCTACGACTTCAATATAAAATAATATTTAATTGTAAAATTTGTATTTTAACGAATCATAAAATTGACAAATAAAAATAATATAGCTTATTTATGGTAAATGATAGTATTAGCGATATGTTAACGCGTATTCGAAATTCAAGTATGGCAAAAAAAGCAATTGTTTCAATTCCTTGTACGCGAATTAATAAACAAATTGCACAAATTCTAGAAAAAGAAGGTTTTATTCAAAGCTTTCAAATTTCTGAAGATACAAAAAATTTAATAGTGCGTCTTAAATATCGTTCAAAAGAAGTTTATAATGGTAAAATAAAAGAATCTTGTATCACTAATTTAAAAAGAATTAGTAAACCGGGTTTACGAATTTATGCGAATCATAAAGAAATTCCACGTGTATTAGGTGGTGCTGGTATAGTTATTATTTCAACACCAACTGGAATTATGACAGACCGAGAAGCTCGTACACGAGGAATTGGAGGTGAAATTCTTTGTTCAATTTGGTAATTTGTTAATCTTTTATCTGCAAAAATTGATGTTATAGTTAATCATTTTATGATCAAATCAAGCTAAAATATTAACGTTAAAAAACGTTATCAATTTAAAGTTTTTTCAAACTGCTAATTATTTTTAGTTTAAGCATTTGACTTGGTTTTGTTTAAACTTTATATTACTAATAACCTAAAAATTTAAAAATTTAATTTAATAAACATTGTTTAAACAAATTTTTGTTTAAACAATGTTTAAATTAAATTTTGCTTATTAAGTTTTATAATATTAAAACAAGTGTTTATTTATCCCGGATGTAGACAAACCATTGTGTCAAAACAAAAAACCAGCTTAATTTTTTAGCTACACAAAGTTTAAAAAAATTAAAAGTGATTGAATTGATTCTCTACTATTGCTTTCTTATAAAAGTGAATAAATAAAAGCTGAACTCTATTCAGGAAGAATATGTTTGAAGCTACTTCATCTAGTCATACTTGAAATTTTTTGGAAAAAGAGGAATGAAGAGAATCCGCCTTATTTGAAGTTGATTATTTTAAAAAAAGGTTAAAATTAGAAAAATTTATAATGTTTTATTATTAATATTCAAAGTAGTTTAACTGAAAAATTTTTGTAAAATGAGAATTTTACAAAATTACTTTAAAAAAATTTTGTCCATATAGAAAAACAAAATATTTAAGTTATAATAAATAAAGAATGAAACTAGAAATTTTATATAGATTTTTAAAATTACCTTGAACCAATTTTTTAAAAAAACTAATAATTTAAAGCGTAGCTGAAAAAAAAACTGTATTAATCAAGTAAAATTGTTAAAAATCAAAACATCAATATTTTCAGGAGAACTTTTATGACAATTAGTTCACCAGAACGAGAAGCCAAAAAAGTTAAAATTGCGGTAGATCGTAATCCAGTTGAAACAAATTTTGAAAAATGGGCGTGCGACCTGAAATACGAGCTTGACAGTATTGATAGTTTATAAAAAATTCCATTTTATTATGAATATATATTTTATTCTTTTTTTTTTGAAGGAAAAACATTAAAAATTTAGGACTAAAAATCTTGTGCTTGAACAATTAACAAAATTAAATTAATTTTTTTTATAGGCTAATTGTGAATCAAGTGAAAAATCAGTAACTCGAATTTAATAACCTTTGAATTTTTAATACTCATAAAACTTGATGTAAAGAAAACAAGACTTTATCTAAACTTTTTTTAGATAAAAGCTTATATTTAGTATATCAAACATTTAGCTGTTAAGATAGGGTAAAAAAATAGAGTATAATAAAAAATTAGTAATATTAGTTACAAATTTAAAAATACCCTAAATATCAGTAAAAACTTATTTAGTTTTTTTGTTAAAACAGAAAAAATAAGTCTACTAAACTAAAAAAACAACTGTAATTGTTAGCACCAACCTAAAAAAATGTAATAAATTCGGTTCATACTTCCCCAAGTGTTTACCAAGTGTTTACTAAAGTAAACACAGGTTTTTGTTTACACAAAGTGTAAACAAAACTTTAGTAAACACAGGTTTTTGTTTACACAAGGTGTAAACAAAACGACAAGGGAAGGTAAAATTCTAATTAGTTATTAGAATTTAAAAATAGATTTTTACATTATTAACCTAATTTTTATTTAAAATATTATCATTTAAATTGTATGAAAAAAACTGATAAATTACATTTTATATTTATTAATCAGTATGTTTATCAACTTCAAAATCGTTTACAGATGTATGAAAAAAAAAATAATAATAAAACAAACAAAATAACTGAAAGTCTTTTTTCCACAAGTTGGACTTTAAAAAAATATTATTGTTTTCTTTTTAAAAAAACAATAAAACAAAATAATTTTCTTTTTAAAGATATTAATTTATTAAAAAAAAATTCAATTTATATTTCAAACCTTTTAATATTAGAGATTAAAAACAAATATAAAAAAAAAAAATATAATAAATTTATTTCTAAAAAAATTAGTGAGTATTTTTTATTAAAACAATTATTATTAGAACTAAAACTAAAAAAATATAATTACTCTAATAGACTTAAAAAAAATATATTTATAACGGTCTCATATAAATCAAATCTATTATTACTAAACTCTTTAATAATAAAATCTTTTTTATTTTATTTTTTTATTTATAAAATAAGTAATACAATAAATTTTTATATAATTAAAAATCATTACAAAAGATTATATTCAAAATTAAGTCAGGTTACATTTTCAAAAAAACCAGTATTCAAAGAAAAAATGAATACCCAAAAATACCTAACTCGGTTAGAAACTTTAACTGAGATTGATATGAAAAATTCTAAAACTCCAATTCTCGGGTTAAGATCTATTGATACGACAATTAAATTCCTTTTTTTAGAGAAAATTGAAAAAATATTAACTATCACAATAAATTCAGCTTTCTTAAAAAAAAACAATTATTTAATTAATGTGAAAAAAAATATAAAAAATTTGAACCAACTTTCTACCAGTTATTCTAAATTTTCATTATTAAAAAAAACTAAAAAACCATATCAAATATTTTGTAGTAACATTTTAGTTAAGGTTAGTTATAAATACTTTAGAAAGTTTTATAACTACAATTTTTTGATTTTAAAATCCAAAATTAATAATTTTGGAAAAAATTTGTATTTCAATCCACTAAATAAAAAAAAATTAAAACTTCGGATGAACGCTAGTCTTTTATCTCAATATAAAAAATTAAGGTTAATTGTTCCTTTCAAGACATTTAATTTTCCGAATCCTATAGCCAGATTATTCGTACTTTCCTGTGTCTCGAAGCATGAACCGAGGCTTATCCCCAAAAGAAACAAGCTAATATTAGAAGAAAAGACACAAAAGAGTTTTTCTTTCAAATTTTTTAAACTAAGTTTGAAAGAAGAAACTGTTTTAGTCTCACTAGATAAAAAATTCGCTCTTTTAAAATTAAAATACTTTCTACTTTATTTAGTTTTTTTAAAGCCTAAATATGAAGTGGATCTAAATCAAAACTGCTTATTTGGTAGTGCCAATTATTCAAAACAGAACGCTCTAAATTTTTTACTAAAAAAGTTAAAAATTAAAAGTAAATATTTTTTCCATTTTATTATTCAAGAATCAAATTACTATTTTTATTTAAAAAATAATCTACCCACATCGGTTCATACTTCCAGACAAGGGAAGGTTCAAAATTTTAAAGATGATTTTTTCCAAGAAATAAAAAGAAAACCAAATATGTATAATTCTAATTTTAGTCCCTTGCAATTAACAAATTTATTAACAAAAATAAATCTAAATTCGAATTTATTTCAATATCTAATACGTCTTGACAAAGAAACTGAAAGTAGAAGCCTTGTTAGAAACTCTAAACTACTATCAACTAAAATATTAATTAGAACAAAAAACATAAATTATTTATTTTTTAATATTTTATTCAGTGGAATCAGTATAAAACTTAAACACTATGTTTTAATAAAAAATGCTAAACGATTCTGTATAGCTATTAATTCTTTTAATAGTATAAAAAATATCGACAATGTAATAAAACTAAATTTAATTTTTTTAAATCTTACAGATTTGAATTTAAATTCTTTACCCGAGTTTGTGTGGTATGCAAATCAAATGGTTATTCTAAAAGATAATTTGAACTTAATGTATGAATGTTTAAACATCTTTAAAAAATTTTTATATCTTCAAGGATTTGTTTTGGAATTTAGTCAAATAAAATTAGGTCATACTTTACGTAATTATAATAAAAATGTTCCAGGATTCAATTTTTTAGGCTTTTTTATTAGACAAAATCAATATAACGTTAATACGACTTTTTCATTATCTGAACCACATATATATAAACTTGAGCGTACTCGAGACTTTTTTAAAAACAATAAAGCTGATAAAACTCATTTAAATAATTTTAATTCTAGAGAATTAATTTCTAATTTACCCGATAGCCAAAGTTTAAAAATTAATAAAAAACAAAGAAAATTCTTAGAGGTTTTACAAATATCAGATGACTATATAATTACAAGCCTACATCCTTCGAAAAACGAAATTAAAATTCACATGCACAAATTAAAAAAAATTATTAAAAATTCAGCTTCCTTAAGCCAAGAAAATTTAATTTTAAAATTAAGTACTAATATTCGCATTTGGTCGTATTATTATCATCTTATTTCAAATAAAAAAATTTTACAATATTGTGATTATTTACTCTTTAAAATGCTTTGGCGGTGGTGTTGTCGACGACATCCAAACAAAAACAAAAAATGGATTAAATATAAATATTTTCATCAAATTAATGGTAATAAATGGATTTTTGGGATTTATACAAATTCTAATTCTCAGCTAATATCTTTACCAAATCATACTGATATAAAATTACTTAGATTTTAATTAATTTTGAAGTTATAATTTTTTAGAAAATTCAATTATAACTTCAAAATTAATTAAAATCTAAGTAATTTTAATTTTAACTCTTACCAACTTGATTTAGTAACACCTGGTAATAAACCTTCATGAGCCATTTCACGTAAAACATGACGTGATAAACCAAAGTCTCTAAAATAGCCTTTTGGACGACCAGTAATTAAACAGCGATTATGTAATCGTACTGCTGAACTATTTTTTGGTAATTGTTGTAATTTTCTATGTAACGCTAATTTTTCTTTTAAAAAATTAGCTTCTTTAATTTGTTTTTTTAAATCCGCACGTTTTTCAGCATATTTCATAACTAAACGCTGACGTTTTAATTCTCGTTGAATCATACTTTTTTTTGCCATATTCAAAATTTTCTAGATTGTTTTATTTATCATTCAAAAAATTATTATTAAAACAACAAAACTATATTTATTATAGATTTAAAATTAAATTTTTAAGTTTTTAACCTTATTTTATTTAGACTTTGTTTTGTTTACCCTCTGTGTAAACAAAAACTTATCAGTTGTTTAACTAAAGACAGGTTTTTTTACAGAGAATTTAAAAAACACAATCAACAAGATTAATTCACGTCTTAACAAAGTTAAACAAAATTGAGTAACTTTTTTTAAAGCTGAATTTTTATTGAATATAAGGAACAAGTAGTTAATATCTAAAAATAAAAATGTTAAATCAGAGTCTGAAGGTTTACAACCAGCTCAGACTTAAAAATAGAAAAACAGTATTTTAAAATTAGTATTAGCGAAATAAAATTTTATTTAGTAAAACACGTATTAACTAAAAACTTTAGAAGTTAAAAAGTTTACTAACTTAAAATTTCATATTTTAATTTTCTTTAGCCCAATCTGAATAGTATGAACAATTGGTGTAAACAAACTATAAAGTTTGTAAAGATCAATTTTTATTTGCAAAGATAAGAGACAAAGTTTTAGTTTAAAATTTTTAACATTAGAATTCTATACAACCTTAAACTAATAGTTTTTTTTTATATGACAATCAGATTATACTATTATCTTCTATTATTCTATTAAAATAAATTTTAATAGAATAATAGAAAATATTTTTATGCTGATTCTTCATTTGAAGCAGTTTTAACATATAAAATTAATAAAAATGAAGTTGGAATAATAATAAATAATGCTGTTGCTGTTAAACCAAAAATATTTACTTCCATGATTTATAAATAAGTATTAGAAGGTAAATTCATAGTAATTTATAAACTAAACTCTGACTAGGAAATTATTTAAACTTTCTTCTAAACTAAAAAACAGCTTAATTTATTATTTTTATAAAAAATACTCAAATAATAACAAAAATATTTTGTTTACAATTCGTTTAAACGAAAACCTATCTTAACAGTGTTAAGATTTGGCAATAATATTTGTATTAAATTACAAATTTATTGATAATTGGCTGAACCTTATGAGGCTTCAAAATGACTCTATCCTAAAAAATAAAAATTTAAAAATATAAAAAATTATATTTTCTTGTCAAGAATGATTCATTTATTAGATAAAATAAAAAATGCATATTTGTAAATTTTTATAAATAAATTTAATGGTTTGAACAACGATTAGTTAATGAATTATTTAGTTTTACTACTAAATAAAAGAACCTTTAAGTTTAGTGTAAATCAGAAAACTAACTAATCTTTAATATTGTTTGAACAAAGAGTTTATTTTTTTCTCCTCTCTGCGCGGAGGGAAATATGACTCCTGTTCAAACAATAAGTCAAAATTAATATTTCTGAGCGGTAGCCATAGCGAATTATTAGAAAACGAATTCTAAGCTAAATGAAACCTATAATAATTAATTAATGATATTTTAACTATACAACAAATGAATTAAAAATTCCTACAGTAAACACTAAAAGAAGCCATAAACTTAAACCAGAAAATACAACTCGTTTGTTTTCTGTCCAACCATTAGGTGATGCAAATACTACTGGTACACCAACTACTAATGCAAAAGACACTACAATTAAAGCAAGTAAAGCTATTTGAAGAATTAATGTCATAAAGGTCTCCTGATTTCTTGCATTAGCAAGATTTTGATTTGGCTGAGAGAGTTAATGCTTTATTTATGATTATAAATTTTATTTTAAAAACCTCTCATTTATTTTTATGCATGATAATTTAATTAAATTAAACAAGTTTTTTTTATTTTTTACTGTCTTTTCTTCCCTTGTCGTTTTATTTACACCTTGTGTAAACAAAAACTTGTGTTTACTAAAGTTTTGTTTACACTTTGTGTAAACAAAAACCTGTGTTTACTTTAGTAAACACTTGGTAAACACTTGGGGAAGTATTAACCGAATTGAAAATTGTAAGCCGATGTCAGGTAACACTTCGTATAAACAAATCATTATTTAACGTTAATTAAAATTGTGTTTTCTCTACATGAAATTTTAATAGGAAGAAAGCTACGTTCTCCTTACTCTAATTAGAATTACTTTTCGGAGCGGAGGTTCCAAATCGGAACATAGTCCTATAAGTTTTTGTTTAAATAAATTGTAACAAAACTTTATTTAAACAAAAACTTATATGGACTATAGTAAATTAATATAAATAAAAATTGACTGTCACTCTAGTAAATAACTCTTAATTTATTTTTTAGTAAAAAATAGTATAAAAAATTTGTGATAACAAATAACAAAAATATTTTTAAATATGTGACTATTTATTACTTTTTATATTTTTTTAGTAGAAAAATATTTACAGATTGAAAATGTTAACTTAATTAATTTTGTATTCAAATGCATATCCAAATAGGTAGGAACCTTACTAGGTTAAAAATAGAAATCAATCCTAAAAATGTAAATATTACCTTATAAAAACACTGATTTGTTTACACTTTGTGTAAAAAAATCTGTCTTAAGAATATTAAAACTTTGATTTAAAATGAAAAATTCATTTATATTGAACTATATTAATTGACTAACCAAATAAATACTTTTATTTTTGCTAACATGAGTCACTTATATTCATATGAGTATTAATTTCTACTACGTCTTAAAATCGGTTCATACTTCCTGACCAGAGAAGGTGAGATTTGGAAATAAAGAGAAAACCATGAAATTTTAAATTGGTTTATACTTTTCAAGAAAGCTTGAAATCTGCATTTTTTACAGATTTGGAACCGCATGTGACCTAAAGAAAGAAAAATCAAACTCATTTAAACGATATCAATATTTTAACTAATTTTTTTACACCAGATATTGAATATACTAAAAACAGGTTTTTGTTTATACATATTGTCACCAAAACCCAAATTTAACAAACTTCAAATAATTTTTTCGTTCATTTAACTTTAGCTCAAATGTTTACTAAAATAAATATTTGGTGTAAAGAAAAAATTATCAGATTAGCAAAGCTAATAAGTAAAACCTCAATTGTATTTCGTTTAAAGGAAGTTTTGTTTAACTAGACATTCAAATCTGGACTATGTCCAGATAAATTTTTGTTAGACCTCTACCTAAAGTCTTAGCAAAATTAAAATTTGAACTAAAAAAGCCTAGATTAATGCTTAGTCTTGATATTATTAAGACAGGTTTTCTTTCCCTTGTAGGGAAGTATGAACCGCTACACCAAATTTTAAGACCCCTAAGATACGTTTTTGTTTACAAAGATTATTTTATCTAAACTTTGTTTAAATGAAAACTTAGATTGACTTTAGTCAACATTTGTTAAACAAAACATCGGTTCATACTTCCCGACAAGGGAAGGATAAACAAAGTAAAAACATACTATTGGGTATATAAATAAAAATAGAACAGAAATAAATTTAATAAAATAAGGTTTACGCTCCTTGGAACCAACCATAACTATGTAAGCCTTCACCAATTAAATTAACTCCTAAAAAACAAATCCAAACAATAAAAAAACCACAGGCAGCTATAAAAGCTGGTTTTTTACCTTCCCAACCACGAGTGATTCGTGTATGTAGATAAATTGCAAAAATTAACCAAGTTAATAATGCCCAAGTTTCTTTTGGATCCCAACTCCAATACGAACCCCAAGCTTCATTTGCCCAAACCGCACCGGAAAGAATACCAATAGTTAATAATGGAAACCCGATACCAATAATACGATAGCTTAAATTGTCTAATATAGTAGACAAGTTAATATTTTGATTTTTACTTAAAATATTAAACTCCATAGTTTCTTTTTGTGAATATTTTGCTGTAACGCCAACAAGTGTAGTATTTTGTTGTGTTTGACTTAACATCAAAAAAGCAATTGCTAATAAAGAACCTGAAATTAACGCTGCATAACTTAAAATCATAACAGTTACATGCATCATTAACCAATTTGATTGTAACGCAGGAACAAGAGGACTAGCTTTTTGTAATTCTTGAGGTAAACTCAAGGTTGCAAAAGCATTTATAAAAAAAGCTGTAGGCGCTGAAATACAACTTAACAATAAATTTTTAGTAAATTTTTCTAAAATTAAATGAATTACTGTAAAACACCAGGATAAAAACATTAATGCTTCATAAATATTACTTAAAGGAAAATGACCAGATTCAGTCCATCTTAAAATTAAAAAAATTAATAATAAAACATTAGACAAAGCCATTAAAATTAAACCAATAGATTGTCGTTTTAAAATTGGAAAATTAACTTGAACCCAATAAAAAATCATTGAAAAAAATAAAGTTAAAAAAGAAAAATTTGCAAATTTTACATAATTAATCATAAAGAGAAAAACAATTTTAGTTTAAAATAATTAATATTAAATCAATCGATGGCATTAACATATTAGACTAACAGATATAAAAGCTATTTTAGTATTCAGTGTTAATTAAATTTAAAATCTATTCCCAAGTGTTTACCAAGTATTTACTAACGTAAACACAGGTTTTTCTCTAAACAAAGTTTAGATAAAACCAAATCTTAACATCTGAACGGAGTTCAGGGCTACAACCAATTTAATTGGTTATAGCAGCTTCCAAATCTAGAAAAAGTCTAGATAGGTTTTTATCTAAACTTTGTTTAGATAAAACGTTTAACTAAAGTTAAACGAAAGACAATAGCTGTTAAGATAGGTTTTTGTTTACACAAGGTGTAAACAAAACTTTAGTAAACGCATGTTTTTATCTACACTTTGTTTTGTTTACACCTTGTGTAAACAAAAACCTATGTTGACTATATATAGTCAACATTTAGTGTAGATAAAACCAAGTTTTAATAATATTAAGACAGGTTTTTGTATAGAAAGGGTTTAAACCAAACAAGATTAAAAAACTTTTATTTAGCTCTAAAATTAACTTATAAAGCTAAATAAAAGTTTTTAGATATTAGATATATGAAAGATTATCCAAAACGTCCTGACGTTGAGGCGATCAGGAACGCTGCATAAGTAAAGATATAACCCACTGAGAAGTGTGCTAAACCTACAAGACGAGCTTGAACAATTGATAATGCTACTGGTTTATCTTTCCAATAAACTAAATTTGCAAGTGGAGTTTTTTCGTGAGCCCATACAAGAGTTTCAATTAATTCTTGCCAGTATCCACGCCAAGAGATAAGGAACATGAAACCTGTCGCATAAATTAAGTGTCCAAAAAGGAACATCCACGCCCATACTGATAAACTGTTCATACCAAATGGGTTATAACCGTTAATAAGTTGTGATGAATTTAACCATAAATAGTCACGTAACCAACCCATTAAATAAGTTGAAGATTCATCAAATTGAGACACATTACCTTGCCATAGTGTTAAATGTTTCCAATGCCAGTAGAAAGTAACCCAACCAATTGTATTAAGCATCCAGAATACAGCTAAATAAAAAGCGTCATAAGCAGAAATATCACATGTTCCACCTCGACCTGGACCATCACATGGGAAACTATAACCAAAATCTTTTTTATCTGGCATTAATTTAGAACCACGCGCATCTAAAGCACCTTTTACAAGAATTAAAGTAGTTGTATGAAGACCTAATGCAATGGCATGGTGAACTAAGAAATCACCCGGCCCAATAGTTAAGAATAAAGAATTTTGATTATTATTAATTGCTTCTAACCAGCCTGGAAGCCATAAACTTTGACTTGCTGAAACAGCTGGGTTAGTTGATGATGATAATAAGAAATCAAAACCATATAAAGCTTTACCTTGTGCAGCTTGAATCCATTGTGCAAAAACAGGTTCAATTAAAATTTGTTTTTCAGGAGTACCAAAAGCTTGCATAACATCATTATGAACATAAAGTCCTAATGTATGGAAACCTAAGAATAATGAAACCCAACTTAAGTGAGAAATAACAGCTTCTTTATGATCTAACATTCTTGCTAATACGTTACCTTTATTTGCTTCTGGATCGTAATCACGAATAAAGAAAATTGCACCATGAGCAAAAGCACCACACATAATAAAACCAGCAATATATTGGTGGTGAGTGTATAAAGCCGCTTGAGTTGTAAAATCATTTGCTAAGAAAGCATAAGGTGGTAATGAGTAAATATGTTGCGCTGTTAATGAACATACTGTACCTACTGATGCTAATGCTAAACCTAATTGGAAGTGTAATGAATTATTTACTGTATCAAATAAGCCTTTATGCCCAGTTCCTAAACCTCCAGCAGGTGGAACATGCGAATCTAAAATTGCTTGTAATCTATGACCAATACCAAAATTAGTACGATACATATGACCCGCTACAATAAAAATAACTGCAATTGCTAAATGGTGATGAGCCATATCAGTTAACCAAAGACTTTGAGTTTGTGGATGGAAACCACCTAAGAATGTTAAGATTGCTTCCCCTGAACCTTCCGAAGTTGCAAAAATATGATTTGCAGAATCCGGATTTTGTGCATAAACTGCCCAATTACCTGTCCAGAATGGAGTTAAACCTTGTGGGTGTGGTAACTCTGTTAAAAAGTTATCCCAGCCTACATGTTTACCACGTGATTCTGGAATTGCAACGTGAACTAAATGTCCTGTCCAAGCTAATGAACTCACACCAAAAAGACCTGATAAATGGTGATTTAATCTAGATTCAGCATCTTTAAACCATGATAAAGACGGTTGGAAATTTGGTTGTAAGTGTAGCCAACCTGCAAATAAAAATACTGCAGAAACTAAACCTAAAAACACTGATGCAACATATAAATCTTGGTTTGTGCGCATACCAATAGTATACCACCATTGATAAACACCCGATGTGGCAATATTTACTGGACCTGAAGCACCACCACGCGTAAATGCTTCAACTGCAGGTTGACCGAAATGTGGATCCCAAATTGCATGCGCAATAGGTCTAACATGAAGAGGATCTGCAACCCATGCTTCAAAATTCCCTTGCCACGCTACATGGAAAAGATTCCCAGAAGTCCATAAAAAGATAATTGCTAATTGGCCAAAATGAGAGGCAAAAATTTTTTGGTATAGGTTTTCTTCTGTCATGCCATCATGACTTTCAAAGTCGTGGGCCATTGCTAACCCATACCAAATTCGCCGAGTAGTTGGGTCTTGAGCAAGACCTTGGCTAAATTTAGGAAACAATTTTGTTGCCATATTTTTTCTGACTCCTGCTTTGTTTACTATAACTTTGCAAAGCGAACTTTGCGCTTCTTTTCAATTAAATCTCTAAATAAGTACTTTGAAAACTAATTTCAAGAAAAGTAAAACGTAAATTCTACGAATTTACTACTTTTTTTACAAAATTTAGTTATATATATATAACATTATACGTAGAAATAAAAATTTTTCTATATATATATATATTTTAAAGGATTATTGCTTATTTGTAAATGTTTTAGCGTATTTTGATTTGTTGACTTTAATTAGTATCTAAAATTGAAAAAATTCTTATTGAGTTTAGTTTAGTAAAACATAATTAAATAGTATTTTAATTAAAATTTTCAATTGTAAAAATCAATTCCAACAAATTTTAATTTTTGTATTTTAAGTTTGTCATATTCATATTTAGTTGATAAAAATCCTTAAATATATATATATATATTATATATATATATTTTACTTAACCTGTTTGAAGAAAAATTTAGGCGTATAATTTACTTTGTCAAAGTGTATCTTTAATTAAAGTTAAAATGAAATCTCATAAAATTTTTTATTTTTTACTTTTAGTCTATAAAACTAAACATTACAAAGCTTTCTATATTAAAATTGAATAGATTTATTAGCCGTTTTTAACATTTTAAAATTTAGTCTGCTGTTATTTTATTATGAATATTTTTAAATATTGGTTTTTCTCACAGCATACATCTCTCTTCTTTTTTATAAAAAAGCCAAATTTAAAATTTAACTTTAAATCTAATTATTAAGGCAACAGGTCACACTATGAGCTATATACTAAATATTCACATTATTAAATAAGATTAATGCATTGAGTTCTTTTTCTACTCCTAAAACTAAAACTTAGTAACTTAAATTGCATTTAAGTTAAATAAAAAATTATTGATTTTTTATTTTGTTTTCTCTGCTTTAAACGATATAATTAGTAAATCCGTTTTAAGAGCTAGTTTAAACATCTTAAATTAATTATAATTAATATTATATATTAAAATGAAAAGAAATTCTGGGGCGGAAGGACTCGAACCTACGAATGGCGGTACCAAAAACCGCAGCCTTACCACTTGGCGACGCCCCATTAAAAAAAATGTACATATATATATATAGACGTATAGTTCTAATGAATTTATTTTTTTAATAAAAAATGGGCTCATAAACTTAAACTAAAAAATTAATCTTTAATGCTGCTTCACAACGTCCTGACATTATTTAGATAAATTTAATAATAAAGTTTTATGAGCTTATGTATTATTTTAGGATAATTTTTTAAAAAAGTCAACTGCATTAGTTTTAACTCACTATGAAAATACAAACGTATAACTGAATTAATAAATTCTATAATATAATTGTTTACAGCTGATGAGGTTAAAAGAATAGTAAAAAAAAAAAGACGCAATAGAAAGTAATTTATAGTTTATAAATTTTATTAAATTAAATAAAATTTATTAGAAAAATAAAAAAGTAATTGTTTGTATTTCAATGGATAACGACTCGACATCATAAATCTGTTAATTTTATTCGTGGATTAAGTTTTTTAACGTGTTTTACAGTCGAAAAAAGCTAAAAATCAAAACGTGATTTAACAAATTTAAAAATTGTAGGCTTAAAACTCAACTCTTGCCATTCAAATTTGATAAATAAAAGCTGTTTTAGTACAACAATGTTTAGTTTTATTTTTCATAATAAATTACTAAAAATGAAACAGTATTAATTTAATAAAAAAATATTTTTAAAATATTAATTATATGATAACGAGAACTTGTGTAAACAGGGTTTATTTTTCCTATAAGCACCAAGAAGTTGATTACTTTTTAACTTTTAGGACTAAAAAAAAGCACTGTATTTTACTTCCAAAATTCGAAACGATAATAAGTAATCAACACTTAAACCGAACAAAGGTTCGTATGAAAGGAACTAAAGAATCTTCTTCATTAAACTTATTGATTAACACGTCTAAAAACAAGAACTTTTTGAAAAATTCTTCCGTTCAAGGAAAAGATTTAGCAAGTTCTTATTCAAAATTACATGAATTAAAATTAATAAACATTGGTTTAGCCTCTTCTGAACGAATTAAACAATGGTCAGAAAAAACTTTGCCGAATGGAAAAATTATAGGCCAAGTTACAAATGCAAATACGTTACATCATAAAACATTAAAGCCACAAAAAGGTGGTTTATTTTGTGAAAGAATTTTTGGTCCACTTAAAGATTTTGAATGTGCTTGTGGAAAAAATCAAAGACCTGCTGAAGATAAACAACAGCAAATTTTTGAACATCAAAGTTTAGATCGATTATTTTGCCCAAAATGTGATGTGGAATATACGTGGTCAGTAATAAGACGATATCAATTAGGTTATATTCAATTAGTTTCACCTGTTACGCATGCTTGGTACTTAAAAGCAACGCCAAGTTATTTATCTATATTATTAGATATTAAAAAAAGACATTTAGAATATATCATTTATTCATCTGAAACCATGACTTTAGAATATAGTCAAAAACTCACGGAACAACAGTATAATTCACCCGGAAATTTATTTAAAATTTGGAAAAAATCAATTGAAAATTCAACTAAAAATGAAGCTAGTTTTAAAAAGCAAAAAAAACTGAATTCTGTGTTATTAAATTTAGACGAACAAGCGAAGTTGAAATTAAAAACGAAAAATATCTCACCAAAACGTTGGAAAGGGTGGAGACATTTAGTAATACAATTCAATAAAAAAGAAAACAACCTTGTTGATCAAACAGTATGCAATACTAGGGTTTTAAATAATTACAATTTAACAAAATCAGTTAATAATTTGTCTAAACCGACACATTCAGTAAATAACCCTTTGTTTCAGTTCGATGATGGGGCTAAAAATAATACTCTATCTTATGCCAACAAAATTAAATATTCAAACGACAATATATTATTTACTAGTACTAAAAGTTCAAACAAAAAACATGAAAATTATACCAATCTAAATTTTATTCCTAACAATCTTGAAAATTACTATACTATTACTAAAAATTTTACCAATAAAAATTTACGGAATGTACCAGTTATGATTTATATTCTGAATAAAATTCAAAAACTTTGTATAAAAAAATCGGTTACATTTTTAAATGATGAATTATTTATTCAATTTTATACAAAAATTTATCAATTAACATATAAAAAAATACAAAACTATTTTCAAAAAGAACAGAAACAATTTACTTTACGCTTAACTAACAATAGTCGAACAAGTTATTGTTTTATTAAAAAAATAAGACAATTTCATAATAACTCGTCAACAAAAATTACTGAAAATTTTCAACAAGAACGCTTGCAAAAAATTTTATTTTATAAAAACTTTTTGTATAAAATTTTGAACAAAACAAAATTTTTTAGAAATAAAAGTTTAAATCTTACGACTGCTTCATATTTAATAAAAGAAAAAGTTTTACAGAAAAATAAACCTACAAATGAATTTTATAGTTTTTTAAAGTGTCAACTAGATCCAATAAGTAAAAAATTAATAGATAAATTAAGTAATTTTTTAATTAGTAAGACATTCTTTTTTGAAAGTCAGATTTCAAGTACAAACGTCAACTTAAGATTACCTGTTAGAAGTTCATTTGCCTCTTCGCGAAGCTCAGATGAACAAAGAAAACTTGCCGGAGTTAAACACTATAATAAGAATATCATTTGTGTAAAAAATATTCCTACAAATAGAATATCTATTTATTGTTTTAATAGCAATTGGATTTCTTTTTTATTGAGTAATTGTTTGATTAATATTTTTTTAAACAGGTTTAGTAAAATTATAAATATTCAGTCTAGTAACATTTTAAAAAGAAATATATCTGAAAAATTAATGCATCCGCAACAAATTGAACTTATTACAAAGCATATTCTCTTAACAAATAAAACAAAATCTCAACGAGCGTTTTTTAAGAAAAAGCCAACAAAAACAATTAATTTAGTTTCAACTGAATTTAAAACTCATAAAATTATTTCTAGTAATAATTTATTAGTTATTAAAGACAGATTATATATTGAAAACTCAGACAATTTATACCGTTCTATTGAAAATAACTCTTTTAACGTATTCAATAATAAAGCCCTAACAAATAATATTTATTGTTTATCGCATAGATATCGTTGGAGTACAGAAAGAGATTGGAAACAATTTATTGATTATTTTGGGTCCGTTCCCGAATTAAATGATAGTCCTATACCAACTTATAAGACAAGAATAAAAAATTCTCAAACTATGTTAAATCAAAATGGTATTACAGGTACATTGTTAATTCAAAAATTATTACACGATTTTAATTTTACAGAACTAAAAAAAATTGATAAACAAAATAGAATTTTACTATATGAATTAAATAAAAATTTAATTCGTTTGAAAAAGTCATTAAAGAAAAGTTATAGTGATCGTTATAAAAAAAGAATATTCAAAGAATTATATAAAAAAAGAGATGCATTAATTCGTCGGACAAAATTAATTCGCAAATTATTTCGAAAAGACTCAACTCCAGAATCAATGATTTTATCTATTTTACCAGTATTACCTCCAGATTTACGTCCAATTATTAAAGTGGGTGGTCAAATTGCAGCCTCTGACTTAAATAGGCTATATCAACGAGTAATTTATAGAAATGAAAGACTAAAAAAATTTTTAAAAGACCCGGCAACCATAAATTCTTATGAAATGAAATATGCACAACGATTACTTCAAGAAGCTGTAGATAATTTAATCCAAAATGGAAATAGTGGGTTAACAGCAGAAAAAGATTCTAAAGGTCGAATATTGAAATCACTTTCTGATGTTTTAAAAGGAAAACAGGGTCGATTTAGACAACATTTACTAGGAAAACGCGTCGATTATTCTGGACGTTCAGTAATTGTTGTTGGTCCAAAATTAAAATTATATGAATGTGGTTTACCAAAAGAGATGGCGTTAGAATTATTTTTACCATTTATTATTAAAAAAATCATCGCATTAAAATTAGCACGTACGGTTATTGGGGCAAAAACTTTAATAAAAAATAATAAAGAATTGACATATGATATTTTAAGAGAAATTATGATCAATCATCCCATTTTATTAAACCGAGCTCCTACACTGCATCGTTTAGGAATTCAAGCATTTCAACCAAAATTAGTTGAAGGTAGAGCAATTTTATTACATCCATTAGTATGTCCTGCTTTTAATGCCGATTTTGATGGGGATCAAATGGCAGTTCATTTACCGATTACTGTGGAGGCACGAACTGAAGCCTGGAAATTAATGTTTTCTAGAAATAATTTGTTATCTCCAGCAACTGGCGAACCCATAGTTCTACCAAGTCAAGATATGGTTTTAGGTTGTTATTATTTAACTACAGAAAATTTCAAAGCTAATCTGACGCAAAAATTATATTTTAGTAATATTAGTGAAGTTTTAAAAGCTTATAAACAAGGTAAAATAACAGTACATACAATTGTGTGGGTTCGGTATAAAAATCAAGTAGAAACTGGAACGGAAAAAGAACAACCAATTGAAATTCGGATAAATAAATATGGGTATTGGCAAGAAATATATAAAAAAATATTACTACGTTATGATTTTAAATCTAAAAAACTAAGTCAATTTATTAAAACAACACCAGGGCGTATTCTATTTAACGAGTTAGTTAAAAATTCCATTCAAGGAACAAAAAAATTATGCAATTAATTTCATTTATACAAATTATGTAATTCAAACCTTATTTAAACTAATTAATTAACTACTTAAATTTTAATCTTTTAACTATTTAACCAAACTGAGCTAGCTATGTTTTGTTTACATATTCTGTTGTTTAAAGCAACCAAATTTTAATATTGGTTGCTTTAAACAACAGAATATGTAAACAAAACATAAATCTTTATCTACAGAAATTTTAGCTAAAGCATAATTAAAGAGTATTTAAATACTAGTGTCACTTTTTTATTTATTTTTAACTCAAAATTTTAGTAAAAACTCGTTTTAAAAAAGCTTTGACTAACAATATTTTTTATTTGAAAATATATCACTTTTCAGTTTTTTAAACCTCAATATCTAGTTCAATAGTCTCTAAAACGAACAAATTAGTTTTTGTGTATGCATGCATAGTGATTTGGTTAATTGGTGACTTTAATAATATGATTTGATAATTTGATAGAAGGTGTACAACAAAAATATTTTATACTATAATAAAAAGTAGCTTAATTGACAAATTTGTATTTATTTTGTTAAAATAGAAATATCGTCTATTAATTTTAAACTTAAAACTAAATATTTGATTTTTAAAAATTTTAGTTTCTAAATTTAGACCAGTAATAACAAAATTACTATTATTGAATATAATAGTTATTAAACTTTTCATGTTTATCTTTTTTAATTTGCGAAATTTTGATTAAAACCAATTAAGTAAAAAAATTATTATTAAAATTTTTATGGGATTACCTTGGTATCGTGTACATACAGTTGTTATTAATGACCCTGGGCGCCTTATTGCTGTACATTTAATGCATACTGCTCTTGTAGCAGGTTGGGCAGGTTCAATGACTTTATTTGAAATCGCTGTTTTTGACCCTTCTGACCCTGTTTTAAATCCAATGTGGCGTCAAGGTATGTTTGTTTTACCTTTTATGACTCGTTTAGGTATCACACAGTCATGGGGTGCTTGGACAATTAGTGGTGAAACATCTTCAAACCCAGGAATTTGGAGTTATGAAGGTGTTGCTGCATCACACATTATTTTATCAGGACTTTTATTTTTAGCTGCAGTTTGGCACTGGGTATATTGGGATTTAGAATTATTCCGTGATCCGCGTACTGGCAAAACAGCTTTAGACCTTCCAAAAATTTTTGGTATTCATTTATTTTTAGCAGGTTTAACTTGTTTTGGTTTTGGTGCTTTCCACGTAACTGGTGTATTTGGCCCTGGTATTTGGGTATCTGATCCTTATGGTTTAACTGGTAGTGTACAACCAGTTGCACCTTCTTGGGGTGCAGATGGGTTTGATCCGTTTAACCCAGGCGGAATTGCAGCTCACCATATTGCTGCAGGTATTTTAGGTGTATTAGCAGGATTATTCCACCTTTGTGTACGTCCTTCAATTCGTTTATACTTCGGTTTATCAATGGGTAGTATTGAATCAGTATTATCAAGTAGTATTGCTGCTGTATTCTGGGCTGCTTTTGTAGTAGCTGGAACAATGTGGTATGGTTCTGCAGCAACTCCAATTGAATTATTTGGTCCAACACGTTATCAATGGGATCAAGGGTTCTTCCAACAAGAAATTCAAAAACGAGTTCAAGCAAGTTTAGCAGAAGGTAACTCTGTTTCTGAAGCTTGGGCAAAAATTCCAGAAAAATTAGCTTTCTACGATTATATTGGGAATAATCCAGCTAAAGGTGGTTTATTCCGTACTGGTGCTATGAATAGTGGTGACGGAATTGCAGTAGGTTGGTTAGGCCATGCTGTATTTAAAGATTCTGAAGGTCGAGACTTATTTGTACGTCGAATGCCAACTTTCTTTGAAACATTCCCAGTTTTATTAATTGATAAAGATGGTGTTGTACGTGCTGACGTTCCTTTCCGAAGAGCAGAGTCTAAATATAGTATTGAACAAGTAGGAGTTTCAGTAACTTTCTATGGTGGCGAATTAGATGGATTAACTTTCAACGATCCGGCAACAGTTAAAAAGTACGCACGTAAAGCTCAATTAGGTGAAATTTTTGAATTTGACCGTTCTACATTACAATCAGACGGTGTATTCCGTAGTAGTCCACGAGGTTGGTTCACTTTTGGTCACGTATGTTTTGCATTATTGTTCTTCTTTGGACATATTTGGCATGGTGCTCGAACAATTTTCCGTGATGTATTTGCAGGTATTGATGATGATGTTAATGATCAAGTAGAGTTTGGTAAATACAAAAAACTTGGGGATACTAGCTCAATTCGTGAAGCATTTTAAATTTTATAAACAAAATTTAAATAAACTTTTTTTAGTTAATCTTCAATTAATTAAGATATTCTAATAAATCAGAAAAAAAGCTACAATTAACAAGGTTAATTGTAGCGACTTAACTTTGTGTTTTATCTAAACTTTGTTTAGATAAAAACCTATATTGACTAAAGTTAACATTTGGTCAATAAAAACCTTTTTAATTGAAAATCTTTATGTTTGATGGTCTTGGAATTTATCCAGGTAAAAGAATTTTTTTATAAATTTTATGAATTAAAATAAAAAAATTTGCATTAATTGTTATTCCAAATAATATAATAATTCAAAACATTTAATTTTATGGAAGCTTTAGTTTATACTTTTTTATTAATCGGTACTTTAGGAATTATTTTCTTTGCGATTTTCTTCAGAGAACCTCCACGTATTGTAAAATAATCTATTAATAGATTTAAATCTTAATTTATCTAGAAAATACTTTCTAGATAAATTAAGGTTTAATTTAATTTAATTTAATTACTGTGTTTCATTAATAAAGTTTAACATTGTATTTCTTTTTTGGTTACTTACACAAAGTTGTAAATGAAAATCAGTCTTTTGTTTATTTTTTGTTTATTTAGGTAAATAAAGCAGCGACCCTCAACTACCAAATCTAGGCTTTGTCTAGATAGGTTTTTGTTTACCAGATGTTTACTAAAGTAAACATAGGTTTTTATCTAAACAAAGTTTAGATAAAACATACAGTGTAAACAGAACCAAATGTTTACTATAAGTAAACATAGGTTTTTATATAAACAAAGTTTTAGATAAAACATTGATTGAAGCTCTTAACAGTATTAAAACTTGTTATGGATAAAAGTTTTAAATATTAAGTTCAACCTAAGTTAAACAAAAAAACTATAATTATATAGTTATAGGTTCATCACTCCTTGACACTATGAGTAATCGTGAAAGTTTTTATTTTGAATATATTAAATAGTTGAATCAATATTGAGTTATTTATTCTTTTAAAGACTTTCTGAATTTTAGTCAAATTTGATTTATTTTTTTTAAATAAAAAAAAGTAATACATTCTAAAATTACCAATTAAATCAGCTAAAAAAGACTTAATTTAAAAATTTTCTGACCTCTTCAACTCTTAAGATACCTCAAGGTTCATTGAACATAAAACAGTGTTTTTAAACAAGCGAAAATTTAGTGTTATTAAAAAAACAAAAATATTCTACAATTTGTTATTGTAGTTAAAAAATGAGATAAAAAGCTAAATAAGCTGATAAAATTATTTTAATAGATCCTTTATTAAAACTTAACCAAGTTAAAAAAGATCGAAAAAAATTAGTTTAATTTAGTTGATTAAAATAGTTTAAAGTTTTAATTAGTCATACTTTCCCAAGGTTTAATATTTTTAAGCTCTGCAATCAACGTTTTATCTAAACAAAATTTAGATAAAAACCTATGTTTACTTATAGTAAAAATTTGAAAGTTGAGCGTAGCTGCTTTAAAGTTAAATAAACTTCAGGTTTTCGTTTACACTCTGGGTAAAAAAAATAATAAGGAAAAGAAGACTAGAACTATACTTATTACAATTAAACTAATTAATGTTGCTTTTAACAGATTACCATTGGCTAAACAAAGAAAAATTTGACTTCTCAGCCTAGCTAAGATGGAAAAGTATGTTTTGTGTATATCAAGTTTTAATACTGTTAAGGACTACTAAATTTTTATTAAAATAAAAATTTAGTATAAAAAACTTATCTTAACAGTTTTAAGATTTGGTTTTATCTAGACAAAGTATTTTAGCTAAACTTTCTTTAGATGAAAACCTATGTTTACTTTAGTAAACGTTTGGTAAAAATCTTTCTGTAGAAAGTCCAGATTTAGAAGCAATATAATATGGAAATGTAAAAACTAGATTAACTAAGTAAATATTAAACTCTATAAAGTCGGTTACCTGAGATTTTTTAACCAAAATTTCTGTATTCAGTAAGTTTGGCTTAAAAAATCTAAGATATACTAACTTTTCTATAATATTTAATTAATCTTCATGTTCTTCGAAAGGATCTCTTAATTTTTTAGAAGGAGGTCCAAAGCTTACGTATACTGAGTATCCCGTGGCGCTTAACAGTAAGAACGATAAAAAAAAAGTAAAGAAAAATGCAGGACTATCCATATTTATAATTTAATTTATTTGTACAAAATTATTCTCCATTTCTATCATATTACAGAAAGTAAAAAAAATCTACTATATAACATTATGGCAACAGGAACTACTTCCAAAGCTAAAACAGGAGTATCAAATAACTCAATTGCAGAACCTGGAATTTCTACTCCATTAGGCACTTTATTACGTCCATTAAACTCAGAAGCTGGTAAAGTTTTACCGGGTTGGGGTACAACAGTATTAATGGGTGTTTTCATTTTATTATTTGCTGTGTTCTTACTAATTATTCTTGAAATTTATAATAGTTCTCTTGTATTAGATGATGTAACTATGAGCTGGGAAACTTTAGCTTCATAAATTTATTTAGAAAATTTTTAAATAATAAAACCTCTAATGTCAAAATTAGAACTAGATTGAACGCATTTTTTGATAAAATTAATTTTTAGTTATTAATGTATACTTCCAAGTTTTAATTTTTAAATAAGGATTGAATAACTTTAGATGATTAAATATTTATCTACCCTGGTCGTTTTTTTTTATACTTTGTGTAAAAAAAACTCTCTTTTGTTTAACTTTATTTAAAAAAAGCAGCTAGGATCAACTATCAAATCTAGACTTTGTCTAGATAGGTTTTTATCTAAACAAAGTTTAGATAAAACATTGGTTCAAGACCTTAATAGTATTACGACTTGTGTAAGCATAACTAATCCCTAGTTGAATACTTAAACATTGTAAATTAATAAATCTAAGAGAGACAATTTTTTATTTTAGTATATGTTTTGTTTAACTTAGACAAAACAAAACTTATAAAGAACTTCTTGTAACTAAAAATTAGTTCAATCCTATTTTATAGAATGTTTTTAGCGCTCATTAGTGAGCTAATTTTTGTAAAATTTTTCTTTATTTTATTATTAACTATTTAACAAATGTAGTAATACAATTTGTAGTTTAAAAAATAAACAACAATATTAGTGTAGAAAGAACATAATGTTGACCGTTTATAAAACAAATTTTTCAGAAGTTAAAGTTATAAATTATATTTATTAATATTGAAGGAACTTTGTGGAATCAGTAGCTTTATTTATTGCAAAATTACCAGAAGCATATGCACCGTTTGACCCAATTGTAGATATTTTACCAATTATTCCTGTATTCTTTTTATTATTAGCATTTGTTTGGCAAGCATCAGTAAGTTTTAGATAATTCTCAAATCTTAACAAAGTTAAGACTTGGTAAACATTTGGTAAACAAAATTTAAGTTTTATCTGAAGAGTGGCTAAATAAAACCACTCTTCAGGCAGAATTATTTTGAACTTATATAAATTCGTTTTATTTTAATTTCAAAAAGCTAAATTTTTAAACAATATTAATTTTGACTTTTTTTTAACAAAATTTTATATAATACTATATAATATGCATTTAAAGAAATAAAAAGTATCTTGACAAATTCAATATTAATTGTTAATATTTAATTATTAATTCAACTTTTTAAAAGTATATTTAATAAAAAAATTAGTGATTAATTTCAAGGGATTGTAGTTCAATTGGTTAGAGCACCGCCCTGTCACGGCGGAAGTTGCGGGTTCGAGTCCCGTCAATCCCGAATTGTATATATAGTTGTAAATGAAATAAAAGAATTTTGATTATTTGAAGTCTTAAGAATAATCAACGTTTTATTTACCCTTTGTTTAAATGAAAACCTATGTTTACTAAAGTAAACATTTGCTTTTGTTTACACACAATGTAACCAAAACCAAATCTAGACAAAGTCTAGATTTGGCACTGCTTTGTTTAACTAAAAGAAAGGATTTCATTTACACTTTTAGAAGCCAACAATGCCTGGCTTGTGGCGTTTTCCCATGGTACGTTTAATTGATTCATATATTTAATTTTATAAATTGTTACCTTAGAATCAGACCTTATAGTATAAACTATAAGGAACGATCTAAAGGTGGGTTATAAGCCTACTCAGACTTCTTACTTATACGAAAGTCCAACCCAGGACTAACAACAGTTTAGCTATAAACCACTAGACTAAGTGTATTCTTATTATTAACTATGTTCAAATTTATTCTATGTTCTTTCAAATCTTCCTGTCAACTACATTCAAACTAAATGCAAACTTAAACAAACAAAACTATTTCTTTGATGCTACCTTTGCAGAAACCTTAGAATTTACGTTCGTTGTGTTCGTTTTTTGTACTTTGATTTGTTTATTGATTTTTGTAATTCCTTTAAATTTGCAAGAAATAATTGGTTCGTAAGAGATTATTCCATTACAATCAACTACTATGATTCAAGTCTTAACAAAGTTCAGAAAGATTTTTCTTTACACAAAGTATACACGAACCATAAATATGCATATCTAGTAAATTATATTTTAAATTTGGGTCGAGTCGGATTCGAACCAACGTAGGCGTAACCAGCGGATTTACAATCCGCCCCCATTAACCACTCGGGCATCGACCCTATTTTTTATTTTAATATTATTTATTTTAGCATAAAATTAGATAAAATTTCAACTTTATTGACAAACTTTAATATTTATTATTAAACATAAATATATTAAACACTTCTGTAAAAAAGTGTTTAATATATTTATGTTTAATAATAAATATTAAAGTTTGTCAATAGTATCAAATTCGAATTTAATTTCTTTCCAAACTTCACAAGCTGCAGCTAATTCAGGACTCCATTTGCATGCAGAACGGATAACATCGCCACCTTCACGAGCAAGGTCACGACCTTCGTTACGAGCTTGTGTACAAGCTTCTAAAGCTACACGGTTTGCAGCAGCACCTGGAGCGTTACCCCAAGGGTGACCTAAAGTACCACCACCGAACTGAAGACAAGCGTCATCACCGAAAATTTCAACAAGAGCTGGCATGTGCCATACGTGAATACCACCAGAAGCAACTGGCATAGTACCTGGTAAAGCAACCCAATCTTGTGTGAAATAAATACCACGACTACGATCTTTTTCAATATAGTCATCACGCATTAAATCAACGAAACCTAAAGTTACTTCACGTTCACCTTCTAATTTACCTACAACAGTACCAGAGTGAAGGTGGTCACCACCTGATAAACGTAAAGCTTTAGCTAAAACACGGAAGTGGATACCGTGGTTTCTTTGACGGTCAATTACAGCGTGCATCGCACGGTGAATGTGTAATAATAAACCATGGTCACGACAGTAGTTAGCTAATGAAGTGTTAGAAGTGAAACCACCAGTTAGGTAGTCATGCATAATAATAGGAATACCTAATTCTTTAGCACACACTGCACGTTTGATCATTTCTTCACTAGTACCAGCAGTAGCATTTAAATAGTGACCTTTAATTTCACCTGTTTCTGCTTGTGATTTATAGATTGCTTCAGCTACGAATAAGAAACGATCTCTCCAACGCATGAATGGTTGTGATGTTACGTTCTCGTCATCTTTTGTAAAGTCTAAACCACCACGTAAACATTCATAAACTGCACGACCGTAGTTTTTAGCAGAAAGACCTAATTTAGGTTTAATTGTACAACCTAAAAGACCACGACCATATTTGTTTAATTTGTCACGTTCTACCTGGATACCGTGTGGAGGACCTTGGAAAGTTTTTACATACGCAGCTGAAATACGAAGATCTTCTAAACGAAGTGCACGAAGAGCTTTGAAACCAAATACGTTACCAACGATTGAAGTGAATAAGTTAGTTACAGAACCTTCTTCAAATAAGTCGATAGGATATGCTACATAAGCAATGTATTGGTTTTCTTCACCAGCAACAGGCTCGATGTCAAAACAACGACCTTTATATTTGTCTAAACTAGTTAAACCATCTGTCCATACAGTTGTCCATGTACCAGTTGAAGATTCAGCAGCTACAGCAGCACCACATTCTTCAGGTGGAACACCTGGTTGAGGAGTCATACGGAAAGCAGCAAGAATATCAGTATCTCTTACAACATAATCAGGAGTGTAGTACGTTAAACGATAATCTTTTACACCTGCTTTAAACCCAGCAGTTGCTTTAGTTTCAGTTTGTGGAACCATTTGTTATAAACAAAAAGTAAAAAACTTGACGATCCTTGAAAAATCTATCCGATAAAAATTATTAAAATAATTTATATTTATTATAACATAAAAAGAAAACTAGTGACTATAAAAGTTTTCAAAATTAGAACTAATCATATAAATTTACTAAATTTGACAATAGAAAAAATCAACATTTTGCTTACACTTTGTTTTGTTTACCAAGTGTTTACTAAAGTAAACACAGTTTTTTATCTAAACAAAGTCTAGATTTGGAAGCTGCTATAACCAATTTAATTGGTTGTAGCCCTAAACGGAGTTCAGATGTTAAGATTTGGTGTAAAAAAAAACCTGTCTTAACATTGTTAAGACTTTGTATAAATAAAGTCTAACGAATAATAATATGCAGCTAAACAAAGCTTAGGCTTATAAACAAAAAAGTTGTTACAAATGTTTACTATAGTAAACATAGGTTTTTATCTAAACTTTGTTTAAATAAAACCAAATCTTAACTTTGATTAAACTCTTAATTTCTAAATTTGTAAGTATTTATAAATTAAACTACCCAAGTTCTATTAATCAAAATAATATACATATATGTATATTATTTTTGTATTTTTTGGGTTACCTGGGACTCGAACCCAGAACTTATCGGTTAAAAGCCGAGTACTCTACCATTGAGTTAGCAACCCTAAACTTTAATTCAATTTATATAATCATACTTTAGAGTTATTTTTTTTTCAAGAGTTACATTTTACGTCAAAATTTACATACAATTAATAAATTTTTATGATAGTTTTCAACATAGACTTTATTTTCCTAAACAATAAATTTATTAATCTTAGATGATTAAATTCAATTTTAAGGTGTGTTTAATAATGGAAAACAACTATACTTAAAAAGTTAATTTTTATATGAGCGAGGAGGGATTCGAACCCCCGACACCGTGGTTCGTAGCCACGTGCTCTAGTCCACTGAGCTACAAGCCCTAAGATTTATTATTTTTAATAATTAATATTATCTTTTTTAGTATTTAATTTCAAGTTTCTGTCTCATACTTCTGGACAAGCGAAAGAGTTAAGGTGAAATTATATATATATATATTTATTTAGGTTTTCAGCTATTTAATATATGATTGATAATAAAAAATTCTACTGAACTTATTAACCGAAATAAAAGTATGTTGCTTAACCTACTCGAATTAAAAACTACTTAATTAAGTTTATATATGATTTAAAATAATCTAGTGAAATGTATTAATAAAACTTTTTCAACGATTTAACTTGTATTAAGCTTTTTTATTAGCAATTTTAGCAACAGTATATATGTATATATATACTGTTGCTAAAATTGCTAAGTTTTCAATTAAGAAAATAAGATTAAACTAAATATCTAATTAATTATGTATCTGTACCAAAGCTTAACAACGTTAAGCTGATATTTTGTTTATAGCACCAAATGTTTACTAAAGTAAACATAGGTTTTTGTTTAAACAAAGTATAAACAAAAGATCTTAACATTGTTAATATTTGGTAGAAATAAAATAAAAAGTATATTATAAATTACCACCACGCGCTGATAATAAAATTACAACTAATGGACCAGCAGCTACAACTAAAAGAAGACTTGTAAGTTGTAAAACAATTTCAAAATTCATAATCTGATGAATGCTTATTTTAAAATAAAAAATCAAAAAGTGGCCAATTTTTTTTTACTTTTAAGCTGCTACTGCTTCTTTAGCAGCAAACATTACTTCTACTGTAATTAACTTTATATTATTCTGACGAGCAAATTTTTCTGTATTTCGTTTCACTTTACCTCGAACAAATCCTGGAATTTTTTGTAATTCTTGTAATGCATCCGTTTGCCAAGTCAAATCTGATTCATTTGACAGAGCTTTTGTGATAACTTCTTTTGTATCATGACCACCAAAAATTTCTAATAAATGATCTTCCATACCTAAAGTAAATGAATTATAAACTAAATCTGCAATTTGATTTGTTCCCTCATAACCTAAAAAAGGACGATATCCTAAGGGAAAATTTTGAATGTGAACAGGTGCAGAAATTACACCGCATGGAATATCTAATCGTTTTCCAACGTGCCGTTCCATCTGCGTCCCAAAAATAGCAGCTGGTTCAATTCGTGCAATCATATCACCGACTTGAGTATGATCGTCAGTTATTAATATCTGATCCGTATAACCTGTAACTTGCTCGCGGAACCAATCAGCATCATGTTTACAATAAGTTCCAGCACAAGAAACTTTTAGTCCCATTTCTCTAACTAAAATTTTTGTTATACTAGCAGCATGAGTAGCATCACCAAATACTACTGTTTTTTTTCCTGTTAAGTTTTGGCAGTCAATAGATCTTGAAAACCATGCAGCTTGAGAAATAAATCGAGTTTGTTGATCAATATAAGATTCAAAATTTAAATTTAACGGATTTGTATGTAACTGTTTTTCTTTAGACGAAATAGCTAAAGATTTTAAAATTTGATTAATTTCACGAATAAAAGTCGCAGTATTAAGTATTCCCATTGGAGTTGTGGAAATATAAGGCATATTAAATTCATTCTCTAAATAAATAGCACTCATTAAACCCACTTCTCTATACGGAACAATATTAAACCATGCTTGTGGTAAATTTTTTAATTCTGTAACTGAACTGCCTTCTGGAACAATTAAATTTACACTTATACCTAAATCCTTTAATAATTTTTTTAATTCGTTGCAATCGTGCGTATTATGAAATCCTAAAGTAAACATACCTAATATATTTACCGATGGTTCCGTTGTTTTATTTAAGTTTAATTCATTGTTTTTCATCGCTTTTTCAAGATAAAAACGAATGATTTGTTCTAAAGTTCGATCAGCAGCTTGTATTTCATTAACTCTATAGTGATTTACATCAGCTAAAATAACATCACATTTCGATTCTGTCGATGCCCGGTTTACAAAATTTTGTAAATCTTCTTGTAAAATACTAGACGTACAAGTAGGTGTTAATAAAATTAAATCTGGGCAATCTTCTTTATCTTTTCGTGTAATGTTTTCAACAACTTTTTCACCTGAACCTCTTGCTAATACATGTCTATCCACAATACTCGCGGTAACGGGTGTAAAATCACGCGATCTTTCTAGCATACTTCGCATAACATTAAAATAATCATCACCTAATGGAGCATGCATAACAGCATGCACATTTTTAAAAGAACTTGCAACTCTCAATGTACCAATATGAGCTGGTCCTGCATACATCCAATATGCTAATTTCATAAATAGTAAAAAAAGTGTTCTATTATATTCTTATCCATAATTCAAACTATTGTACTAAATTAAATTATAGCATATTTTTTTATAGAAAAGGATTTTAAATATATTAATTTAGTATTAAAATATTTACTGTTGTTTTGTTTACACAAAGTGTAAACAAAAACCTGTCTTAACAAAGTTAAGACTTGGATCAACTACCAAACCTAGACAAAGTCTAGATAAGTTTTTGTTTACATATAATGTAAACAAAATCAAATGTTTACTATGGTAAACATAGGTTTTTATCTAAAATTTGTTTAGATAAAACCAAATTTAGACCAAGTCTAGATAGGTTTTTGTTTACACACAGTGTAAACAAAACCAAATGTTTACTATATAATAAACATTTAGTAGTTGATTGTAGCCCTTAACGGTTTGAAGCCGTGGAGGAAGTATAATCAAATAAGTTTTAGCTAAACTTATAAATTTAAAGAAATTTATTTTGAATTTATTATAATGCTTAATCTAAAAACAGTACACAGTTAAAGCTTATTCAAACTGAATAATTTTTGCACCTAAGAGGACTCGAACCTCTAACAACCTGGTTCGAAGCCAGGTACTCTATCCGATTGAGCTATAAGTGCATAATGAGTGTTTACTGTTTTTCTATTTTAAAATTAAACAATAATAATTGTATAAAACGGAATTTTCGGAAAGGGAGGGATTCGAACCCACGATGACCTCGACAGCCACGCTGGTTTTCAAAACCAGTGCAATCAACCACTCTGCCACCTTTCCTTAGATATGTAATATTATATTAACACATTAATTTTATTTTTACAAATTATCAATTTTTATTATTTGCCAAGTGCTTACTAAAGTAAACACAGGTTTTTATCTACACAAAGTTTAGAGAAAACAAGGCTTGTTTAGAAAATCAATAGTTATTATTAATTTATAATTAATATAATGAACTAAAGTGCTACCAAAAATTTGGTTATTACTAATATAAGCAGATTTTAATTAAGCAACATGATGTTTTTTATTTATACATCAAGTTTTATTAAACTTAATGTTTATTGTATTTTATCTTTTACTATTTCTTTTTAGTTTAAATCATGAAATTCCACTTCGTAGAGTTCTGCTCACCTATCTAAGCAAACTACGCAACTAAAGCGTTTATTAGCAAAATTTATTAATTAAAATTTACTTATGTTTAAGTTTATAACATTAGATAATGCGTTTCCAATTTAACTACTTAATAGAACTTTGTAGGGCTAAAAAAAACCTGCTAATTAAATGATTAAGAAGTAATTTGAACTCGATTATACTTCTTTACAAGAGACAGAAAAAATTACAAAAGCAATTGTGATTTTAAAATCTATGTTTAAAAAAACAAAATTATATAGTTAAAATTAATAATCAAAGTAATCTTTTGTTATGTAGGGAAATGAAAATCAGTCTTCACTTTGTTAAGGTTTTAAACTTAGAAAAAACTCGATCCTATAACTTCTTTTTTTATAAAAAATTTGGTTTTATTTAGTTTATAAATATAAATTACAAAACTGGAAATTAAAACCGGAAAACTTATACACGACGTTTTTTAGGTGGACGACATCCATTATGAGGAATTCCAGTTTTTTCACGAATGACATTCACTTTAATGCCAGCCTTAAAAATTTCACGAATTGCTGTTTCTCGTCCTTGACCCGGGCCAGTAACTAATACTTTTGCTTCACGCATAGCTAAATCTCTAGAAATACGAGCAGCCGTTTCTGCAGCTTTTTTAGCAGCAAAACTTGTACTTTTACGTTTTCCTCTAAAACCGCATGAACCCGCCGAACTCCAACATACTACATCTCCTCTAATATTAGTAATAGTAACAATTGTGTTATGATGACCAGCTTGAATATGAACAACCCCTCTAAAAAGTCTAGTCTTAGGTTTATTTGTTGAGATTTTTCTTGTTTGTCTTGACATTTTAATTCCTTCTTTATTTAATAGAATAATATATAATTTATATTATCTCTGTATGTGACACTCTATTCAATGTCATAACCGATTTTGTCGGACCTTTTGGGCAGATGTTATGTTATTAAAACAGACTTACTTTTAAAAGTTTTTAACTATATAGCCTACTATCGGAGTTGAACCGATAACCTTCGGTTTACAAAACCGATACTCTACCATTGAGTTAAGCAGGCATTTTATATTTTATATTTTACCTAATTTTTATAAAAAAAAAAATTTTTTATAAAAATTATGTAAAAGGTTTTATTTCTAGCAAATTTAAACAACTTTTGATACAAACAAAATATTATGTTAAATTTTTGTTTTGTTAATGATTCACCAACTGTTTACTAAAGTAAACATAGGTTTTTATCTACACAAAGTGTAGATAAAACCAACTCTTACTATTGTTAAGACAGCGTTTTTTATAGATAGTGTAAAAAAACCACCAGGTATGAATACAAAATAGTTAATTTTTAACCACCATTTAAAATTTGTCCACATCTTGGTTTGCTAAACATTATTTATATTTTTTTATAGTTTAACTATTTATTAATAAAATTAAATAATAATATGAGAAGTCTAGACATTCTATCAAAATTATTAAGAGTTTTAATCGTCAATTTTTTATAGAAAAAATTTTGCAATAAATTAACTAACTAAACAAATAATTACTGCTTAAGTAGTAATTATTTGTTTAGTTAGTTAATTTGTATTACCAATTGTATCAATTGTATCAATTGTATCTACAGTTTCAATTAATGGATCCCCTGTATTTTCTTCATCTTTAAGACGAGATAATAATTTTTCTGCAAATGTATTATCTGGTGTATTTTTTAATAAATATTTTGCTAAAAATAATGATTTAACAGCTTGTTTTGAAACTTTTTGTTTCCAAGCATTTTTACGAATATTTTTTTTTGATTTTGAAACTCGTTTTTGTTATCCTAAAACAATTTTTTTATTGAAAATTGTCTTGGCTTCAGAACCTTAAATGATATATTAATATCCTAAGGCTCTTTTCATTTTTTTATAAAATTTAATTAGTTAGCAAACTTTTTATTTATACCTGTTTAACGCTGTTAAAATAGGGTTTTATTTAAACAAAATTTCAGTGTAAACAAGACCAAATCTTTACAAAATTAATTTTTATTAATTAGTTTTGAGACAATTTAAATTTATCAGTATAATTTCACCAAGTTTTCTTTTTAAAAAAACCGTTAAATTATACTGATATATGATTTTAAACAACAATTTAAACTTACAACGTTTTATCAAAACTTTTTTTAGAGAAAAACCTGTGTTTACTAAAGTAAACACTTGGGATTTTGTTAATTATTTGTTAATTAAATTTTTGTAGTTAAAATTAATTGTAATAAAGCTTCAGGATCACATACTGCTAATTGAGAAATAGTTTTTCTATTCAATTTGATAGATTGAGTTTTTAAATAATTAAAAAATTCACTATAATTAATTCCGTATTTTCTTACCGCAGCATTAATTCGCGCAATCCATAAACGACGAAAATCACGTTTTTTTTTACGTCGATTAGTATACGATGAACGCAATGCTTTCATACTTTGTTGATTTGCCGTACGAAATAATCCAGACGCAGCACCACGAAAACCTTTAACTAATTTTAAAATTTTTTTATGTCTTTTTCGAGAGACATTTCCACGTTTTACACGAGTCATTTTGATGAAAATATTACTATAAACTGGTATTAACAAAAAATGTAATATGCTAAAAAATCAGAATACACAAGATTAGTTTTCAAGTTTGAAAAAAAAAAGTGTTCTGATGTTGATACCAAAAATATTATAATTTAGTTGTGCATATTGAACTGTTAACCAGTAAAATAATTATATATATATATATATATATATAATTATATAATTGTTTTTTCTTTATTATAAAAAACTTTAGTTTAGATCAGCAAATAAAAATTAATATATTTTAATTGAATCAAACTTTTAAATAACAGTCAATTAAATACGAAGGACTATGTTACTATGTATTTTGTGTAATTCAAGTTAAACGAATTTATTTTTATTTTTAGTTAAACAAAAACAAATAAAAAACTATCTAAATAGTGTTAAAACTTAGAGATAAAAATTTATATTTATATAATTTATTAGTATTTTAATCTTTGTTATTAACTATTTAAATACTAAAATTATTTTTTTATAAATTATATAATTAATTGACATTTTTAAAAAAATAAAGTATACTTTAATTATAAGAAATTAATACAAGCCCCCATCGTCTAGAGGCCTAGGACATCTCCCTTTCACGGAGGAAACGGGGATTCGAATTCCCCTGGGGGTATAATATTTAGTACACAAATCGTTCAAAAAATCGTTACTAAAGTAACGAAGGAGTGAATTATGGCCGGTAAATCAGTAGAGCGTCCTTTTTCTGATATTTTAACTAGTATTCGTTATTGGGTTATTCATAGTATTACAATTCCTGCATTATTTGTTGCGGGTTGGTTATTTGTAAGTACAGGTTTAGCATATGATGTATTTGGTAGTCCTCGACCAAATGAATATTTTACAGAAGATCGTCAAGATGCACCTTTAATCACAGACCGTTTCAACGCATTAGAACAAGTTAAAAAATTATCACAACAATAATTTTAGAAATAAACTTTTGAGAAACTTAGTAACTAAGTTTCTCAAAAGTTTTTGTAAATTTTATTTAAAATGAGACTTTAAAATGCTAGCATTCTAAATAGTTTTGTTTGAATTTTTTGTAAAAAAAATTCAATATTTACCTATAACTTAGCTTACTAAACAATGTTTGTATTTTTTATAAATAATAGGCATAGCTAGTTAACTATGTTATTAATATTAAATTTTAATATACGCTATAATGTTATATTAAAATAAGATTTTTTTTAACGATTTTATTTAATTAATGAAAGTATTCTGTTGCTTAAGCAATTTTAAATTTGCTTAAAAGTTTGGAAGATTGAAATAATTTTTTAATGGAATTTTAATTCTACGTTTTAACTTTTTTCTTTTTATATTACAAAACTGTAAAAATTTACTTATTGACACCATAGTAATTTATGATTTATTTTAAAAAAGTGAAATCATTGGTTTTAGTTTTTAAAATAACATTTTATTTAATTTATTTCAAATATTAAACTAGTTAAACGAATTACTTAAAAGATCAAAAATAATTCTAGGTTAAACTTAATGACAGAGAGACAATTTAAAATTTATTTTTTTAAAAATTAATACAGTATTCCAGAAATCATCTTTATAAATATTTATGATACAAACTCTTAATTCACCTATTTTTTCTAAAGCTGTGGGTAGACGAAAAGAATCAGTAGCGCAAGTTCAATTACGTGAAGGAACTGGCCAATTTATGATTAATAATAAACCAGCTGAAATTTATTTACAAAATAATTCTTTTTCAATATTATCAATTAAAGCTCCATTTGAAGTTTTACAGACAAATACAGAAAATTCTGAAATAGTTTCTGAAAATTTATTAAAAATGGATCAAATTGATACAATTGTAAAAGTTGAAGGTGGGGGCTTAATTGGCCAAACAGAAGCTATAAAATTAGCTGTAGCACGAGCAATTTGTGTATTGACAGAAGCAGAAAATAATTTAACAACTGCTCGTCAAATCTTAAAAACAAAAGGATATTTAACTCAAGATGCACGAATTAAAGAACGTAGAAAATATGGTCTTAAAAAAGCTCGTAAAGCATCTCAATACCATAAACGTTAATCTAAGAATTTATTTAAATAAAAGTTTTAGATTAGTTAAAAACGTTAAAATTTTTTAATATTAACGTTACTTGATAAAAAATTTTTAGTTAGGTTTATGTCAATTAGGTATAAAGTTTAAAAACAAAATTCTTTCCAAATTGTGAATTTTTTGTTTTTGTTTATCAAGTCTTAACAGTATTAAGACTTGGTAAACAAAAACTTATGTTTACTAAAGTAAAAATTGTGTCCTCTTAAATAAAATAGTAAACAAAAACTTTAAATTAATACTATACGTATAACTTGTTACGTTAAGTTAAATTAATTAAATTTTGAATTAAAAATATTGTTAATAGTTTATATAAAATCTTTTATTAATAATATTTAGTTTTATTTATATAAACAAAATAATTGCTGAAACTCAATTTAGGTTTTATTTAATCTAAACAAAGTTATTCCACAAAGCTATTCTGAACAAAACATATTTTAAAAACTGTTAAGCTTTAATGTAAGTTGAGACACTAAATCCTTTCTATGAATCAGTTAAGTAAATTACTAACAAATATAATGTAATAAATCAGTTATAGACAATTTAATACATTTAATAGTGAAAAGTTGAAATAAATAAATAAATACACATTTTAGAATATTATAAAATTATGAATCCTCAAAATTTAATACGTCGTTATATTATTGTGGGTGAAAGACGATTCAGCAATTATTGGTGGTCCAGTACTATTTTACTAGGTTCAATAGGCTTTTTACTAACAGGTATATCTAGTTACTTTAATTCTTCAATACTACCTATTTTTGGAAATTCAAATATTAATTTTTTTCCACAAGGTTTATTAATGTCATTCTATGGAAGTTTAGGTTTTCTTGTAAGTTTATATTGGTGGTTATTAATTTTTTGGAATGTTGGAGGTGGTTTTAATGAATTTAATAAAAAAGAAGGAAGTATTCGAATTTTTCGATGGGGTTATCCTGGAAAAAATCGTAGAATTGATTTATTCTATACGTTAAAAGACGTTGAAGCAATTCGAGTAGAGTTACAACAGGGTTTTGATTCTCAACGAACAATTTATTTACGTTTAAAAAACAAACGTGAAATTCCAATTACAGGAATTGGCGAGCCATTAACATTAAAAGAAATTGAAAAACAAGCTTCTGAGTTAGCAAATTTTTTACAAATTTCTTTAGAAGGATTATAAAAATTTACACAACAAAGATTAGAATTTAAATAAGCTAAATTGCCATTCTATTTTAAATTAACTATATTGTGAGATAAAAACTTTATTAAACGATTTTAAAATTGTATATCAAATCTTTCGGTTCATACTTCACCAAGTGTTTACTTTAGTAAACACAGGTTTTTGTTTACACAAAGTGTAAACAAAACGACGAAGAAAAGTGTTATCTATTGAATATTTTGTTTATATTATGTGTAAACAAAAACCTATTTTTACTTTAGTAAATCGTTGATAAGTCACACGTTTTAACATTGTTAAGATGAGTTGTTGTTTAACTAAAGGTAAACAAAGTTGAGAACAAATTTTAACGCGGAATATTTTTAATTAAGTGTCTATATACTCTTAATAAACTCTAACTAAAAAATTTTTTAGTAATGGCTACAATGAACTCCAAATTAGAGTTTTCTATAAAATTAGTTTATTAGTTAAGAACGAAAAAATATTAAACACAAATAAGTAATTTGAAATATTGCCAATTTAAATCAATAAATATTTTTGAATTATGCCAAGATCTCAGAGAAATGATAATTTTATTGATAAAACTTTTACTGTTATTGCAGATATATTATTAAAAATATTACCGACGTCTCAGAGAGAAAAACAAGCATTTACTTATTATCGAGACGGAATGTCAGCACAAGCTGAAGGTGAATATGCTGAAGCTTTACAAAATTATTATGAAGCAATGCGATTAGAGATAGATGCTTACGATAGAAGTTATATACTATATAACATCGGTTTAATCCATACAAGTAATGGTGAACATGGACGAGCTTTAGAATATTATTACCAAGCTTTAGAACGAAATCCATCTTTACCTAGTGCGTTAAATAATATTGCTGTTATTTATCATTATAGAGGAGAGCAAGCTATAGAAAACGGACAATCTGAAATTTCTCAAATTTTATTTGAAAAAGCAGCGGATTATTGGAAAGAAGCTATTCGATTAGCACCTACTAATTACATTGAGGCCCAAAATTGGTTAAAAATGACGAATAGAGATTAAATATATATATATATATATATATATATATATATATATATATATATATATATATACTTTAAATACATACTAAAATTAACTTTTAAATAAATAAAAAAATAAAAATATGTTATAATTTATTTATGTTTAGTATTATTAAAATTAAACAAAGGGGATATGGCGGAATGGTAGACGCTACGGACTTAAAATCCGTTGATTTGTGAAAATCGTGAGGGTTCAAGTCCCTCTATCCCCAAAAATAGTAACTTAGATTTTACAATTTTTATAAATTGATTATTCAATACTATATTTTGTTTACACCGTATAGAAACAAAAACCTATCTATATTTTGTCTAGGTTTGATGAAGTTATTTAAAATAAGTAATTGAAAAGACGGATTCGTAAGTTTTAACAATATTAACATTGTTTTTTGTTTAACTTAAGTTAAAAATCGGTTTTCACTTTTTAATAAAGACAAAAACTATTATTAACGAAGTGTAGTATAGGTTTTATTAACAAAATTTAATTTAATCAATTAATTGAAATATTTTTCTTATTTGAATATACTAATCTATATTACTAATAAATCTGCGGATGTAGCTCAGTTGGTAGAGCGTGGTCCTTCCAAGTCCAATGTCGCGCGTTCGAATCGCGTCATCCGCTATCTTTTAGATATTAAAATAGAAAGTTTAATAACTATACTTATTCCTCTAAAATAGGATATAATAATAATAGTATTAAAAACCTTAACTTAGTTTTATATTTTTTAATTTGATCACTTATTTTGTTTTTACTTTCTATAAAATTAAAAATTTTGGGTGATTGGTTTGAATAAAATTCGTATATACCAAAATATTTCAAAACAGTAAAGTATAGACTGATAAACAATAAATACTTTATTATAATAGTAACTCTTGAACGATTTTTATCTAAAATTTGTTTATTTTTAATAAGTTACATAATTAAATCTTGTAACTTAAACTAGACAAAACTTTTCATCCCGAAAAATAGTTCTCAACTATTTTACTTTCTCATAACAGAAAGTAAAATCAAGTCAAATACTTTCTTTCTAATACTCTTTATGACAATGAGAACGCCAGAAGAACTTAGTAATTTAATTAAGGATTTAATTGAAACATACACACCAGAAGTAAAAATGGTTGATTTTGGTATTGTTTTCCAAGTAGGTGATGGTATTGCGCGTATTTATGGATTAGAACGTGCGATGGCAGGTGAATTAGTAGAATTTGAAGACGGTACTTTAGGTATTGCACTAAACTTAGAAGCAAATAACGTAGGTGCTGTATTATTAGGTGATGGCTTAAAAATTACTGAAGGTAGCCGTGTACGTTGTACAGGTAAAATTGCTGAAATTCCAGTAGGTGAAGGTTATTTAGGTCGTGTAGTTGATGCTTTATCTCGACCAATTGATGGTAAAGGTCCAGTTGCTACTACAAGTACACGTGCTATTGAATCTCAAGCACCTGGTATTATTGCTCGTCGTTCAGTTTATGAACCATTACAAACTGGTTTAGTTTCTGTAGATGCTATGATTCCAATTGGTCGCGGACAACGTGAATTAATTATTGGTGACCGTCAAACTGGTAAAACTGCTATTGCTGTAGACACAATCTTAAACCAAAAAGGTAAAGGTGTAATTTGTGTTTATGTTGCAATTGGTCAAAAAGCATCTTCTGTTGCACAAGTTTTAAACACTTTAAAAGAACGTGGAGCTTTAGATTATACTATTATCGTAATGGCGAACGCTAATGAACCTTCTACATTACAATACTTAGCTCCATATACTGGTGCTACATTAGCAGAATACTTTATGTATACTGGTCGTCCAACATTAGTAATTTATGACGATTTATCTAAACAAGCTCAAGCTTACCGTGAAATGTCATTATTATTACGTCGCCCACCAGGACGTGAAGCTTACCCAGGTGACGTTTTCTATCTACACTCTCGTCTTTTAGAAAGAGCTGCAAAATTAAGTGATGCTTTAGGTGAAGGTAGTATGACAGCACTTCCAATTATTGAAACACAAGAGGGTGACGTATCAGCGTATATTCCTACAAATGTTATTTCAATTACTGACGGTCAGATCTTCTTATCTGCTGATTTATTTAACGCTGGTATTCGTCCAGCTATTAACGTTGGTATTTCAGTTTCTCGTGTAGGTTCTGCTGCTCAACCAAAAGCTATGAAACAAACAGCTGGTAAATTAAAATTAGAATTAGCTCAATTTGCTGAACTAGAAGCTTTCTCTCAGTTTGCTTCAGATTTAGACCAAGCTACACAAAACCAATTAGCAAGAGGTTCACGTTTACGTGAAATTTTAAAACAGCCTCAATCTTCTCCACTATCTTTAGAAGATCAAGTTGCAAGCATTTATGCAGGAACAAATGGATTCCTTGATAAATTAGAAGTTTCTCAAGTTAGAGCATTCTTAGTTGGTTTAAGAACTTATGTAGCAAATAATTATGCAAAATATAATGAAATTATCCAAACTACTTTAACGTTTAATGCAGAAGCAGAAAGTTTACTGAAAAAAGCAATTGAAGAATATTTAGAAGAGTTTAAAACTGCTAAAGCTTAATTTTTAAATTTACGCAATTTTAATAGTGTTAAAAGAGTCTTTTTTTACAGTAAATTTTTGTTTACTATAGTAAACATTACTTTTTGTTTACACTATGCGTAAACAAAACAATCACTTTTTTCGTTTAGTCTAGAATTACTTCTAATTATCTCCAAATCTGAAAAATGTCTAACTAGTGTTTTGTTTATAGAGAATTTTATTTACAACAAGTGTTTAGTATATTAAATATTTGTTGTAAATAAAGACGGATCTTAATATTCTTAAGATTCAATAAAATTTCTGGTAAACAAATTAATGCTTGATTAGATTTCACTATGTTGACTGCTATTTCATTCTTATTTTAAGTGCCAAGTCTTAACAAATTTAAGATAAGTTTTTGTGTACACTTTGTGTAAACAAAACAACGATCGATTTTTTGTTTTATTGAGTTATAATTGTTTTTATTTTCTTATATTTTTTTATCGATTCAAGAAGTCAAGCCAATTATATTTTTTATATGGAAACTAATTATTCAATTTCCAAAGCTGCACAAATTTCAGCATTAAAAACTACGTAAAAAAAAGTTATGTAGTACAAACTTTGTATATACAAATCAATGAAAATTTAAACTTTTAATTGTAAAATATGTTAACATTAAAAATTTTTGTTTATACTGTTGTTACTTTCTTTGTATTCTTATTTATTTTTGGATTCTTATCTAATGACCCTGCAAGAAACCCGGGTAAAGGTAATTTAGATTAATAGCTTTATTTTGAAATTTCATTAGTAACTCATCAGTTAGTCCTAATTTTTCTGATTCTGATGAGTTACTTAATTATTAAAATTTTTTATTTTTAACATGTTGAAAATATTTATAAATACAATTAAATTTATTTAACAATTATTTATAAAAAAGCAAAATTTTGTGACCAAATCTAGACAAAGTCTAGATAGGTTTTTCGTTGCACATACTGTGTCAAAAACCAAATGTTTACTTTAGTAACTATAGGTTTTTGCTTAGCCTATGTGTAAACAAAACGAAATTTTAAAGTTTTATTTAAACTTTCTTTCGATAAAAACCTATATTTACTAGAGTAAAAGTTTGGAAATTAAAAAGTTTTTTATTTCAATCCAATTTTACCAACATTACGATTTAGTCCAATGGAAACAAATATGACTTGCTAAGATTTAAAGCTGCAATCAACTTAGTTGGTTCACGTCTTAACAAAGTTAAGACAGGTGGTTGTTTACAGACAGTGTAAACAAAACGTGGCTTTTTTTTTGTTTAACTAAAAAGTTAAACAAATAAGGTTTATTAACGTGGTAGAAAACTATAGTCCTTTTCTTTTCACGAAGTATAAACCGAATTTATTTTTTGAACTCGAAAATAATTTGAAAAAATTATTTTAGTTTTTTCCCGATAATAGTCATGACAAGTATCAAAGTATTTAATATAGTAAAAATAGTTTTTTGATCTATTACTAAAGCTACTGTGAACTGTTTATTAGAAAGATAGATTTTTGTTTACCAACTTAAGACAGTTTTTTTTATACAGCGTGTAAAGAAAATACACAGTGTAACGAAAACTTAGTCTTTTCTTTGCTTAGATTCCATTTAACTTTAATTCTAACTCTAAGTAAAAAAAAAACACAGTTTAATTAAAACTAAATCTATTTAAATTAAACATTACTTTACTTGCGTAATTAAATTTAAAGATTTTTTCTTTACATCAAATGTTTACTATAGTAGATTTGTCTTAACAGTTTTAAGACTTGAAGACTTAAGCAGATTATTAAAAATAAAGTTTTATTAATAAGTTAAAAGTTGATTATGAATTAATTTTTTTTAAAGTAAAAAGCTCACATATTAATTTTTTATTTATGAGTAAGGTAAATCCAGATGATTTTAGTAAATTAAATAAAAAAGAATTGAATAAATCCAATTTAATTAATACAACATCAATGTCAAATGATATTTCTACGCAAAATAAACTTAAGATGGGAGAGATGAATAAGCAACAAGTTCTCTCAATTACTTACGAAGAAATTGGCTTATTTCCACGTTCTTTTAATAGAGTTTTCGACAGATTTTTTAAACAGTTGTTTTCTGATGTTGAAAATTTAGTTATTCAAGAATATAGGTTTTATCGATATTTATTTTTAACTACTATTAAATGTTTAGCACTTTTAATTATTGTTCCTTTTATTGTAAATTTAATATCTAAAACTTATTTTGTTAGACCCATTACAGAATTTTATTGGAATTCAAAACAACCAGAAATTTTTTTAAATTCTTATCAACAAGAACATGCCTTTGCCGAATTACACGAATTTGAAGAAAAAATTTATTTTGAATCATTAATTTTACCTTCTCCGGATACAACAAAGTATGAATTTTTATCAGACCAAAAAAATAACTCTCAAAATTCTGTGGCTTTCATTAATAATCAATATTCTGATGTTACTTTAGATTCTGTAATTATCGAAAATAATGAACGTCAAAATCAAGTTGAACTGCAACATGAGGTTACTAGTGATAATAATCAGTTTACATCAAAGAAATTTGATTTATTAGATAAAAGCTTTTTTAATTCAATGTATATTGAACAAGCTTTACAACAAAAAATGAATGAATTAGCTATCAGATATAATAATCAAAGTATTGAATGTATCACCAATTTTTTTGCGGATTTAATTAGTTTCTTTACACTTTGTTTTTTATTTTTAAATTTAGAAATTCAAATTAATATTACTAAATCTTTTTTATTAGAAGTTTTTTTTGGTTTGGATGATAGTAAAAAAGCTCTTTTAATCTTGTTTGTTACTGATTTACTTGTTGGGTATCATTCTCCAAATATTTGGGAATTATTTTTTCAATTTATTTTTTATCATTATGGTTTACCAGAAAATGAGACTGGTATTTTCCTTTTAGTTGCTACTCTGCCAGTTTTATTAGATGTGTTATTTAAATATTTAATATTTAGACATTTAAATCGTGCTTCTCCTGCAACGGTTGCTACTTATCATGCTATGATAGAATAACTATTTTATTTGATCAGCAAATTTAAACCCTCATCATTTTTTATTGTATTAATTCTTATTTTACACTAGTTTTTTTTTTTAAATTAGTGTAAAATAGCAATTAATACAATAAAAGTCTAAACTAGTATTTCTTGTTTTTAACTACCATTAAACAAAAGTTTCTTGATAACACTAAGACGTTAATACTCTGGTTTTTGTATACATTTTTTCAAATGACCAAGTTCATTGTAGTTCTCAAGTTTATCGAGGTCTAATGAGTATAGTCAAATCCTTTTTTAGATAGTTTTTTGTTAATTAGTTTTATAGATTCCAATTTTTTGGGTCTAAGGTCTATAGATAGACTAATAAAATTTTGAAGGAATCTTTATGTCTAATGTGAACGAAATTATTGAAAAATTAAAATCTTTAACTTTATTAGAAGCATCAGAATTAGTATCACAAATTGAAGAAACATTTGGTGTAGATGCATCGGCTTCTGCAGGAGCTGTTATGATGGCTCCAATGCAAGCAGGTGGCGGTGCAGCTGAAGCCGCACCAAAAGAAGAAGAAAAAACATTATTTGATGTAATTTTAGAAGAAATTCCGGCAGATAAAAAAGTTGCAATTTATAAAGTTGTACGTTCTATCGCGAATATTGCGGTTAACCAAGTTAAAGAATTTACAAGTTCATTACCAAAAGCTTTAGCAGAATCTGTATCTAAAGAAGATGCAGAAGCTGCAAAACAACAATTAGAAGAAGCAGGAGCTAAAGTACGCATTGCTTAATCTAAGCAATTATATAGATAAAGAAATCTAAATAAATTAGATTTCTTTATCTATAAATTTTTCTGTTTTTTTATTGTTAGATCCTGCAAATCTCTTAGTCCTTACCAAATCTTGACTAAAGTCAACATAGGTTTTCATCTAAACAAAGTTTAGATAAAATACTCTGTTTTTTTTATATTTATACCATGTTTAAACAAAAACCTATCTAGACTTTGTCGAGATTTGGTTTTATCTAAACAAAGTTTAGATAAAAACCTGTGTTTACCAAGTGTTTACTAAAGTTTTGTTTACACTTTGTGTAAACAAAAACCTGTGTTTACCAAGTGTTTACTAAAGTTTTGTTTACACTTTGTGTAAACAAAAACCTGTGTTTACCAAGTGTTTACTAAAGTAAACACAGGTTTTTGTTTACACAAAGTGTAAACAAAACTTTAGTAAACACTTGGTAAACACAGGTTTTTGTTTACACAAAGTGTAAACAAAACTTTAGTAAACACTTGGTAAACACTTGGTAAACATTTGGTAGCCCTTAACAACAAAGTTAAGACTTGAAGATTTGAAATCGACTATCTCAAATTAGAAATAGTCAGTTTATTTAAATAATATGAAAAAACATAAAAAATTCGGTTCTAAATGTTTACTATAGTAAACAACTGTTTAAGACTTCGTTTATTCAAACATAAAATTTAAAATAAGTATAATCATGTAGTGGGGTTATTTAATTTAAATCAACTTTTCTAATTTAATTAGAAAAGTTGATTTAAATTAAATAAAAATCTGAACAAAGTTCAGACAAGATTTTTTTACACTATGTGTAAAAAAAAACTTATCTTAACAAAGTTAAGATTTGGGGTAGACTAAGCGTTAACAGCAGGAGCTTCAACAGCAGCTAAGTCTAGAGGGAAGTTGTGAGCGTTACGTTCGTGCATTACTTCCATACCTAAGTTAGCACGGTTGATGATATCAGCCCAAGTGTTTAATACACGACCTTGAGAGTCGATAACAGATTGGTTGAAGTTGAAACCGTTTAAGTTGAAAGCCATAGTTGATAAACCTAAAGCTGTGAACCAAATACCTACTACTGGCCAAGCAGCTAAGAAGAAGTGTAATGAACGAGAGTTGTTGAATGAAGCATATTGGAAGATTAAACGACCAAAGTAACCGTGAGCAGCAACAATGTTATAAGTTTCTTCTTCTTGACCAAATTTGTAACCAGCGTTAGCAGATTCGTTTTCAGTAGTTTCACGGATTAAAGATGAAGTTACTAATGAACCGTGCATAGCTGAGAATAATGAACCACCAAATACACCAGCAACACCTAACATGTGGAATGGGTGCATTAAAATGTTGTGTTCAGCTTGGAATACGATCATGAAGTTGAAAGTACCAGAAATACCTAAAGGCATACCGTCAGAGAAAGAACCTTGACCGATTGGGTAGATTAAGAAAACTGCAGTTGCAGCAGCTACTGGAGCTGAGTAAGCTACAGCAATCCAAGGACGCATACCTAAACGGAAAGATAATTCCCACTCACGACCCATGTAGCAGCATACACCTAATAAGAAGTGGCAAACGATTAATTGGTAAGGACCACCGTTGTATAACCACTCGTCTAAAGATGCAGCTTCCCAAATTGGGTAGAAGTGTAAACCGATAGCGTTAGATGTAGGGATTACAGCACCAGAAATGATGTTGTTACCGTATAATAATGAACCAGAAACTGGCTCACGGATACCATCGATATCAACTGGCGGAGCAGCGATGAAAGCAATGATGAAAACAGATGTTGCTGTTAATAAGCAAGGGATCATGATTACACCAAACCAACCGATGTATAAACGGTTTTCAGTGCTAGTAATCCACTCACAAAAACGAGCCCAAAGGCTAGAATTTTCACGACGTTCTAAAATAGCTGTCATAATAATGTCAAATTTATATATTTTTTATTTCTCCGACTTGTAATACAAGTTTCTACAAAGAATCCTGGTAATTTATAGTATACTATAAATCTTTTTTTAATACAATACATTTGAAAACTTTTTCAAAATTAAAAGTTTTTAGCTATTTGTTTAAGTTTTACTTAAACAAACACTTGTTTTATCTAAACAAAGTTTAGATGAAAACCTATGTTGACTTATAGTCAACATTTCTTTGGGCTCTATTCATAGGGAATAGTAAGTCACCCTGGCACTAGACTAAATTTTCCTATCAGCTCCCCGATAAGTATTTTAGCCCCTAAGACGTTTCACAACCGAGTTCGGGATGGATCGGTGTGGTTCCATCTTAGCATGGAGCACCTGGGTATTTCTGGTTTGAGCAAAGCTCAAACCAGATGATGTTCATTTCTTATGAATGGATTGTTTAACGTTCGTTAAACAATTTTTTTTTAAGGTCAAAATCAATCGGCCTTTAGTATACCTCAGCTGAAACTATTACTAGCCTTACACTTGGTACCTATCTATCGGGTAGTCTTCCCGTGGCCTAATGGAGAGCACTCATCTTGAGGTGGGCTTCCCACTTAGATGCTTTCAGCGGTTATCCACTCCGCACTTAGCTAGTCAGCGTTTCCTTCTGGAGAAAGAACTGATATACCATCGGTGCGTCCCCCAAGGTCCTCTCGTACTAATGGGGTCTCCTCTCAATGCTCTTACGCCTAAACCAGATATGGACCGAACTGTCTCACGACGTTCTGAACCCAGCTCACGTCCCGTTTTAATGGGCGAACAGCCCAACTCTTCGGACCTACTACAGACCGGAGCGACGAGGAGCCGACATCGAGGTGCCAAACCTTTTCGTCGATATGAACTCTCTGAAAAGATTAGCCTGTTATCCCTAGAGTAACTTTTATCCGTTGAGCGACGGCCCTTCCACGCGGCACCGTCGGATCACTAAGGCCGGCTTTCGCCCCTGCTCGACTTGTAGGTCTTGCAGTCAAGCTCCCTTCTGCCTTTACACTCAACATCTGATTTCCGTCCAGATTGAGGGAACCTTTGCACACCTCCGTTACCTTTTAGGAGGCATTCGCCCCAAATAAACTGCCCATCTGAAACTGTCAAGCGTCCTGATTCAAGGATCGCCATTAGGATTCTAGCTCTTCCAGAGTGGTCTCTCACTGATGGCTCCAACTCCCCCGGAAGAGAATCTTCGTCGCCTCCCACCTAGACTGCGCAAGAAGAGCCCAAACCCAATTCCAGAATACAGTCAAGCTTCATAGGGTCTTTCTGTCTTGGTTTAGGTAGTCCGCATCTTCACGGACAAGTCTATTTCACCGAGTCTCTCTCCGAGACAGCGCCCAGATCGTTACGCCTTTCGTGCAGGTCGAAACTTACTCGACAATGAATTTCGCTACCTTAGGACCGTCATAGTTACGGCCGCCGTTCACCGGGGCTTCGGTCGTCAGCTTTTTTCCGAAGAAATAACCAACTTCCTTCACCTTCCGGCACTGGGCAGGCGTCAGCCCCCATATATTGTCTTACGACTTTGCGGAGACCTGTGTTTTTGGTAAACAGTCGCCTGGGCCTGGTCACTGCGATCTCTCTTCAATAGAGAGACGCCCCTTCTTCCGAAGTTACGGGGCCAGTTTGCCGAGTTCCTTAGAGAGAGTTCTCTCGCGCCCCTTGGTATTCTCTACCTACCTACCTGTGTCGGTTTCAGGTACAGGTCATTTTTATGTTTTATCTCAAAAGAGAGGAGTTCGAGCTTTTCTAGGAAGTATGACATCACTGAAGTTCTAGTCGTAAAACTAGAACCGGATTACGCCTTAGCTCCAGGATAGTTTTTATTCTACCTGTCAATACCTAAACGCTTCCACTGCATTCCATACACAGACTCAGTTTAGCCTCCTTCGTCCCTCGGTTCCCATAAAAATGAGTACAGGAATATTAACCTGTTTTCCATCGACGACGCTTTTCAGCCTAGCCTTAGGTCCTGACTCACCCCCCACGGACGAACCTTGTGGAGGAACCCTTAGGTTTTCGGGGCATTGGATTCTCACCAATGTTTTCGTTACTCAAGCCGACATTCTCACTTCCGCTTCGTCCACAATTACTTTCGTTAATGCTTCACCCGCAGCGGAACGCTCCTCTACCGATTCCTTTTAAATTAAGAAATCCCACAGCTTCGGCAGGCCGCTTAGTCCCGGCCATTGTCGGCGCAAGAACGCTAAACTAGTGAGCTTTTACGCTTTCTTTAAAGGGTGGCTGCTTCTAAGCAAACCTCCTAGTTGTTTGAGCATTCTCACATCCTTTTCCACTTAGCGGCCATTTAGGGGCCTTAGCTGGTGATCTGGGCTGTTTCCCTCTTGACAATGAAGCTTATCCCCCACTGTCTCACTGGTTCACGGAAAGCGAGAACTAATATTCTGAGTTTGCCACGACTTGGTACCGCTTTCGCAGCCCGTATCGAAACAGTGCTTTACCCTTAGTTCGCTCGTCGTCACCGCTGCGCCTCAACGCATTTCGAGGAGATCCAGCTAGCTCCGAGTTCGATTGGAATTTCTCCGCTAATCATAACTCATCCGTCGACTTTTCAACGTCGGGCGGTACGGACCTTCACTTGGTATTACCCAAGCTTCATCCTGGTCATGATTAGATCACCCGGGTTCGGGTCCATAAGAAGTGACCAATGTCGCCCTATTCAGACTCGCTTTCGCTTGGGCTCCGGATTTTAGTCCTTAACCCTGCCACTTCCTATAAGTCGCCGGCTCATTCTTCAACAGGCACGCGGTCAGGCACATAACCCTCCCACTGCTTGTCAGCAAATGGTTTCATGTTCTATTTCACTCCCCAACGGGGGTTCTTTTCACCTTTCCTTCGCAGTACTATTTCGCTATCGGTCACACAGGAGTATTTAGCCTTACGAGGTGGTCCTCGCAGATTCACACGGGATTTCACGTGCCCCATGCTACTCGGGATAAGACATTATCAAAGCTTTCAACTACTGGACTTTCACCATCTATGGTGCAGGATTCAGCTGCTTCGTTTAAACTTTTCCAAATATGAACTTTGTTCAGAATTTGATTAATTTCAAATAGCTTTTACGATCAACGTTATTGATTGTAGTCCTGAACTATCTTCAGATTTACTATTCTAGTCCTCCCACAACCCCGACTTTTAAAATCGGTTTAGGCTGTTCCCGGTTCGCTCGCCGCTACTACGGGAATCGCTTTTGCTTTCTTTTCCTCCGGCTACTAAGATGTTTCAATTCACCGGGTTGCCTCTTTCCTCATTATGAATTCTGTAGGAAGTACAAGTGGTTGCCCTATTCGGGAATCTTCGGATCAAAGCTTGCTTCCAGCTCCCCGAAGCGTATCGCCGGTACCCGCGCCCTTCATCGTCTCTGTGTGCCTAGGTCTCCGCCATTTGCCTTAAGTCATTTGACCTTTTTTTATGTACAGAATGTACACAAAACATGATTTGAAATTAATAACTGGGGTTATAGAACATAATCGTGTGGAGGCAGGGGAACTCGAATCCCCGACCACTGCCTTGCAAAGGCAGTGCTCTACCAACTGAGCTATACCCCCAGCGATTAATTTCGAAAAACACTGTAGATTAAGTTTTGAGCTATGCTGGACTTGAACCAGCGACCTTACCCTTATCAGGGGTACGCTCTACCAACTGAGCTAATAGCTCAAAACTTAATGCGTACAAATTTTATAAACTTTGAAAATACAAATATTTAATAATATTCGCTAACGACCTAGTTACTATAAATGCTAAATAAGTTTTTGTTTACACCAAATGTTGACTTTCGTCAACATAGGTTTTTGTTTACACAAAGTGTCAACAAAACATTGTTTACACAATGTGTAAACAAAACACTGATTAATTAAATTATTTAAAATATTTTATTATCCTTAAATAAAATGAAGGAGGTGATCCAAGCCCACCTTCCAGTAGGCTTACCTTGTTACGACTTATTAGTGATCACACACTCTACTGTGGACGCTCGCCTCCATATTCTGGTTGGCTTCACGTCTTCGAGTATCTTGTACTTTCACCAATTGACGGGCGGTGTGTACAAGGCTCGGGAACGTATTCACCGCCGTATAGCTGACCGGCGATTACTAGAGATTCCGGTTTCATGCAGGCGAGTTGCAGCCTGCAATCCAAACTGAGGTCGGGTTTAACAGATTCGCTCACTCTCGCGAGATTGCTTCCGATTGTCCCGACCATTGTATTACGTGTGTCGCCCAGGGTGTAAGGGGCATGCTGACTTGACGTCATCCTCACCTTCCTCCAGCTTACACCGGCAGTCTCTTTAGAGGACTCTGATAAATCAGAGAAGTAACTAAAGACAAGGGTTGCGCTCGTTGCTGGACTGAACCAAACACGTTACCGCACGAGCTGACGACAGCCATGCACCACCTGTGTCCAAGTTCCTTTTCAGGCACATCCCCATTTCTGGAGATTTCTTGGCATGTCAATCCCTGGTAAGGTTCTTCGCGTTGCATCGAATTAAACCACATAATCCACCTCTTGTGCGAGCCCCCGTCAATTCCTTTGAGTTTCACTCTTGCGAGCATACTCCCCAGGCGGGATACTTAACGCGTTAGCTACAGCACTGTTGTTGACAGCACTTAGTATCCATCGTTTACGGCTAAGACTACTAGGGTATCTAATCCTATTCGCTACCTTAGCTGTCGTCTCTCAGTGTCAGTCTCGGCCCAGCAGAGCGCTTTCGCCACTGGTGTTCTTCCCAATCTCTATGCATTTCACCGCTCCACTGGGAGTTCCCTCTGCCTCTACCGAACTCTAGCCTTTGAGTACTCCACTGCCTTTCCAAGGTTAAGCCCTGGTATTTGACAGTAGACTTCAAAAACCACCTACAGACGCTTTACGCCCAATCATTCCGGACAACGCTTGCACCCTCCGTATTACCGCGGCTGCTGGCACGGAGTTAGCCGGTGCTTATTCCTCAGATACCGTCAGATCTTCTTCTCTGAGAAAAGAAGTTTACAGACCACGATCCTTCTTCCTTCACGCGGTATTGCTCCGTCAGGCTTTCGCCCATTGCGGAAAATTCCTCACTGCTGCCTCCCGTAGGAGTCTGGGCCGTGTCTCAGTCCCAGTGTGGCTGATCATCCTCTCAGACCAACTACTGATCGTGGCCTTGGGAAGCCATTACCTCCCCAACTAGCTAATCAGGCGCAAGCCCCTCTCTTGGCCGCAAATGCGATTTAGCTCCTCAGCTTTATGGGGTATTAGCAAAGGTTTCCCTATGTTATCCCCCTCCAAAAGGCAGGTTCTTACGTGTTACTCACCCGTGCGCCACTGTAGTAATAAACAATTCACAAGTGAATTATTTACACCTCGTACGACTTGCATGTGTTAAGCATACCCCCAGCGTTCGTCCTGAGCCAGGATCAAACTCTCCAAAAAAATTCTTATTCTTATTATTTTTACAATCCAACAATATTGTAGATTGTAATTACCTCATTTAACTAAAGTTAAACTTTGGAATTAATTTTATTTTTATTTGAACATCCCCTAACATATAAATTTAACAAATAAAGTTTTTTTGTCAAGTTTTTTAGATTTTTATTCCAATAATAAGTTGGTTTTATCTCTCCCCAAATTTAGACAAAGTCTAGATAGGTTTTTGTTTACCAGATGTTTACTAAAGTTTTATCTAAACAAAGGTTAGATAAAACACACAGTATAAACAAAACCAAATATTTCCTATAAGTTTTATCTAAACAAAGTTTAGATAAAAACCTGTGTTTACTGTAGTTTTGTTTACACCAAATGTTGATTAAAATCAACATAGGTTTTTATCTACACCAAATCTTAACATTGTTAAGATAGGTTTTTATCTAAACAAAGTTTAGATAAAACAAAGTGTAGATAAAACCAAATCTTAACATTGTTAAGATATGGTTACTAAATTCTAGTAATAAGTGATGGCTTACATCACTAAATGTTCTTTTCGTGACGGAATTTTAAATTGGTTTTATCTAAACTTTGTTTAGATAAAACTTTAGTAAACACTTGGAAAATCTATGTAATTTACATCAGGAAATTTTGAAAAAGTTTAGAAAAACATTGAGGAAATTTTAAAATTTATAAGTTTAGCCATCGATTCCAAATCTGGACAAAGTCCAGATACGTTTTCGTGGACACAAAGTGTCCCCAAAACATACTTCCCCAAGTGTTTACCAAGTGTTTACTTTAGTAAACACAGGTTTTTGTTTACACAAAGTGTAAACAAAACGACAAGGGAAGGCTAATAATTTTGGTCTACGACCACAGTGATAGGTTTTTATCTAAACAAAGTTTAAATAAAACAAGGTGTAAACAAAAACCTGTGTTTACTAAAGTAAACACTTGGTAAACACTTGGTAAACATAGGTTTTTATCGACCAAGTTTTAACACTGTTAAAACTTGGTCGATAAAACCAAATTTAGACAAAGTCTAGATTGGGTAAACAAAACAAATCAAACATAATATTATGGATTATACTCTGTAAAACGTGATACATAAAAATTATTTACAACTACATGATAAGTAGAATCTAAACCAGAATTTAATCTTTCACGAACACGAGTCATAATTCTAGAAATAATATACATATAAGCTTGTTTTAATGCTTTTTGCTGATAAAATTGAATTGTTTCTTGTTTAAATTCTTCTAAGCGTGACAATCTTTCTTCATGTTGGAAAATACAGTTTTTTTCCTCTTGGTCAGCTCCAGATGTTTACTTTTTAATTTAACAAAATAAATTAACTAGAAAACAAATGTTTAAATTTTTAATTTTTTATTAACATCTTGTAAATAGACTAAATAACCTGTTCCAGAAGGTATTAAATTGCCGACAATAACATTTTCTTTTAAACCTTTTAAAAAATCTTTTTTTCTAGAAATAGCAGCTTTACTTAACATACGAGTTGTTTGTTGAAAACTTGCGGCAGAAAGAAAACTTTCAACTTCTAATGAAGCTTTTGTAATACCTAAAACAACAGGCTCATAATAAACTTTATTCATTAAAATTTTATTAATTTGTTCAACAAACTCTAGATCGACTAATTCACCTGGAAAAAAACCTGTTTGACCGCCGTTAATAATTTTCACTTTACAAGTCATTTGTTTTACAATAATTTCAATATGTTTATCTGCAATTGTAACACCTTGAGAACGATAAACTCTTTGTACACCATCAACTAAAATTTGTTGAATTTTATAAAAACTTTGGCGTACAGCCTTTACAAGTGGATATTTTAATTTATATCTTTTAAATAAACCTTTTAATAAGTTTGGAATACTATCACGGAATAGTCTACCTCGGCGGGTTATTCTAGCTTCAAAAAATTGTTCAATTTTAGGAATACCTTGAACAATATCACCGGCTTTTAATTTTTGGTATGGTAATGTAACAACAGGAAAATGTTTATCTATTAAATCACCATTATAAGCATGCAAAATTGCTTTAGACGACAAAAATATAGATTGACCTTTTCGAATGGTTAATTTTTTACGACTTAAATGAACAACTTGACCAGGTTGCGAAATTGCTATATGTTGATTTATTTGATCACCATAGTAAACAAATTTCCCAACAAGAAAAACGTTTTTAGGTGGTGGTTCTGTCACTAATAAATTATCAATTTTATAAACGTTTTTAGAAAATTTAATAAATATATTATTATGAATAGAAGTCTTTTTGTAATTGTAGTTCCCATTCTTTGAGTCAACAGATACATTCTTCAAATCAAAACTTGTTAAATCAGATTTAGTCAAAATTAATAAACGATTTTTTTGAAAAGTTGTATTCCAATTAGTTTTATCTTTGACTAAAAACTCACCTTCATAAGGACTTAAAAAACTGCTATATGCAAAAGATTGTGTATCTAAAATTTTACTTGACGTTTTAAAAATATAGGAATTTTTTACGGTTGGAAACGAAGTTAATGAGTAATTAAAAGATTTTTTAGCAGACATTGATAAACCAACATTGTCTATCTTTGAGCCTGAAAATAATTGATTTAAACGGGTTTTTGCAAAAAAACGATCATTAAAAAAATAAGAAGAATTTTGGGATATAGCAAAATTAAAAAGAGGAGTAGAAAATAATTTTGATAAATTAAAACTAAAAGATAAAATCATTTTAGAAAAATCAGTAAAGTCATACTGCCCTCCGCCAAGCTCATTTCTCGTCACCGTCCCGTGACTTGAAACGATAGAATCCAAAGGCGTACCAAATAATAATAATGGTTTTTTACTTTGTTCAGTTAAAACACTTGAATTTTTTTGGTTATATGGAACAAATGATATTAAATTATGCAAAACACGTGTATACATAAAATTAAAATATGATGAGAAAAATGTAGAAAAATTAGTACTATTAATGTAATTAAAACTAAACATTGGTTTTTTATAATACATTTGGAAAGTTGAATTATTAATAAAGTGTAACTTAAAGTATAATAAACTCGAAGAATTATTATAAAAAATTAGCTTGGTACTAAAAGAGGAAGGACTTAAATTTACCAGAGATTCAGTTTTAAAGTCAGTTTTTGTAAATTCTCGGGCAGAAGATTTAAAAGATGATTTTTTTGATAATAAAAAAGAAGTTTGTTTAGTATCACCTACTATTGATGATACTTTTAATTTGGGTTCAATTTTTAAATCTATATTTGGAAATTTCGAAATCAATCTTAAATTTGTTGATTGTTTATTAAAACTAGAAGTATAATAATGCTGTTTTAATAAAAAAGAGAAATTTGTATTAAAATGATTAATTTGACTATTAGATAACATATTTTTATAATATGTCAGTTCTTGAATATTATACTCATGAACTTTTTTAAAAATTACAATGAAATTAGATTTTAAATTTCCAGTTTTATTTGAACCAAAGGAAAAACTAAAATCAAACGAATTAATATTTTCATATAAATAAGAAGTTAGTCCAGCAGTGTTTAAATCTTTTTTCTTTAAATATAACAAATTAGCTCGGTCGCTAAAATTTCTTAGTTTAGAATTTGATACCCACTTTAAATTAGTAATTGAAAAGGTTGAAGAATCGCAAAGCATATCAAAACTTGCCAAATTGAAAAATTTTTGATGTACTAAAACGGATAAATTAGAAATTCGAGATTTATGTTTTTCTTTAATTAATCTATATATATTATTTTTTTTAGATAATAGAAAATCACTAAAATTTAAAAAGCTTAAAGCATTTAAAAAATTTAAATTATATTTTAAAAATTTAGGTTTAATAAAAATACATTCTAAATAAACTAATTGACTATCAAAGATTAAATCATCTACTAATACTTTTCCTAGAGGAATAATGGATTTATTGTATTTAATTAGATTGCCAGTCAAATGAGTTGGCAAATAAATCCAACCAGCCTGAATTTGTAAAACTAATTTCGAAAGACGCGATTTTAATTTATCAAAAATTAATTGATTATTAAGAGAATGATTCAAATTAAAAAAAGAAAATTTAAAAATTGAACTTAAAATCTCTGAGTTTTTCGTATTGGTTAGGTTAAAAGAATTGATACGTGGTAAATTATCCCACATAGAAAATTTGTTTTCAATTAATTTAAACTTCTTAATTAAAGAATTTGTCTTTAAGTATTCAGATTTTAAAAATACTAATTTTTTATAATTTTTTAAATTCATAGGTATAACTAACTTTTTAAAATTCTGAGTGTTTAAATTCAGTTTTTTTACTTTAAACTTAAGGGCAATATAATATTTTTGATTATATTGTTTAATCGATTTAAAACTTTTGTTCTTATTTGGTATCATTAAAGTAGAAGGAGTATTTGAAGAAAAATTAGGTATACCATTACTTTTATAAGTTGAAAAAATAGATTTTTTATAAATTTGAATAACTCCATCTAACTTGTTAAAAACAGGAACTTTTTTACCTTGTCTTGTTATATTATAATATAATAGTGAATTTTTAGATTGCCAACTGAAACAGTTTAAATTAGATTTTTTTTGTTTAATTACATCACGTGAATTAATACTAGTATCGATAATTAAAGAAGTTGAAATTTGCTGTGGTATCCAAAAAATTCGTCCTCGATAAAAAAATTGTTTATTAGAAAATTTATTAGTATTTTTCCACTTTAATTCCGAGTATTTTTTAAAGTTTAAATGTTTAATTTGATCCACGTTAATGTCATCTAGTGGTTGATATTTGTCGAAAAATAGAGTACGTTTCAAAATTTCTTTTTCTTGTTTACTAGAAAATAACCAAAAATTTTTAAAATTCAATCGTTTTTTAAAATGTAAATTGAGTTTATCTAAAGAATTATTGGAGTAAATATTAATAAAAGCATTAGTTTTTAAATTACTATACGCCATTTGATTATAATTTAGATTGCTTAACGGCAATTTAAGAATAGTCTGTAATATTTGTGAGTAAAAAATTGGATTTTGTTGTTTTAAAAGAAACATTTGCGATTCCTCTAACATGTTATTATAAGAACTATTACTTTGATTAAGTTCATAGCTAATTAAAGAAGAACCTTCTTTTTTGTAAAAAAAGGGAAACCAAGTTAATAATGTATATGGAAAATTTTTCCAATCAAAAGAATTGTCTAAATTTTTTACAGAGGAACTAAGGGAAGAATCTAAATTATTAAAAAAATGGATCTTAAATAGTTTATTGTGGGAATTTAGATTAACCGGAATAAAAAAGTTATCTTTCTCATTAATAAAATGTTTATTATAGTAAACTTGTTTTAAATGAAGTTGATGAATTGATAAAGGCAAATTCACTTTAAAAAAATAACCTAATTTTTGATAACTAAACCTATTAGTATCAAATAATAAAAGAGATCTATTAAAATTAAAATTAGTAGAAACAAAAAATTCTTTTTTAGTTAAAGAAACAGCATTTGTCAAATTTTCAGATAAAAAATTAAAGTTATTAGAACTTTGGTTTAATTTATCATTTCCTTGTCGAGACAGATAAGCATGTTTATATAAAATATTATGAAATTTCTTTTTTATAATTTTAATCGGTTCATGCTTCCCGACAAGGGAAGGTTTAGACGTTTCATCAACCAAAGAAAACAATGTTGTACTTAATGTTTTCGAACTGTTGAGATTTTCCGATCCTAAACTTTGTTTAGATAACGTCGTATCTAAACTTTTTCTAGATAAACCGTTAAAATTTGGTTTTGTTTTTCCTTCGTGTGCGGAAAAAACCCTTGGGACTGTGTTTCGATTTGGCGCAGTAAAACTAGTTTTCTTAAAATTTACATTATGTAATAACTTTTTATTTCTTTTATTTGGCAATTTTCGATTAATATTTTCAGACAAATATTTTTTAACAGTTAAATTTAATTCAGTATTATATGGAACTATCCATTGAATTTGGTTTAAAATTGAATTTTGATTTACAAAATCACCAAATTTTGGAAAAATGTATGAATCAACGGGTATTTCATAAATTTTACCAGATAAAATCCAAATATAACCCCAATCCCAGGATTGTTGATTAGTATCTCCATAATCATTTGTTTGTTCAATAAGCGTTAGATGATCCATGTAAACTTGACCTTGTAATTCTGTTTCAATACTTTGTTCAGCGTCATCTCGTTGTTTATTTTGTGTAGAAGCTGAACAAATTTGTGCAACTACTTGTTTAAAATACACTTTTTCATTATGTCTGCAAAATAATAACGTATAAGAGGGAATTTTAAAAAATTTAGGTTTAGGTTTATCTTCAACCCTTATGTTATTAATTAAACTTTTAATTATAAATGCACCATCAGCTTTTGTTAAAAACGCTATTTTGCCTTGTGGAGTTCTGACAAGTGTTCCCGGGATATAAGAAGAATATTCAATTCTTCCATCATAAGGACCAATTATTTGATCATTAACATCAGATGAAAAAACACCTCCTGTATGAAAAGTACGCATTGTTAATTGAGTTCCTGGTTCGCCAATGGATTGAGCAGCAATAACACCGACTGCATCACCAATGGAGACTAATTTACCTTGACCTAAACTCCAGCCATAACAAAGTTGGCAAATTAATTTGCGTGTTTCGCAAGTTAAGGCCGAACGAATAAGTACTTTTGATGTTACTTTTGAAATTTTTCCGGCCAATTCAGAAGATATTTCTTGATTTCGCGTTGCAATAAGACCTGTCGAACAGTAGATATCTTGAGCTAAAACACGCCCAATTAAACGATTTTGTAGGGAATAAATAACTTTAGTACCTTCTTTCATATCACTAATTAAAATTCCTTTATTTGTTCCACAATCATAATGAGATACAATAACATGTTGAGCAACATCAACTAAACGCCGAGTTAAATAGCCAGCATTAGCTGTCCGCAAAGCTGTATCCACAATACCTTTTCTTGCACCATAACTAGAAATTAAATATTCCGTTAATGTTAAACCTTCACGGAAATTACTCCTAATTGGAAAATCTAAAATTTGGCCTTTTGGGTCAGCCATTAAACCTCGCATCCCTACTAACTGACGAACCTGTGAAATATTACCTCGTGCACCAGAAAATGCCATCATATAAACCGGGTTTAATAAATCTGTGACTTCAAAATAATTGATAACTTCTTGTTTTAAAGTTTCACTCGTTCTATGCCAGGTATCAATTAAGCGTTGAAAGCGTTCAACCCCAGTAATCTGAGCTCGTTTATATTGTGTCACCACTTCATATGTTTGCTTTTCAGCTTCAGCAATTAAAATAGCTTTATTTGGGGAAATTTTTAAATCATCAATACCTAAAGAAATCCCAGCTTTAGTTGCATATTCAAATCCAATATTTTTTAAATTTTCAACTAATTGAATTGTTTTTTTTTGACCATAATTTTTTAAAAACCAAGAAACTAAAGTTTTAACACGACCTTTATCAAATGATAAATTCCAAAAACTTGGTGATTTCCTTGTCACCTGGGTAAATTGAACAAACTCAGAGTCTTTCGCTGAGCATTTAATGAATTTTTTTTGTCGTAACTTATATTTTCTTCCACTAAACGGAAGTATGAACCGTGCCATGCTGAAGTCACCATAATATTTAACATTATTAATATACAAATTGTCTTCTTTCCCTTGTCGGGAAGTATGAACCGAACACTGAAGGAAAGTAGGAACCTTATTCTTACTGTTGTAAGCATAAGTGCACAGGCCTTCCCTCGTCGGGAAGTATGAACCCATTGAAGGTACATCTAAACCTTGAATTTTTTTTAATGGAAAATATAAAAAACTGTTTTTTAAACCATCTCTATAAAAAAATTTATAAGCTTTATTGATTTTATCTGTATTACTAGTAATAGCCATAATTTTTAAACTTATTAATATACAAATTGTCTTCCAAAAGAAACGCTTAAACCATTCTATTACCTCTCAAAAATTATTTATACAAAGCCCCTATAGTAAACTTTGTTCTAAACCCTAGATAAAAAAGATTTTTAAATATATACAATTTAAAATATCTAGACATTTTAAACAACCTTATTTGAACACAGCTTATATTTAAACTTTAAATATAACTTTACGTTCTCTTCTCGTTTTGTTTACACCTTGTTTTATCTAAACAAAGTTTAGATAAAAACCTATCTTAACAATGTTAAAATTTGGTTTTATCTACACTTTGTTTTATCTAAACTTTGTTTAGATAAAAACCTATCTTAACAATGTTAAGATTTGGTGTAGATAAAAACCTATGTTGATTTTAATCAACATTTGGTGTAAACAAAAACCTCTGTTTACTTTAGTATATACTTGGGAAACTATGAACCCATAGATTAATTCTAAAGAATAGCAGAATTTAAGAAATAACTTTTTCAAAGCTACTTGTCTTATTAGAAGAGGGAACTAAAATAAAGTCCATAAGTACGGTCTTTAAATATTTACATATTTAAAATAGTTTTTTTTTTAGTTTAAAAAAAAAACATTGCTCTGAACTTTTAAAAATTTGGTTTTGTTTCGAACTGGTATTTTATTTACACTTTGTTTTGTTTACCAAGTGTTTACTAAAGTAAACACAGGTTTTTATCTAAACAAAGTTTAGATAAAACCAAATCTAGACAAAGTCTAGATAGATTTTTGTTTACAGACGGTGTAAACAAAACCAAATGTTGACTAAATTCAACATAGGTTTTAATCTAAAGAAAGTTTAGAGAAAACACTGTGTGTAAACAAACACCTATATTAATAGTCTTAAGACTTGGTAAACAAAAACTTATCTTTACTTTAGTAAACCGTTGGAAGTTTTAAACTTTATTTTATTGAATCAAACAGTAATTTTAATAATTATTTGTATTTATGTGAATTTTCTTTTTAGTTTTTAAAGCTAAATTGATTTTTCATATTTTCCTTTAAATAAAATCCTCGCCTATTAATTAAATTTTTGTTTTTATAAATTAAAAATAATAGAATTATCTTAAATATTTATATAGAAAATAATTAGATGCTTAATAATGGTGTTTTATTGAACCATAATTTGTACAAAAATTTATTTTTATTAAAAAATAAAAATTCAGATGAAAAAGAGCCTGTTTGAGAATGACAAATAAAATATAAACAATATAAAAAATATAAAATTTTTTTCAACAAAAATTTGGATTTGACTAATCAACACATTTGATTCAACTATTTTAAATGTTAAAAACAAGAATTTTAAGAATAGAAAATAATATTAAATCAAGAAAAATATTGTTTTTTTATTTGATAAAGCTACGATTATAAAACATAATTTTTATAAGTCTCGATTTTGGACGTTAAAAAATTATAAATTTCAATAATTCCATTAAATTAATTTTATCTTTGTGTCCAGAACTATTATCAAAGTTTTGTTTAATTAACTTAAATTAAAAAACCTGTCTTTTGGTTAACTAAAGTTAAACAACGCAACTACCATCAACGTCGTTGATGATAGTGCTTCACTTTGTTAAGACTTGGATCAACCTTTTATCTAAACAAGGTTTAGATAAAACCTATGTTTACTATAGTAAACGTTTAGTAGTTCATTGTAGCTCTTAACCTGCTTAAGACTTTGTTTTATCTACACAAAGTGTAGATAAAAACCTGTGTTTACTTTAGTAAACACTTGGAAAGTTCCAAGTTTACTTGTGAATAAAGCTCATCATTTTTAGTTTAACTAAATAACGAAGAATAGTCTTTATTTAGATAAAAAGTTGAGTTTTAGTTTGCAATAAATTAGAACTCAACCTTTTATGTTTAATTTAGATTATTTTTTTGCTAATAATGGCATAACACGTGTTTTTTTACGTGTTTGAGTTGAACCTTTATAAATCCAAACTTTTACACCAATAATACCATAAATTGTATTTGCAGTTCGATAACAATAATCAATGTTAGCTTTTAATGTTTGTAGCGGAACTCGTCCTGCACGAACCCATTCTGTACGCGCAATTTCAGCTCCATTTAAACGACCGCCAACTTGAATCTTAACGCCTTTTACACTTGATTTAGCCATTAATTGTTCCTTAGCTTTTTTAATAACACCACGGAATGCTTTTCTCTTTTCAAGATCATCAACAATAGATTCTGCAATTAAAGAAGCTTTAGAGTCTAAAGTCTTTTGTTTTACTGAATAAAACTTAATGGAAATTTTTGGTGTTAATGATAAATTATCTTGATACATAGTTCTTTGTTTTTGAATTTGATCTACAAAAACATCTTGAAGCGTTTTGTCAAATTCTGATTTACGAGTTGACTGTTTCAGTACTTTTTCAACTCTATTTTTAACCTGTAGTGTTAAATTGTCAACTTGTTTATCAGCTAAAGCTTGTTTTAAACCTTGTAAATCTAAACCAAATAAGAAAGTAGAATGTTGTTTTGTGAATTGCTTAATTTTTTTTAAATTTTTACGAGAATCTGCAATTGTAGATAAATAAAAATAAATATTTTGTGTACGGTGCTTTTTAACAATATCTCTTAAATATTCAATAAATTTTACTTTCCGACATTCATCTTCAATATTATTTAATTTAGTTTGAACAGCTTTTTCGGATAATGATAAAATGGATTTTTCTAGTTTTTCTACATTTTCAAGATTTGTATTTACAACTCCATATAATGAACGTCTATATAATTGTAATTTTTGTTCCTTTTTTACATCTTTAAAAACTTGTTTTAAACTTTTAATAAAAACTATCATTTGATAATAATTAAATGATTGAGTTTTTGATAAAGTACCTAAAGCAATAAATTCTTTTCGTAATAATTCTAATTTATTAATAGCTTGAGTTTGTAATGATTTTAAAAGTTTATTTAAAACTTGAAGTGGTTGTTTTTTTAATAATTCAATTCTATTTAAACTCCATTTGCGGTTATAACCTAATGGCGCATATTTTAATTCCCCATATTTTTTAATTTGTTCATCACGGTATGATTCCATATAATCATTCCAATATTTTAAATTTTCTTTTAAATGTTTTAAAAACTTTTTATTAATTTTACTTAAAATAGTATTTAAAGAATTTTTTTTTGCTAAAGATGAATTTTGAACTGATAATTTTACTTTTTCAAAATTTGAAGATATTTTACTATTACTGCGTGTCTTCACACGAGAATTTTCTTGTAATTTTGTAACAATTTTTTTACCAGTTTTAGTGATTAGTATATTTGTAGATAAACGTTGACGAAAACGGCGCATAATATTTTGACGCTTTCTCCAACGTTTTTGATTTAATTTTTGAATTTTTGCACTATTTTTAGATTGAAGACCAAATTGACGGCGACGATTTTTTACAATTGTTTGTTTTAATTGTAATAAATCTTTTAATTTTAGTCTTAAATCTACTAGGTAACTACGTGTTTTTTGTAAATTTGTTACTAAATTTTTATTTAATGTTAAATTATCAATTGCCGATTTTAATAATTCACAATTTCCAGCATGGATTTGAATTCCAATTTCATATGGAATTAAACCACGTTCAATTTTAATATGTGTTATTTTAGGTAATACATTTTGATTTCCATCACGTTTTTTTACTTTTTTCATAACAGGATTTAAAAGTTCTGGAAATAAACGCATTAAAGTATCTCTAATTAAACGATCTTCTACAACTGCTTGAGAGTATTGATGTTTATGAAATCTAGCAAACCATTCTGATTGATGCTGTTTTGTAATACCAACACGAAATCCTAAAGGATGAATTTTTTGTCCCATAATTAATGTACCAACATAAAAATATAAAAGAAAGTTAATAATCTATTTATTATTAACTTCTTACGAACTATGCTCAATTAATAGCTCACAAATGTTTTTAAAAAAGTCTTAAGTCTTAACACAATTAACATTTTGTTTTGTTTAGACTGTGTGTAAACAAAACAAGGTCTTAATTACAGTATGTCATTGTTTTATTTACACAAAGTGTAGATAAAAACCTGTGTTTACTAAAGTAAACACTTGGTAGTTTTGAACATGAATCTATAACAAAACAAAAAAATGATTTTTATAATTTTTTATCTCCATTCAATTTATATCAAAAAAATTTATTTATTTCTACTTTTAGATTTAATTTTCAAATAATATAGACTTTTAAATAGATTTTTTGATACAATTAAAATACAAGTTGGTTTTAAATTAAAATAATTAAAAATTTTAGTTTTTTAAAATACAGTGGACCAAATGTCCATGTATCATAAATTTTCGTTTCTAGACATAAATCGGTTACAAATCTTGACTTTGTCTAGATAGGTTTTTTGTATACAACCTTTTCTTTACACTCGTTATAATGTTAAGAGCTAGAATTAACTACCAAATGTTTACTATAATAAACATAGGTTTTTATTTAAACAAGGTTTAGATAAAACGTTGATCTCAGTCTTAACAAATTGAAGGACTACCATCAACGACGTTGATGGTAGTTGCTTTGTTTAACTTTAGTTAAACAAAACACAGCTTTTTGTTTTAGTTTAATTTAAAAAAACTTTGCATACAAAAAACATAGCTTTCGGCACGGAATATTAATCTATTTTTTCAAAATTTTGAAAAAATAGATTAATATTCTCTTATTAGAAAGTTCTAATAAGTTAGAAAAAATATTTTTAATTTTTGGATTATTTTTATCTTAACAATTTCACGTAAAGATTATCTGTATTAATTATTCTGGAGATGCACGCTATATGACAATAGCGATTGGAACTTATCAAGAAAAACGTACATGGTTTGATGACGCAGATGACTGGTTACGTCAAGACCGTTTTGTATTTGTAGGCTGGTCAGGTCTTTTATTATTACCTTGTGCTTATTTAGCTGTAGGTGGTTGGTTAACAGGAACAACTTTTGTAACTTCTTGGTACACTCATGGTTTAGCAACTTCATATTTAGAAGGTTGTAACTTCTTAACTGCTGCTGTTTCAACTCCAGCAAATAGTATGGCACACTCTTTATTATTCTTATGGGGTCCTGAAGCTCAAGGCGATTTTAGCCGTTGGTGTCAATTAGGTGGCTTATGGACTTTCGTAGCTTTACACGGTGCTTTTGGTTTAATTGCTTTCATGTTACGCCAATTTGAAATTGCTCGTTCAGTAAACTTACGTCCATATAACGCTATTGCTTTCTCAGCACCAATTGCTGTATTCACATCTGTATTTTTAATTTACCCATTAGGCCAATCAGGTTGGTTCTTTGCACCAAGTTTTGGTGTTGCTGCAATTTTCCGTTTCATTTTATTCTTCCAAGGTTTCCATAACTGGACATTAAACCCATTCCATATGATGGGTGTTGCTGGTGTTCTAGGAGGTGCTTTATTATGTGCAATTCACGGTGCAACTGTTGAAAACACATTATTCGAAGACGGTGACGGTGCAAACACTTTCCGTGCTTTTAACCCTACACAAGCTGAAGAAACATATTCAATGGTAACGGCGAACCGTTTCTGGTCTCAAATTTTTGGTGTTGCTTTCTCTAACAAACGTTGGTTACACTTCTTCATGTTACTAGTTCCAGTAACTGGTCTTTGGATGAGTGCTATCGGTGTAGTTGGATTAGCATTAAACCTTCGTGCATACGACTTCGTTTCACAAGAAATTCGTGCTGCTGAAGACCCTGAATTTGAAACTTTCTACACTAAAAATATTTTATTAAACGAAGGTATCCGTGCTTGGATGGCTGCACAAGACCAACCACACGAACGTTTAGTATTCCCTGAAGAAGTATTACCACGTGGTAACGCTCTATAATCTATAGTTTTTCTATGTAAAATTATTCTAACATTAGATTAATCTAATATTAGAATAATTTTACATAGAAAAACTATTTTAATCTTTTTGATAATTATTAGTTGATTATTAGTATATATATATAAAATTAAATCAAATCAATTCTAACTAATTAGATAGTTTAAAAACATAAAAAATGTAAATAAAGCTATCTATCAGCATAAGATTATACTAATAAATAGCTTTATTTAAGGATTTTGAATAAAAATGCTTAAATAGTAAATATTTTAAAATTTATTTCTATTTCATATATTAATATATGAAATAGAAATAAATTTTAAAATATTTACCAAGTCGCTTGATCACCACGACGATACTGTAAATAAGCAGTTACAAATAAACCTGCGATAGTAACAGGAACTAAACCTAACACGATTCCAGATAATAAAGGTTCTACCATAACAACGTTAAGAATAAAATATATTTTTTTTTACTAATATTAAAAAAATCAAAAAAAATAGTATATCATTTCATAAAAGATAAAATGCTTTAAATATTTTGATTATAAACATTTTGTATTTACAATTATAGTGTTGATTAAATTCTTTTATTAATCTTTAATAACATTGAAACTTGGATTTTTCAATAACTAAACACTTTATCTATTTAAGGTTAAAACTTAATTAATTTCAAATAATCTCACTTCTATTTTTTTCTACTTTCTATATCATTAAAATTGAACTTATTTTAATGATAAAACCAGTATTTTCAATTAAATAAATATGTAATTTTTTTTACTACAAATAGTATATTTTATATTGTAACAAAGTTAAAATAGAGTGTTGTCTATAAGAAATATTTTGTTTATATGAATTCTTTTAGTTTTAGTTACACCAGGTGTAAACAAAATCTGTCTTAACAAAGTTAAGACTTGGAAATCAAAACAATTATTTCAAATATTAAATTAAATTGCCTGAGCATTTTAAACAAAAACTTTGTCAAATATTAATTTTAAAATTAAGCTAATTTATTTGTTGATTTTACAACTTGGAAACGCGCTTTTGCACGTTTAAAAGTAAAATTCGCTTCAACTTTTTGTTTCACGCCTTCAGCTTTTTCTAAATTAGCTTTAGCTAATTCAAACTCATTTTTTGCTTCTTCAGGATTAATTGTTTCTGAAGCTTCAGCTTCATTAGCAAGAATTGTCACTTGATTTCGTTTTACAACTGCAAAGCCACCCATTACAGCAACTGACTTCCATTGTTCTTTTGTACGAATTAACATTGCACCTACATCTAAACCTGTAATAATTGGAGCGTGATTTTTTAATACACCCATTTCTCCTGTTTCAGTAGGAAGAATGATCTCTTCAGCTTGACCATTCCAAAAAGGACGTTCAGGTGTAAGAATAGTAACTTGTAAACTCATAATTAATTTTAAATTTTAACTTACTGATTAATGAAAATTAAAACGGTACGTATTATTAATGAATTAAATTACATTCATTGTTTAAAATCTTAAAATTGTTAATTTTATTTTTTTCTACTTTTGAAACAAAGTATCAACTGATTGTTTAACTTAAGTTAAATAAAAGAAAATGCAAAGAAAATTTTAATGTAAAAGTTTTGTTTACCAAATGTTGACTAAAGTCAACATAGGTTTTCATCTAAACAAAGTTTAGATAAAACATTCTCTTAAAAGAAAACTAATGTGTACCATAGTAAAGATTTAATGAAATCATTATTTTACTTTTTGTCATTTTCGGAATTTAGTTGATTAATAGCATTTAGTACCGTTTGTGGTCTTTTTGCATACATTGCATTATTTAATGCAATTTTATGTAATTCATCTCGTTTTTTAATTGCTAAACCTGTTTTTTTATAAGCTTCAATAATTTCATACTTTAGTCTAGAAACCATACTTTGTCCTGTTCTTTTACGACAAACTTCTAAAATCCAACGTAGCGAATTTGCTCGAGCACGATCAGTTGATCGTAGTACTCGGGGAACCATTTGAACAGCACCACCACGACGTCTTGGTTTAACCTCTACGCGGGGTGTTACATTATCTAATGCTGTTTCAAAAACTTCAACCGGATTTTTTTGTGTAATATCACCGATTTCACGTAAAGCATTATATACAATTCTATAAGCTAAAGATTTTTTACCATTTTTTAAAATTCTGTTTACCAACATATGAACTGAAATACTATTATATACTGGATCTGGTGAAATAGTACGTTTTTTTTTAATTGGACGACGAGGCATAATATTAGAAGAATAAATTATGTAACCAAATAGGCAAATACTTTATTAATTAAATCTTGATTTTATTTTATAAAAATAGCGGGTAACGCGGCTCGAACGCGCGACATCCTCCTTGGCAAGGAGGTGTTCTACCACTGAACTATACCCGCATTTATTTTTTTATGATATATAAAACATTTTAAAAAAAAACTTGACAAATGTCAAATTTTTATTGTTTATTTTAAAATATGAACTTTTATCATTGATAAAGATAAAAGTTCATATTTTAAAAACCAACTTAAATTAATTTTACTACTTTTGTTAAACCAAAATAAATACTTAAAGTAAAAGCTAATGCACCTACAAGTAAACCAATATAACTTACAATCGTTAACATAAAAAACTATTTTTAATAAATTAAGATTATCACATGAGAAATATTCATTTTAGTTATCCAAATTTAAACAAAGTGTTTCCAAGTCTTAAGAAAATTAAAACAGATTTTTGTTTAGAATCTTTGTAAACAAAATTGAATTACTTAAAATAAATAATTGTTAGTAATAATCGAGAAGCTAAAAAGATAAAATTTTAATAAGCTAATCCCATACTTCTTGTACTTTCTGAACCTAAATAAATACGAACACTTAAGAAGTCTGTAGGACAAGCAGTTTCACAGCGTTTGCAACCAACACAATCTTCTGTACGTGGTGCTGATGCCATTTGATTTGCTTTACAACCATCCCACGGAACCATTTCTAGAACATCTAAAGGACACGCTCTTACACACTGAGTACAACCAATACAAGTATCATAAATTTTAACAATATGTGACATATTTTTAATTCTATTATATAGCATTTTAAAAATTGAAAAAAGATTGAGAATTTCAATATAATTTTTTATTTTCATTTTCTTATTAGAAAAAGTATGCTTTTGGAACTTATGTTCACAATCTATATTCAAATATAGAAAATGAAAATAAAAAATTATTTAATATAAATTATAATGATTATATCTTTTGTAGTTATTTTTATCAAATTAGATCTAGAATAATTTAATATTTTGTAGAAAATAAATAATGTATACATCATTCACTTTAATATTTAAGGGCGAACGACGGGGTTCGAACCCGCGAATAGTGGAGTCACAATCCACTGCCTTACCACTTGGCTACGCCCGCCTTTTTTGAAAAAAACTTGTTTTTTATATTATTTTCTAATATAGTATAACAAATTAATCGAAAATCGTCTATACTCAAAATGAGAATCTTGATGTGAATTTCTAGGAAGGCTAATTATATCACTTTAATTATTTGAATATTTTTTTTGCAGAGGCGGGATTTGAACCTGCGACCTTGGGGTTATGAGCCCCACGAGCTACCAGACTGCTCTACTCTGCGATTTTTAATTTTTTATTGTAATATTTTATATATTAATCAACTAACTTTAATTTGTCAATTACAAATATTCTATTACTAGTTAAAGATATTATTATATTTACTATTTCTTATAGTATATCTATATATATATATATGAAATTGGATTTTAACTTCTAAATAGTTTTAATAAAAACATTCGGTAACATAATTTCTTTATAGTTTTCAGAAAACTAGAGTTGGTTGTTCATTGACTAAACAACCGATTAAAGATCACAATTTTTATGATTTAAAATATAGAGTTGCTCAATATTATTTAGTAGCTTATTCATATTAAAATAAATAGTACTGAGCTGGAAGAGCAGAGTAAAAAAAAATTTTAAGTAAGTAGTTGGTATCCAAAAAAATCACTGTTAACATCTGGTCAAAAAAGCTAAATTTAATTAGTAATATATAAAAGCACGCCCTGTAGGACTTGAACCCACGACATCAGGTTTTGGAAACCTGCGTTCTACCAACTGAACTAAGAGCGTTTTTCTTTATTTTAACAAAAAATAAAAATTAAATCAAGTTAATTTTTTAAGTGAAAAGCTCGAAATAGTTCTGAACTTAAATCTCCTTTTTTTTCTATAGTGTTTTTTTTTAAATTTTGACTAAAAGAATGAAAATAAAGTTTTCTTTAGACTGTCTTTAAAGAAAAAATTATCTTAGTATCGATTATAGTTCTAAAATATTAGTTAAAATTAAATTTTTAATATTTATAATCATTTTTTTTTAATTTGACTGTTTCATTTACAACAACGTAAATAAAACAGTCAAATTAAAAAAAATTATTAATCTAATGGACGCATTGATAATGCAGGTTCATCTAAACGGTCAATACCTTTTTCAAAACCAGCAGCAGCAGCACGCGCACGCCCTGCATGCCATAAATGTCCAATAAAGAAGAAGAAACCAAGAACGAAATGGCTAGTTGCTAACCAAGAACGTGGACTAACAAAGTTAGTTGAGTTGATTTCTGTTGCTACACCACCTACAGAGTTTAAAGATCCTAGAGGTGCATGTGTCATATATTCAGCAGCACGACGTTCTTGCCATGGTTGAATATCATTCTTTAATTTATTTAAATCTAAACCATTAGGTCCTCTTAATGGTTCTAACCAAGGACCACGGAAATCCCAGAAACGCATAGTTTCACCACCAAAAATGATTTCACCAGTAGGTGAACGCATTAAATATTTACCTAAACCAGTTGGACCTTGAGCAGATGCTACGTTTGCACCTAAACGTTGGTCACGAACAAGGAATGTAAATGCTTGTGATTGAGATGCTTCAGGACCAGTTGGGCCATAGAATTCTGATGGATAAGCAGTATTGTTAAACCATGACATACAACAAGCAATAAAGCCCATTACAGAAATAGCAGCTAAACTGTATGATAAGTATGCTTCGCCTGACCAAACAAATGCACGACGTGCCCACGGCCAAGGTGTTGTATAAATGTGCCAAATACCACCTAAAATTTCTAAAGTTCCAATCCAAATATGACCACCAATAATATCTTCCATATTATCTACACTTACAATCCAACCATCACCGCCAAAAGGTGATTTTACTAAGTAACCAAAAATTACAGCAGCACTTGTTGTAGGGTTAGTGATAATTCTCACGTCTCCACCACCTGGAGCCCAAGTATCATAAACACCACCAAAATACATAGCTTTCCAAACTAATAACCAAGCGCCTAAACCTAACATAATAAGGTGATAGCCAAGAATATTAGTCATTTTATTTTTGTCTTTCCATACATAACCAAAGAATGGGAATGATTCTTCTAAAGTTTCTGGACCAATTAATGAGTGATAAACACCACCAAAACCTAAAACTGCTGAAGAAATTAAATGTAATACGCCTGAAACAAAGTATGGGAATGTATCAATAACTTCACCACCTGGACCAACACCATAACCTAAAGTAGCAATGTGCGGTAAAAGGATTAAACCTTGTTCATACATAGGTTTTTCTGGTACAAAGTGAGCTACTTCAAATAAGTTCATTGCACCTGCCCAAAAAACGATTAAACCAGCATGTGCTACGTGAGCACCTAAAAGTTTACCTGAAAGATTAATTAGACGAGCGTTTCCAGACCACCAAGCAAAACCTGTGGATTCTTGGTCACGACCACCTACAGTAAGTGTTCCATTAAAGAGCGTTTCCACGTGGTAATACCTCCTAAGGGAAAACAATATAATATTAAAGCTGATACAGAGCAGCTATTTATGTCAATAGGATGTCGGCCATTAAAGAATATATTATTGTAGTAAAATAGAAGAAAATATTTTTCTATTTTAATAAAAAATATATACCGATTTATTTTTATTTTTTATAAAAAAATTTAGTTTTAACGACGTTTTGTTTACACCCTGTGTAAATCAAAAGCTATCTTAACAGTGTTAAGACTTATTGAAAACTTGATCGCTCTACTCAACTTTGTTGATATTAGCGTTCAATTATGTCTAGGAAGAAAAAAACCAAAAAAATTGTTTTCTTCTTTTTGATTTTTGTAATAAAATCAAAATAAAGTTTAAATAATTAAGGTATACTTAATCTGTTAACCTTCCCTTGTCGTTTTGTTTATACCTTGTATAAAAAAAAACTTGTGTTTACTTTAGTAAAAAACACTTGGGGAAGTATGAACCGATATAAGATATTACTTGCAAATTTTAAGAGTTATTTTTATTTATTAATACTTAATTATTTTCAAGCTTGCTCAATATTTTTATTAAAAACTGATATAAAAGTTAAATATTGTCAAACTTCTTTCTAAAACTATTTTTAAATTACTAAAAATAACTTAAGAAACAAAATGTTGTTGTTTAAACAAAATTTTATTAGTTTTTAATATTTATATTTCATCTAACCTAGTACGACATAAATTATGTTAATCACAAAATCATAAGCTAAAAATATATTAAATTAACCCTAGTAAGAAATAAACTTATTAGTTTTCAAGTCTTAGTATTATTAAGAGAGGTTTTTTTTTTACACCGGTTGTCAAGAAAAACCTATGTTTACTATTCTAAACATTTGATGGAAGGTCTTATGTGAGAGATATCTAAAATAAAAATATGAATTAATGTTTTATTTATATTTTAGTATTATTTTAAAAAATTTGCAATTAAAAAAAATTGTAATTTAGTTTATTAATTTTCATTTTGAAACTGTGGTCAAAGGCTCATAGGATGCTACTTTTAAGTTTGTATATTAACTGTTTATTTTCAAAAATGTTTTTCACACTTTTTAAAATTTTCTTTCTTTTGTGGTTTTGTTTACACCTTGTGTAAACAAAAACCTGTGTTTACTTTAGTAAACACTTGGGGAAGTATGAACCGAATTAAAATTTCGTCACGAAATGTCTATTTTATCATTGTTATGAAAAATGTTTTGTTTCTCCCCTGTGTAAAAAAATCTATCTTAACAGCTATTGTCTTTCGTTTAACTAAAGTTAAACGTTTTATCTAAACTTTGTTTAGATAAAAACCTATCTAGACTTTGTCTAGATTTGGAAGCTGCTATAACCAATTTAATTGGTTGTAGCCCTGAACGAAGTTCAGATCTTAAGACTTGGTAGTGACTGTTAACTCTTTTTCGAGTCATTTTTTGATAGGCTTTTTTAATTACAAAAGTTTTACTTAAATACTACATCACTAAAAAGACTTTTAGCAACATTAAACTGTTTTAGTTCTTTAATTTACGAAGTCTTAACTTTATTACTTCAGGTGTTTGGTTCACCGTAGTTAAACAAAACTTAGTATAACTCAATATTAATTTTTTTAAATTAAGTTCAGACAATAGCCGTAGGATACAAACCAAGGCTTTGTTTCAATTTGTAGAACTATTAAAATAATTTTTCTTAAATTTATTAAGAGAGGTTTTTTTTTTAACTAAAGTTAAACAAAACAATTGCGATAGAATTAATGTCAAAGAATTTTTACTATAATCAAAAAATGCGGTTCAGACTTCCTGATAAGGGAAAGCCTTATTTTTTTCTATACAATTTTTTTGATCAGTAAGAAGTATGCAGACATTCTAATTACTTTATTTATCGTTTTAATTTCAAACATAAAAAAGTTGAACTTATTATTTTTTCATTATATAATTAATTATTATTATAAGTTAATTTAATTTTTAATTCGATAAGCTGATACAAAAAGAAGTCAGTTAAAGTAATTAAGAATTATTAAGTAATGTTGATTTTAAACCTAGTTATTTTGAAAAAACTTTTTAAATTTTCTTATTTAAAAAACCTTAAAAACTCAAAAAAAAATTGATGTGATTTAAGTTAAATTTGTAGGCTAATTATCTTACTTTTAGTAAGATTTAACTAGATACACATTAATTAAATTTAAACTTTACAGCTGAATTAACTATTCAGTTAGGTTCTTCGTATCTAACTAGAATTTAAAAATATAATAACCTAATTAAAATTTGTTTTTTTTTTCAGTAACTTTTTTTACATTCTGTGTGGTGTTTACACCAAGTCGTAACCTTAGGTTTTTGTTGAACTTTAATTAAAAAAAACCTGTTTTAAAAGTGTGAAAAGATATGGTTAGAAGAAACAACTATTTTAAGAAAGTTAAAATTTGAGAAAAAAGGTCAAGATAACTTATAGCAAAAATTTTATAATATTACTTAGTTTTTAACTAATATGATTATTTAAAATTTTTAATTAAAAAATAGAAATATTAAAAACATCAGTTTTACATTTTCTAATTTAACTGACAAGTCTTAACAAAGTTAAGGCAAGGATTTGTTTAGACCAAATGTTGACTGTTGTAATCATAAGTTTTGCTTTCCCCACGGTGTAAACAAAACATGTTGTAAGCAAAACAAAGATTTAACTTGCTTAAATTAAAAACTATAACCTAAAATTTTATTGTTTTGTTTATTCCAAATGTTTACTATAGTAAACATTTGGAAAAGTATTTTAATTCTCTAAACATATTTAATATTTAGACACAATTTATTATGAAAACATATAGTAAGTTTAAAAAATTTGATAGAAAATATTTATTTTTAGAATATAATTTAGTCAGTTTTTTACCAGCAACAAAAAAATTGAATAAAGAACAATTTTATATTTTTCCTTCAACACAGAAATATCAAAATTTTAAACAATTAAACAAACCTATTAAATTAAATGGGATATCGTCTTATCTTAAGTTAATTGAAAGTACAATTCAGACTGATTTTATTTTAATAAATAATTTTTGGACTTTTTTTAAAATTTATTCAAAACCAAAATTGTTTAAATTTTTTCCTGATCGGCGTTCTTTTTTTTGTTATTGGATTTTTCCGTTTGTAGGATTTGTCACTATTAGTCAGTTTAATCCTGGTACAAATAGTAAAGTATCTTTAATTGAAGATAAATTTTCTCAAAAAAAACAATATTCAAGTCAAATTTTTTCTCAGTTAAATTGGGAAACAATTGAATACTTAAACTACAAAAATTTATTTTTAAATAATTATTTTAGAAAAAGTAAAGACCTTATGTTATCAAACTCAGGGACAAAAATACGTTCTGAAAAAACTCATATGCCAATTTTTTTAGAATCAGTTCATACTTCAAAAGAAAATTTATATTTTAATGATTTACGTGACAAGAAACAAGAAATATCGAATTTTGATAAAAATGATACGGAAAATTTAATAAATTTATGTCAATTTTATTTAACTCAAACTGCTGAATTTATTTATAATAATAACATTTATAATGATTTGCCAACTGTTTTTAGTAAAGGTTTTCTCGCTCTTGAAGAGAAGGATGAATCTTTGGTAGAAACAACACACTTTATACCTACAGAAAATGTAGAAAAAAACCTATCGAAACGTGATTCAAATTTTAAAAATATTAGTCGCAAAATTCAAACTACTAATACTATTTTGACTACAGAAAAGTTTCACTCTTCACTATCAACTCCTACTAAAGAAACGATTTTAGGAAATTATTTTAATTCTAAATCTTTGTTCAATTTTTATTGGTATAATTTAAATTTGAAACAAATAACTGAAAATGGAAAATTAAAAAAAATAAAATTAATACAATTAGAAAAGAATTTATTCAAAAATAAAACTAGTATAAATAGTAATTGGCAAACTAATGAAGATTTTCCAGAAAAAGTTTTGCCGTTTTGTTATGATGAAAAGTTATCAATCGGTCATACTTCCCAACAAAAGAAAGGTTCGTCTTTTCTCTCTCATAATATGAGGTTAAATACTTTATTTCAACAAAGTGTAAAAAGTTTAAACAAAAACGTATCTGACCAAAATCCTAAGTTGGTAGTTGAAATATCTAAAAAAGAGTTAGAAAAAGATCAAACAAGTGAAAAAAATTGCAATGCTAATTTAAGAGTTTTAGCAAACATAATCGATTTAGAATTTAAAGAACACGATATAGCACCACTATTTATAAATGAATTGAAACCTAATAATTTAAAACTTCAATTACCCACTTTTCCCGGAAAATCAAAAGCAATGCAATCGCAACCTCTAATATCTTACAAAAAAGCTAATCTACTTTTAACTACTGTTTTAGAAAAATTTAAAATTCAGTTTGGTATTAAACTAGAACCAGAAAAATTACAAAATTTATTCCGTAAAGAACTGTATGGAAATTCATTGGCTTATACTTACCCACAAGGTAAGGTGTTATATTATTTAAAAAAAGTATTAATTGCGTCAAATAGTAATTTTAATGTAGATACAAAAAAATTAAACTTTTTAAAGTTTGATACTTCACACTTTGGTGGGAAGAACTCCATGCTGTGGAGACAAAAAATGGATAACTTGGACTTTCTGATTCGAGAAAGAAATTATTATACGTTAACAAAAAATTACTTGAATTTACTATTATTAAAAAAAAGTGTTGGTAAATTTTATCTATGGAATAATAGCAAACAATTTGTTAAATCAAATTCAAATTTCTTGCTTTCCCGACAAGGGACGTATGAACCGATGCTCGGACGTATGACCGATTTTCAAATTACTGCTCTTTACGAACTTCAGAAAAAATTATTAATGATTAAAGAAAATCAATTAATTATGAATTCTAATAAAAAACAAAATATTTCTACTAATATCTTAAGTTTATCAAAAAATAAAATGAGAAATAATTTTATGATCTCAGATTTAAAGCTAAAATTTAATAATAAGTTAGTGAAAATTATATCACCAAATAAAATTAAAAATGTAAACTCATCAATTTTTAATTCTATCGTACCATACGAAAATCAAACTCAAGAAACTCTTTATAATTCTTTACAAAAGTTATATTTTAAACTGCCTAACAAAAACTTATTAAAATTAAATTCTAAAGAATTTTTTAGACCTAATGGTGTAAGACGTCCTGACAAAGCTAATACTTCAACTCACCTGATAGATAAAAGCAGTCATAACAATTATTATTCATTAGTGAATTTGCTGTTAAAGTATTTTAAATATAAAAATACTAATAACCTAATATTTCTAACAAATTTAACTAAAGCTGAAAAGTTTAATCCTTCGAATAAAATTTTACGCAAACTAGAGCCTATTTATTTTGCAACGCAATCGACTCATTATCATCCTATCGTTTTACGGTCTAATACTTCACCAAGTTTTTTTACAACAGAAACAGAAATAGGTCGCTTTTTCGAAAATCAGTACATTCTTGCAAAACAACCACTTACTGATATTATGCCATTACCGTTTAATAAAGCTTTGATTAAAGCTAAGAATATTTCTGATGTCATTAATCCGTTAAATGAGCAAAATCTTTTTGATCTTCAAAATTTAAAGCGGTTCACTTTTAATACACAAAAACAAGATCAGATTTATCATTCTTTTAAAAATCCTAAATCTGAGTCTTTGTCAAAAAATATGTCAAATCTTAACAAAGTGAAAATAGATTTTTCGTTGAATAAAGTGCAAATAACACAAACCGGTTTGCCAGATCGATTGATTAGAAAAAAAATACGGTTATTTTCTACTAATTTACATATTAATAAAAAATTGATTAAAGATGACAAAATTCAAAAAATTTTGCAACTTTCAGAATTCACTTCTTTATTTAATCCTAAAAGTCAAAAACTAAAAACTCAAACTGTTTGGTCTAAAACTAAAATAAAAAATTTTAATTATCAGGACAAAATTACAAAGGATCCTAATGTAAATAAAGATCAGTATCGAGCTTATAGCTTGCAAAATCAAGCCATGAATTCATCGAGTTTTTCGTCAGTTCAAGTTTTGGGGGATAGTTCAAATTTCGCTTTTCCTCGCGGAGAAAAAGAAATAGAAGCACTTTTTGATCCTGGTATCACCTCATGGGGAAATAGAAATTTAGTTAATAAAACATATTACTCAAATAAAGTAAATAATCCATCATTTAATAAATTAAATTATAATCTCTTTTCAAAAAAACAATCTTTTTTAAACTCAAATCATAAAATTTTTGTTACTAACAAAGCTCATAAGAATGAAGAAGATTGGATGTCTCCTCGAGGATCAGTTTATACTTCCCTAGAAGGGAAAGCACAGTATGAACGTCAATTTGGAGCGAAGTATAAACCTCAACGTTTTTATTTACCTAATTTAAATACAACTAATTCTTTAGATGAAGTAATTACTAACCAAATAAATTTTAATTCGTTAGGAATAAATTTAATTAAAAAAGTCAATTTGTTAAATTTTAATCTTATAGATTTGCAAACAAATAAAATTACGAGTAATTTGAATAATTATGTTAAAAATTTAGCAAATAAATTAAAATTTAGTTTAAATAATTCAAAATTCTATTTTGTTAAGATTTCTGATAATAAAAAGTTATATCTAAAAAACATTATTAGACAAAATTTTTATATCAATTTAAATACTAATAAAAATATTGCGTTTAAAATTTCTTCTATGAATTCGTATCAATATCCTGACATACTTCCCGACAACGGTAGGGGAAGGGCACATTTTGCTAATGTTGGCACAAAAAAAGTAAAATATTATATTAATGCTCAAAAATTAAAAAAAATAAAACCATTTTTATGGACGAAGAATTTAATTGACTTTAATTATAAACCCCCTATTGAAAAAATATTTCGAAAGTATTTATCTGCCAAGTATAATAAAAACTCGCGTAAACCTACTTTTACATTATTAAAACAAAAACCGACTTTAGCTTTTAGAAAAAAAGATGCAATTTTATATAAATTTAAGAAAAAAACTAAATTCTTAAATTTAAAAATTACAAAAAAAACAAGTATTTCTGAAAAACAAAACAAGAATTTAAAATCGGTTTATACTTCCCGAGACGGAAAGGTCAAATTCAATTTTTTAACAATCAGAAAAAATCAAGAATTATTTTTTAAAAATAGGATTTATGGGTCTCAAGTTGAGCATTCAATAAAGACGCCCTATAATATAATTAAAAAAATTGGATTTATCTTTTTTAGAAATGACTATAAGTTTTTTACAGATTCAATTATAAAAGAAACTTCTAATAGTCAGTATCCAAAATTAAAATTAAATATTCGAACAAGAATAAATGAATCTTATAAACAAAAATATTTATTAAAAAATACTAAAAAACAAAATTTATTAAAACGGTTAGAAAAAGGTAAAAATTTACAAAAAAAACGCCGACAAAAAAAACAAGCTCGTTTAACAGGACGCCGAAAAAAAAGAAAACGTTTCTTTCCGCGTCCAATCTGGCTACGCTTTCTTTTATACAAAAAATTTATTAAATTTCGACATTTTTCGAAAAATTCTAATCAATCTAAAGTTTCAATTAGTCCAAAATATCAATTCAATTTTAATAATTTATTCAAACACGGGACAGAAAAAAATTTCTCTGAGCCGGTTTCCAAACTGCTATTTAATACACAAAGTGTAGAGAAAAATTTATCTAGACTTCGAAATATTAATGATTTTAAAATAGGTTTTGATCAAAATGAGATTTTGACAAAACGTGCAAATTTGGAACTTGAAATATTTCAATCTCGATCAAACCAATTGCAGGCAATACAAATGAATCATAGAACTATTCGTCGAAACATTTATCGAACTAATAAACAAAGTTGGGGTAACATTTTCTTTGATATTCCTAATTTAGAAAAAATTACTTTAAAAAAATTATTTTTAATTGATTCAGTGCCAATTGCTGCAGAAATTAAGTTTTATGATATTTCAACTAATTTATTACAAGATTTTAAAAAAACGATGTGGAAATCTTATTGGTTACGGACAAATTTTAACAACTATATAAATAAAATTAATGATTATTTAAATCAAATAAAAATTGCTGTAACAAAATCCTATGTTTTAATCAACTTAAAACATTTTTTATTTGAAAGTTTCGGTTTAAATTTTAAAGAAAATGCATTAAAACTTTCTTCGTTAAACATCGCTTCCAAATCTGGACCAAGTCTAGATAGGTTTTCACAAAGTGTAGACAAAACATCTTTCTCTCCAAGAAACCCGAATAGACAAACTTTTAATCACGATTTTAATTTAGGAAAACCTTATCAACTACGGAGCTCTTCTTTAGTAAATAAATCATTAATAAATGACTTTCAATTACAAAGCTATGAAGAATTTATGACTACCTTATCAGCCGATAATGCTAAGATAAAAAAATGGAATAATTTGAACTTAGCAAAATACCATCAAGTGAATCAGTTTAAATTACAGAAAAATTTCTCTAAAACTTATACTCCGTTATGGTATGTTAATGTCAGACGAAATTTTTCTAACTTTTCAAGTATACCTGCAGGGTATACATATGTTGCATCTAGCAATTTAGCTCAATTTAATCAAAACTTATATAATAGAATTCAATTTATTATAAAAAACATTAAAGTTAATTTGAATGTTGACGGTCAAAATCAATTGCGTGCTTTTAACCCAAGCCGCTCCCAAGGTATAAGTTTAAGTTCTAATAATTTTTTAACTAATATATTAAAAGAGTGGTGGGCTCGTTTTGAAAATTCTTTTAATTCTTCATTTTCAATTATAAATATTCCACAAGAAATTTATTTAAATCAATCTAAATTTCGTATTTTATGGTCTTTAAATAAAACAAATGTTTGGTCATTCAAAAAAAATACGGACAATAGTTTTACTTGGAATAAATCAAAAATAAGAGATCAAAATAAATCGAATAAAACAAATAAAGTTATAAACACATTTTTTAGTAAAATTAAACATTTTCATCTTAAAGCGTCTCCGCGACGTCAAAAATTAATACAAACAATTTTTATTGATAAATTTCAAACTACAAATAACAAAATTAAGCAATTAGGTTTATTAATTCCAAATAAGCAGCCGTTGCACTATCATGATTTCCAAACGCTAATAGGTTCAACCTTTGTTAAACAAAATTTTAAAAACCAAATTTCTAATTTAAGCTTAAGTGAAAATGTGACTAATTATTTCAAAACTCACCCCAAACATTATTTACAATTTTGGTGGTCTGAGACTAATTTCACTAATTATAATTTTTTTCAAACAGATTTATCTTTTGGAAATGAGCTTGTTAATGTAGCAAATTTATTTGATCATCAAGTTTCAGTTGATGTTGATAATAATTCAAATACTATGCGTGGCAATTTATTGTTAATCTCAAAAAATAAACTGAATTTTATAATCATTTGGGGTTGTCTACTATTACTTCATGTTTGTCTTCTTTTTAGTTTGTTAAATATTAGTCAAATAAGAACATTTTTAAAGTTTCAACTATTATGTGTATATAAATTAACAAACATCTATTTAAGCGTTATTTATTCTACGTTTAAAAATTTGCAACAATTGAAAAGAAATTTATTTTTATATTCTAATCTTAGTTCAGCTTTATTTGAAAATTTGACTATTACAAAAAAATCTTTTTTATTGATGGTTACCAACTCTACTAAAGTTAGTGGATATAACTCACAAAAAATCTTAGATTCTGAAATTTCAATTTTTACAAACAACAAACACTTAGGCTTATTAAAAAGTACTAAACTAAATTCAAGACAAACTAATGACTTAATTTTTTCAAATAAAGTTAATAATTTGAGTAGTTTTGATAAAGGGGAATATATTCTTTTAACAAATTTTAAAGAATCTGTTTTACATTTTTTCGAGTTTTATAAAGTTCAATCATCAGTATTTAATAAATCTACAAATACAAACCATAAAAATAGTGAAAATATTACAGTTAATTTTAATAATAAAGTAATTTTTCCATCAAAAACTCCAAGTTTTAGCTTATTAAAGTTAAGAGCAAGCATTAAATTTCAATTGTCACGAAATATTTTTTTAAATAAACAAGAAATTTTATTTGTTGGAACTGAGATTTTTAAATATAAACAAAATGCACTAAAAGTGAATGAGAAAAATTTGGAAACTATAACTAGTATTTCTGATTTTGCTTCTCTTTTTCGGACGTCTGAACCAAGTTATGAAGTTATTGGAGATAAAATCTTTATTTTACCTAAATTACTTTCGAGTAAATGTGATAGATATGAAGCAATAAATATGTTTATCTTAAACACAAATAATAAAAGATTGATGCATTATTTACCTTCTCTTATCAGCAGCAAGGACGCGAGAAAAAACCTTTCCTTGTCGGAAAGTATTAACCAATCCAAATCTTACCAAAGTTCAGAGAATATTTCTTCTAACCAAGGTTTAGATGCAAATTTTTCAATTCGTAACGAATCAACAACCAATCAAAATAAGAATTTTGTTTTTAAGACTCTTTTAAATGCTACAAATTTATTTTCTTACAATTTTTTAAAAATGACACTCAGTTTAGCACAAAACGTTTCTTTAATTCCACCACGACCGATACAAGCCTTAGAAAATATAACTTTAAAGCAGGAAAATATTTTTGTTCAAGATAATTCACAATCTAAAATTTTACCAAATCGATATAAAACTATCGCAACTTTAGTTTTAAATAAATACGTTAAAACATCATTTTATTTATCAGTTTTATTTTTAGTTTCAATATTAATAAAACTATCTAATAAATCATTAATTGTAATATATACGATGTTATTTAAATTAATCGATATGTTAGAAAGTATTATGTTACTTATTTATAAATCTCTTGAAAAACCTGCAGAATTAATGATTGACTTTATTTCAGAATTTTTTCTTATAGAATGGTCTGCGGATGTTGTAACATTTATTCCAGAAAGTTTTGATATTTATACTTCTTCTTTTTCTCAAAAATTAATGCGAAATTTCCGTCTAGTTGGATTGTCAAGTTTTTTTTGGCAAAGAAGATTTTTAGCTTTTCTAGATATATTTATTGATCATATAACAAAACCTGATACCGATTTACTTGTTAGACAAAAAAAAGGTATTATTTTTTGGGATATATGGGCAGAAGTTTTAGTTCAAGCAGCTGAAATTTATAGTATAAATTTATCTTCTTTATTTAATATTAAAGAAGAACAAGATTTATTTCTTGAAAAACTTTTAAACGATAAAAAATGGGATTGGTCAACAACGATGTTATTTAAAATGAGTCCATTAATGGAATTAATCCAAAATTCGAAACCCGAGGGCTTTAAACATAATTGGAGTTTATTTGTAAAATCAGAGCAACTTTGGCGCCGTTGGGCTGTAAATCCTTATTATACGTACCAAGGAAAAGATACCGATCTTTTTGTTGAAAGTCACCCACCAAAATCTTTTTCTCAGTTTAAATTAATGAAATATTATCCTCCAGTTTTTGAACCAGTTGGTAATTTAGTTTGTCAAATTTATTCTGGAACCTTTATTAAAACAGTTTCAAAAAATCTTTTACTTGTTGGTGCGCGAGGAACAAATAAAACTTTATTAATTCAAGCAATTGCGGGGGAAACAGAATTAAAAATAATGATTGATAATGCAAATCGCTATGCATTAACATCAAAAGGTGTTGCAATTGGAATGAAATTATTAAAGGATGTTTTTGATGCTTTAGCATTACAAGCACCGTGTTTATTTATAATTGAAGATATTCATGTTATTGGAGAAAGACGCCCAATGTTAATTTCTGATGATGAAAATATTAAAGCTACAGAAAATTCATTTGGTGTCGATCAAGAAGAAATTCATGAAAAAAATCAAGTTATTTATCAATTAAGTCGACATTCTATTGTGCATTATAAAAAACCTTACAAAGGTGATTTTTCATTATTAATTCCGACTAATCATTTTTCTTTAGATTTCTTTTTAGGTTTTTCACCTCCTAAAACTCGAGTAATTTCGAAAGTTCCTCAAAATCCACTTCCAATTAAATCTATTGAACAAGAAATTTCAAATCAAAATGATTCAGACAAAACTTCTGAAACTTATTCTATACGTAAATTAAAAATTTTAAGCCAAATTCAATTACCTAAGAAAGAAGTATTTTCACCGCCATCAACATCACCTTTTACGATTTTATTATTAAAAGAACAGAAAAAAATTAAACCAAAAAAAATTGTTTCTGAAATGCCATGGGGAGGTTTATCATCAGATCAATTAATTCAACTTCCAAAAGCTTCTTACTCAGTAAGAGTTAAAGTTGCCTTACTTGCAGATATTGCTATTCGGAATTTGTCAGTAAAATTAGACCGAATAACAGACCTATTAATTATTATTGATAGTGTGCGATCTCATAGAGGTTTTGTTGTAGTTGCAACAACTCACATTCCTTCAATTTTAGATCCTGCTTTACGAAGACCTGGTCGATTTGATGAAACATTAACTATTCCTTCGTTACCAAACGTCTGGAGTCGTTGGGAAATTTTAAAAGCTTCTATTTCTGATTTTGTATCAACATTAGATTTGATCGATTTAGCACAGTTATTTAGTAATTTAACTGATACTGAATTATCCAATTTAATTTCAAAAACAAAATTATTTTTATTCACAAAACAGAATTTTTTAAAAGAAAATTTAACATCAGCAGAAATGTTGACGAATTATTCAAGAACGTCTTTTATTAATTCATATAAATTACTATTATTCGAACAAAAAGAACTTTCGACATTTAATATGATTAGTAGTTTTGGAGAAGTATTAAAATTATCAACATATCCAATCATTGTTGATCCTTACCAAATTAAATCAAAAAATTATCAATTGAGTCTTGAAGGTTCGTACGTTCCTCTAGCAGAAAACATGAAGTCTCAGGTTTCAGTATCTAATCGGTTCATACTTCCCGACGAGGGAAGGGTTAAAAAAAATAATCAACAAAAATATAACTTGAATAATCTTACAAAGTTAACTTTTCAAACTAATTTAAGTGAGATGACCTTTTTATCGTCACAACTTGGACAACCTGATAATTCGAAAGTTGAAGAAAGTTCCAATAGTTTTCTACAGAACCAAGGTTTGTCAAAAACTAAAATTCGTTCTATCAAACATATTTTAAAAAGCTTTAACCCATCGTTATCAATCTTTAAAAATTCAACAAATTGTTTATCACTCAGTTATTGTCAAGTTAGTAAATGGTTTATTAGTTCTCAATTAATAAAAGATCAAAGAAGTTATGTACCACTTTTATGGTCAACAATATCAGCTGCTTCAACAAATAATAGTGAAGCAACGTTTATTAATGATTTAACTAATTCTAATTTCATTTCTTCAGAAAATACTTCTTCATTTGCAATTTACAATTCAAGATCACAGTTAAAAAATGAATTATTACAATTATTTGCAGGAAAAATAGGTGAATTTTTTGTTTTTTATGATATTAAATCTATGAGTAAAGTTTTAAAACATAATAATGAGAATAATTTAGTTTTAACTTCTGTTTTCCAAAACCGATCTAACATTTATTCTGATTTAGAAAAAGAGAGTAGTCTAAATTCTCCTTTATTTTGGAAAGAGTTTCAATCTATAAATACGTGGCAATATGCAAGTTTAATAAACACTTATGGAATAAATGAAACTTGGAGAAGAGCGAGCGATTTAATTTTTTCAATTATTTATAAACGATGTTTGTATAATAAAAATATTTTAATATATCGTTTATTTAATTTACAAAGTATAAATTCATTACGACAACCGCCAAGTCCACCAGTTTCAACAAGTTTTATTGCTGCAAAACGTTATGAGAATTACAAACGAATTGAATTTGATTTTCAAAATCGCATAACATTTTCAGTTCATGAAAAAATTCAAAAACACCAACAACAACGTTATATTAAAACATTGTACAACAAACCAATTAAAAAATATTTCCGCTCTGAATTACAAACATCTAATAAAAATTCACCATTTACAAATTCTATAGCTACAAGTTTTGAAAGCTGTTTCCGAGAAATAAGTTTAATCGATACAACTCATAAATTTCAATCAAAAAATAAATCTTCACGTTTAAGTTCAAGCTATTTCTTTTTTAATAATCGAATTAATATTCGACATAGATTTTATTTAATTAACCAATGGTGGAATACTCAACTTCCTGAGCATAACGCTGAAACCACGTTTTTAAGTGAAATAGATTGGCGTTATATGTTTATAGAAGGAGTTGGCGATTTATGGATGGACTTTCCTGATACAGATCAACATTATAATCCAAGAACACGTCAGTGGATGCTTAATTCTGGGTATTGGAGTTATTGGTATAATTTTGAAAAATTAATGAATCAAGAAATTTACTATCAATTTTTAATGGAAAATTTTTATAAAGCTTATAATTTTTTAGATACGTCCAGAGAATTTATAGATTTAACATGTTATCAATTTTTAACTTCACCGGTATTAAAAGAAATTGATTTTATCACTTATTTAAAACGCTTTTATAAAAAATAATAAATTTTACAAATCTTAAATAATTTTAAATAAGTTTTCCTTCCCCTCAAGGAAAGTTGGTACTCATACGTTTTGTTTATACTGTGTATAAACAAAAACCTATGTTTACTCTAGTAAACATTTGGTAAAAGCTTCTACTTCGCATTATTGTCTTAGATGATAATGCGAAGTAGAAACTTTCAATTGCTGTTCGGGCTCAACGGATTGTTGAACTTTAGTTAAATAAAAAAAAAACAAAAATTTGTTTCTACTTTGTTTTGTTTACCAAGTGTTTACTTCAGTAAACACGGGTTTTTATCTAAACAAAGTTTAGATAAAACCAAATCTAGACAAAGTCAACATAGGTTTTCATCTAAAGAAAGTTTAGATAAAACATTTTAGTTTTTTTATACTCTGTCTAAACAAAAATCTATGTCTAAACAATATAGCTGACTAAGTTAAAATAGCTCAAAAAGATCGAAAGATCTATTCCGTCAGTGTTAAAATTCTGGGGCGGAAGGACTCGAACCTACGAATGGCGGTACCAAAAACCGCAGCCTTACCACTTGGCGACGCCCCATTACTTAAACTTTTGTATTAACAATTATAAATAGTAACTAAATTTTATTTTTTGTCAAATTTAGGCCCAACCGGACTCGAACCGATGACCTATTGCTTGTAAGGCAATCACTCTACCAACTGAGTTATGGGCCTATTTATATTTATATTTTATTTTAATATAAAGAATCCAAAATAACAAGTAATTGAGTTTTTACATATTTTATAACTTGTTTTAGAGTAAAGTTATCCAACTATTTTTTTTTATAGAAACTTTTAGGATTTTCAATAACACAATCATTAATTTGTGATACCAATAGATCTCTAGGTTAGAGCAATTAACATTAGTAAGATACGTTTTTGTTTACACACGGTGTAAACAAAACCAAATGTTGACTTTAGTCAATAGAGGTTTTCATCTAAACAAAGTTGAACTAAAAAAAAAGTATTGATTACTATTTGATGAATTTCAATAGTAATCAATACTTTTTTTTTAATAAAAAATTATTCTACAATATTTGTAACAACACCGGCACCAACTGTACGACCACCTTCACGAATTGCAAAACGCATTCCTTTTTCAATTGCAATTGGATTAATTAATTTTACAATCATACTTACACGATCACCAGGCATAGCCATTTTATTTGAATGCTCTTCTGCTACTGATGATGGGTTACGCATTTGAATATGACTAAACCCTTCTACTTTACCAGTTACATCTGTTGTACGAACATAAAATTGTGGTTGATACCCTACTAAAAATGCTGAGTGTCGGCCACCTTCTTCTTTAGTAAGAATATAAACTTGAGCTTCAAATTTAGTATGTGGTAAGATTGAGCCAGGTTTTGCTAAAACCATACCGCGTTCGATATCTTTCTTTTGAACACCACGTAATAATACACCAACGTTGTCACCCGCCATAGTTTCGTCTAAAGTTTTCTTAAACATTTCTAATCCTGTTACAACACAGTTTTTTGTGTCTTTAAGACCTACAATTTCAAGGTTATCACCAACACGTAATGTACCTCGTTCAACACGACCTGTCGCAACTGTACCACGACCTGTAATTGATAAAACATCTTCTACTGCTAATAAGAATGGTTTATCTGTTTCACGTTCTGGTGTAGGAATATAACTATCTACTTTATCCATTAGTGCATAAATTTTATCTACCCATTTATTGTCACCAGGTTGAATCTTTGGATTTTCAACTAAAGCTTCTAATGCTAATAAAGCTGATCCTGTAACAATAGGAATTTCATCACCAGGAAATTCATATTTATCTAGTGTTTCGCGCACTTCAAGTTCAACTAATTCTAAAAGTTCAGTATCATCTACTTGGTCTTCCTTATTTAAGAAAACAACAATGTGTGGAACACCTACTTGTTTTGCTAATAAAAGGTGTTCTTTTGTTTGTGGCATAGGACCATCTGCACCTGAAACTACTAAAATAGCACCATCCATTTGTGCAGCACCAGTAATCATATTTTTTACATAATCTGCGTGACCTGGGCAATCTACGTGTGCATAGTGACGATTTTCAGTTTCATATTCTACGTGTGCTGTATTAATAGTAATACCACGAGCTTTTTCTTCTGGTGAAGAATCAATTTCATCATATTTTTTACCTTGCGCACCACCGCGTGCAGCTAATGCCATTGTAATTGCTGCTGTTAAAGTTGTTTTACCGTGGTCTACGTGACCAATTGTACCAATATTAACGTGTGGTTTTTTACGTTCAAATTTAGCACGTGCCATAAGAATTTATCCTTCTGTTTTTTCATAAAAGTATGTTTAAGCCAATTTTTCGGGTCAGATAATCGGTTCCAAATCTGGACAAAATTTAGATAGGTTTTTGTGTAAACTTTGTGTACAAAAAACATGCTTCCTGACATCGGTCATACTTCCCCAAGTGTTTACTAAAGTAAACACAGATTTTTGTTTACACAAGGTGTAAACAAAACCACAAGGGAAGGAAGGCGAATTTGATTAACATTCGTAAATACAGTTATTCGTGACTGTGCCTGTAAATCTAAGCGTAAAATTAAAAAAAATGTTTAACTAGCTATGTTAATGAATTAGTTAAGTTCATTTATTGAAGGTTTTAAATTTGGACTAGATCCAAATGTTGACTTTAGTAAATATAAGTTTTTATCTACACCAAATCTAGACAAAGTTTAGATTTGTTATAGACAAAATATATTTCTCTTCTCGATCATACTTCCCCATGTGTTTACTTTAGTAAACAGAGGTTTTTTTTCACACAGAGTGTAAACAAAACGACAAGTGAAGGAAAGAGACATAGAATGTAGAAATTTGAGTTCCAATTGGTTACTAAAGTAAACACAGTTTTTTATTTACACCAAATGTTGACTATAGTCAACATAGGTTTTTGTTTACACAATGTGTAAATAAAACATAATAAAAAAATAAATCTATACTAAAATATAAACTATTTATATTATTCAATCAACTTTCTTTGAATATATTTTATAAAGGATATATTAGTAAATGTTTTTATTTGGTTTATTAGAATATGCTGTTATAAACTTTTTTTACAGCTTATAGTGTTATGTTCTTATTAAAGTTAAATTCAAATAAGTAGTAATCAAAACGCTTTAGCTAAAACTAAACGTTACTCAGATAGTTTTTTGTTTTTTGTTTAACTTTAGCCCAAATATTCACTATAGATAAACGTGAATTTTTGTTTAACTTTGGTTAAATAAATTTTTTGTTTAATTACAATTAAACATCGATCTCAGACTTCCCTAAGTGTTTACCAAGTGTTTACTAAAGTAAATACAGGTTTTTGTTTACAGAAAGTGTAAACAAAACGCCAATGGAAGGAAAACAGTTTATACCTAAAATTTTAGTTTAACCTCTCTTTAAATTCTTAGTTGAAGTCGAATTTTTTGATAGATTAAAGTTACTTAATCAGTTATGTGATTTTTTTTTAAAAATAGTAAATTTTATTTAACATAATTGGTAAGTGTTTAACAAATCTTAACACTGTTAAGATAGGTTTTTGTTTACACTGTGTCTAAACAAAACGTTAGTCAACAGAGATTTGTTATCTAGACAAAGTATTTTATCGAAACTTTGTTTAGATGAAAACCTATGTTGACTAAAGTCAACATTTGGTAGATAAAACCAAATCTTAACAAAGTTAAAACTGCTTTTTTTTTTAACTAAAGTGAAATAAAAGGTTAAAATTATAAGTTGACTAAAAAGAACTGCTTTAAGAATAATTATACTTATAATTAAATTTCTAAAATATGTCTTGTCTGCAAATACGATTTAATAAACTACATAGCCTTCATAATAAGTTTACCGTGGGTAATATTAGTAAAAATTCATATTTTCATTTTTCTAAAAGTAGCTTAAAAAACTTCAAAAAATTAGAATTTCAAACAAAAACTATTACTAATAATAGTTCATTATTTGTCTCTTGTCGTGAATCACGAATTGAAAACGCTCGTTCTTTATATGGTTCTTTTTATTTGGGTCCCTTTAGTGCAGAGCAAAGTCTTACTGTTGCAAATGCTATTCGTCGAACTCTTTTATCTGAATTAAAAGGATTAGCAATTACAAGTGTAGAAATTGAAGGAGCAACACATGAATATTCAACACTGTTTGGAATTAAAGATTCCGTTCTAGATATCTTATTAAATTTAAAAGAGTTAGTCTTAAAAAGCCAATTTACGTTTAAAAAGCCTCAATTTGCTTATTTAAAAGTAATTGGTCCAGGAGTAGTTCGAGCAAAAGATTTAAAATTACCAGCTTTTATTCAATGTGTAGACCCAAATCAATATATTGCTACGCTCGCTGATAACGGTGTTTTAAATATGAAAATTAAAATTGAAGAAGGTAAAAATTATTTAATTCAAAAACCAATCAATTTTAAAACTAGTTTAAATTCAGTTTCAAAAGAAATACTTATAAAAAAATTATTCAATTTAAAAAAACAATTTAAAAATGATAAATTAGAAAAAATAAATTTTAAAGAACAATATTTTTCTAAACTTTCATTAAAAAAAAATATAATAATTCATAAATCATCGTATCCTTTATTTATTGACGCAGTATTTATGCCTATTCAAAAAGTAAATTATGTTATTGAAGCCGACCAAGAAAATACAAATTATCGATTTCCTATTTTAACTGAAAATACTGATGAGATTATTGCTAAATCAAACGCTTTACAAAAAAATCCCAATTCTTTAAATCATAAAATTATTTTAGAAATTTGGACAAACGGAAGTATTCATCCACGAGAGGCAATATCTTACGCTTTTAAAAATTTAGTATCAACTTTTTTAAATTTAGAAAAAGCAAAAATTATAAATTCGTTTGCCTTTAAGTCTCTTTTAAATAATCAAAGTTTAATTAATTCAATTTATTTTGAAAATTTTAATTATTCGGAAGTATTAAAAAAACTTCGTACAAAATCTAATTCTTTTGTTAATATTTCCACAAAAAAATTACGAAATGTTGACTCTAAAAGCACAAATAGTATTCGTGACAAAATGATACTAAAATTAAATTCTACGACTAATCAGATAAATCTTTTAACTGAAACTGACAAAAATAAACTTTATTTACGCGATATTGGAACTTTAAACATATCTTTAAGACCATATACTTGTTTAAAGCGTGCTAATATTAATACAATTCAAGAATTAATAAATTATTCAAAAGAAGAATTGCTAGTATTAAAAAATTTTGGTAACAAATCATTGCGAGAAGTTGAGCAAAGTTTAATTCAAATTGGTTTACAATTAAAAAATTAAAAGGTTCCAAATCTGGACAAAGTCCAGATAGGTTTTCGTGGACACAAGGTGTCCACAAAACATATTTCCCTTCAATGGTTAGTTTTAATAAGTGTAACTACACTCGCATCAAACCAATATTTCTTTATTTGAATAGACATGGTTTATCTACCAAATCTTCACTTTAGTCAACATAGGTTTTCATCTAAACTTTGTTTAGATAAAAATTTAGTAAAAACTTCGACATTGTTAATTAATTTTTTAGTCACAAAAGAGGAGTGTTGACTAAAAAATTGATTAACGTTAGCAATAAAGTAATATAATAAACTTTGTTAAAACAAAAATTTAGTAACATTTTCTTTAAACTCTGTGTAAACGAAAACCGGTCTTAACATTGTTAAGACTTGGTGCTAAATTCATTTAAACAATCTTAATACTTGAACATATCCATATAATTTTAAGTTTTTTTTTCTTTAAGTATTTAAATAGTTTACTTATAAAAACGTTAAATTATTAAAAATTTGAACGTGTTTATAAGTAAATCTTGCATTTCAAAAAAAATAATAGTAGAATATAACTTATAGAAAAAATTCGGGATGTAGCGCAGTTTGGTAGCGCGTATGCTTTGGGAGCATGATGTCGCAGGTTCGAATCCTGTCATCCCGATTTAGGCTAAACAGTAAGTTAAATTAAAAATCTAAGCGTAATCTTGTTTATATCATAAGATTACTTTTGTATCTCAAATAAATATAGTATAATAATTTTAATCTATATAATTATATAGACATGGACCAAAAAATTAAGTATTTATTTTTTTATTAGTCAATTAGTTGAAACTTGAACTCTTTCCCAATTTAGTTTTCTATGGGTAACCTATAACTTAACCTAACGTTTTTAAGTGAGGTTTAGTCTAAGTTCATCATTTGGATTTAAATTAAAAAAAATAATTAAAACGGGAGTTAGTGGGAACGAGTTTTTTTACTTTGTATCACAAAAAAACTAAAAATTAATTTTGTATAATGCACCGTTGGCCGAGCGGATTAGGCAATCGACTCATAATCGTTTTAAGGTGGGTTCAACTCCTACACGGTGCAATCAATAAAAATATAACTTATTTATATATTTATAATTATTTTATTAAGATATTTTTACTAACAAACTCCCCAGGTAGGACTTGAACCTACGACCAGTCGGTTAACAGCCGACTGCTCTACCACTGAGCTACTGAGGATTATATATTTTCTTATCTATTAGTTTAACATAACTTTCTCGAAAAACAAAATATTCTAGTTTAAAAATAAAATTTACTTCATTATTGTCAGAATTCAAAATGTGTTTCTTAATAATAAAATTTAAAAACTAAAATAGTTTTCTTTAATTTTGTTTAGACTAGGTTTTGTTTACACCTTGTTTTATCTAAACTTTGTTTAGATAAAACAAGGTGTAAACAAAAACCTGTCTTAGAAGTTTTAAGATTTCTTAGTTAGAGATAACTAAGTTATTTTTAGTTTTGAAATGAGTTCAAATTGATAATATCTTAAATTTTTTCCTTAATAATAATAATAATTTTGGGTTTAAAAGCAAAGCTTTTAAACCCAAAATTATTATTATTATTATTATCCTACAGAAATAATACGAGCTAAGAAGAATGACCAAGTTGTCGCAATACCACCTAATAAGTAATGAGCAACACCAACAGCACGACCTTGAGTAATACTTAATGCTCTAGGTTGGATTGCTGGAGCTACTTTTAATTTATTATGTGCCCAAACAATTGATTCAATAAGTTCTTGCCAGTAGCCACGACCACTAAATAAGAACATTAATGAGAATGCCCATACAAAGTGTGCTCCTAAGAACATTAAACCATAAGCTGATAACGCTGAACCATATGATTGAATAACTTGGCTAGATTGTGCCCATAAGAAGTCACGAAGCCAACCATTAATTGTATTCGCACTTTGTGCAAAGTTACCACCAGTGATATGTGATACACCAGAAGCAGTAACACTACCCCATACATCAGATTGCATTTTCCAGCTAAAGTGGAAAATAACAATTGATAATGAGTTATACATCCAGAATAGACCTAAGAATACGTGGTCCCATGCTGAAACTTGACATGTACCACCACGACCAGGACCATCACAAGGGAATCGGAAACCTAAGTTTGCTTTATCAGGAATTAAACGTGAACTACGCGCATATAAAACACCTTTTAAAAGAATTAATACTGTTACATGAATAGTAAAAGCATGAATATGGTGAACCATGAAATCAGCAGTACCTAAAGAAATTGGCATCATAGCTACTTTTCCACCTACAGCTACAATATCACCACCCCAAGTAGCACTAGTTGCTGCTAACGCATTTGGTGCCGTTAAATCTGGTGCTAAGAAATGAGTATTTTGAACCCACTGTGCAAATACTGGTTGTAATTGAATTGCTGTATCAGAGAACATATCTTGTGGACGACCTAAAGCACTTAAAGTATCGTTGTGAATATAAAGACCAAAACTATGGAAACCTAAGAAAATACAAACCCAATTTAAATGAGAAATAATCGCATCACGGTGACGGATTACACGGTCTAATAAATTATTGTAATTTGATGTAGGATCATAGTCTCTTACCATAAAGATTGCTGCGTGAGCACCAGCACCTACAATACAAAAACCACCAATCCAAACATGGTGTGTAAATAAAGAAAGTTGAGTTGCATAATCTGTAGCTAAATATGGGTATGGTGGCATACTATACATATGATGAGCTACGATAATTGATAATGAACCTAACATTGCTAAATTAATTGCTAATTGTGCATGCCAAGATGTTGTTAAAATTTCATATAAGCCTACATGACCTTCACCAGTAAATGGACCACGATGAGCTTCTAAAATTTCTTTCATACTGTGTCCAATACCCCAATTAGTACGATACATATGACCAGCTACTAAAAATAATACTGCAATTGCTAAGTGATGGTGTGCTGTATCACTTAACCAAAGTCCACCTGTTACAGGATTTAATCCTCCTTTAAAAGTTAAAAAATCGCTGTATTCATTCCATTGTAATGTGAAGAATGGTGCTAAACCTTTAGCAAAACTTGGATAAAGATCTGCCATAAATTGTCTGTTTAACATTAATTCATGAGGTAATGGAATCTCTTTTGGATCAACACCAGCATCTAAAAGTTTATTTACTGGTAACGAAATATGGATTTGGTGACCAGCCCAACCTAAACTACCTAAACCTAATAAACCTGCTAAATGGTGATTTAACATTGATTCTACATTTTGGAACCATTCTAATTTTGGAGCAGCTTTATGATAGTGGAACCAACCAGCAAAGAACATTGCAATAGCTAATACTAAACCACCAATTGCAGTACTGTATAATTGTAATTCACTAGTAATACCACTAGCGCGCCAAAGTTGGAAGAATCCTGAAGTAATTTGAATACCTTGGAAACCACCACCTACATCACCATTTAAAATCTCTTGACCAACAATTGGCCAAACTACTTGTGCACTTGGTTTAATATGTGTTGGATCAGTTAACCAAGCTTCGTAATTTGAAAATCTAGCTCCATGGAAATACATAGTTAGGTAAAGTAGAATAATAAATTTCTTTATATTTTCTTCCCTGTTAATCCGTGCGTGCAATTCACATTGCACACGGCTTGTGTTCGTTTTTTTTATTTATATATTCTTTTTCTCTATACAAAGTGCATATTTGTTATAAAGAAAAACCGATGTTTAATTCTAAATTAACATATTAACTATTTTACGAAAATAAATCAAAACCTCCATTTTAGTTCTAAAAAATTATTTTTAAATTAAATATCTTTTGTAGTAAGTTAATTCTATTATAACATAATTTTTTACTTAGGACCATAGCAGATTAAAAAAGATATTTACTATTGTCATATTTGCCAGGAACCAGGATTGAACTGGTGACACAAGGATTTTCAATCCTCTGCTCTACCACTGAGCTACCCCGGCTAAACTTTTTTATAACGTATTTTAATATTAACTTTTTTAAATTTATTTTGCAATAACTAAAAAATCTTAAATGATAAAAATAATATGTTAGTTTAAATACCAACGTTGGTATTTAAACTAGCATATTATATTAGATTCTAAATTTTAAATAGCTTAAAAATTTAAAAAATCGTTTGAAAGTAGCAAATTTTGTTTTTATTTAATGCAAAAACAATTTTCACATTAAAAAAATAATATTAATTTCGTTTCTTTTTTTTTTTGTTAAATTTTAAAATAATCAGCCAATTTGATTTTTAATGCATCTTGTTTTGTTTTAATTGTGATAATATCTTTAGTATTACAGATATAATTTGGAAGATTAACTTTTTTATTATTTACTTGTACATTACCTTGTTTAATTAAATTTAAAGCAGCTGTCATACTTGCAGTAACTTTCATTTTAAATAAAATAAATGCTAAACTTTTTTCTAAACGTTTTTTATAAAACATAATTTTTTCATAATAGTCTTTTAAGTTTTTATTAACTAATTTTAATGACTTTTGTTTCATAGCTACAGAAATCACATCTTTTGGTTTACACATATAACTAGCAATTGTCACTTTTTTATTATTTACACGAATATGACCATGACTAATTAATTGTCGTGCAGCACAAATAGTTGGTGCCATATTTAAACGAAAAACAATGTTATCTAATCGCATTTCTAACAATTGAAGTAATACTTGTCCAGTTGATTCTTTTGTACGTTTAGCTTTACGTACATATTTGATTAATTGTCTTTCTGTAATTCCATAATTATAGCGTAGTCTTTGTTTTACTTTTAATCGAATTAGATAATCAGAACCGCCTGACTGATTTGGTCCAGATTTTAATAATTTTGCTAAACCGTGTTGGCCTGGTGGAATAACTTTTCCACGTAATGGACCTTTTCCTTTAAACATTCTACGAAACGGTTTTTTTCTTGTAAAACCTCGTAACTTTCCTAAACGACGTATGATTCGTAAGCGCGGGCCTAAATATCTTGACATAAATTTTTAATAAAATTTAAAATTAGCTTTGATAAATTGATTTTTAAATATAAATGAATTGTAATTAGTATGTTGTATATAAAAACTTATGTTTACTAATGTAAAAAGTTAAAAGTTAAACTTTGGCGATGGCTTCATACTTCTCCAAGTGTTTACTAAAGTAAACACAGGTTTTTATCTAAACAAAGTTTAGATAAAACGTTTAACTTTAGTTAAACGAAAGACACTAACTGTTAAGATAGGTTTTTGTTTATACTGTATGTAAACAAAACTTAAGTAAACACAAGTTTTTATCTAAACTTTGTTTAGATAAAACCAAGTGTTAAACAAAGTTAAGACAGGTTTTGATTTACACTCTGTGGATACAAAACTACAACGAAAGGAAACTTATTTATATTAAAATAAATTTTTATATTAATTATGGTCATTAACTAAAGCTACAAACTTGTTTTTAGTACTTCCTTTATATTATAATATAATTTCAATAATGCTTCATTATAAAACAATAATCTTTTAAAGTATGAACATTTATGAACCACTTGAACTCAAGTCCTTGTAAAGGAGATGTTTTAAACACTTATGGTTCTAAACAGATTTATTTAAACGTTAAATAAATCTGTTTTCATTTTAACATTTTTATTATGGCAGTACCAAGTGCGACCCGTTTTTTATATATTTTATTATAACATAATAAATGCACAATTTACTATGAATTAAGATAGAAATTTAATCAAAAGCAATCTAAATTACTAATAAAAATAAAGCTAAAATAAATAAATAAATTAAACAATAAATTCTTTTGGAATTAATATTTTAAAAAATTCTAATTTTGGTAATTGAATTAATAAATTCTCTTTACTTGTGTGTATTAATGATACGTCATGATAAAAGAAGGCAATTTACAATCAAATATTTTAAGCTTAAGTTTTTAATATACATCTTAAAACGGGGAATAAATTAATTTTAAAACTTTAATAAATATTTTAAAATTAATATTAGGTTTTATTTAAAAATTCAATTCAATTGAATAAATAATTCATTTTAAATTATTATAACTAATAGTTAATTACACTGTTAAATAATAAAATAGCTATAAAAAATTAAATTAATTTTTATAATTATTTTTAATAAAGAAGTTCAAAAGCAACTTTATATTTCATTAGTAGACTTAAAAAAAAAAGCGATCTTTACCAAATGTTTACTTTAGTATTTGGTTTTGTTTACACTGTTTGTTTTATCTAAACTTTGTTTAGATAAAAACCTATGTTTACTTTAGTAAACATCTGGTAAAGAAAAACCGATCTAAACTTTGTCTATATTTGGTAGTTGATTGGAGCTCTTAACAGTATTAAGATTTGGTAAAATAATACTCTAAAAAAATAGAAGTAAAAATTATTAAAAAGCATTTTGCACCAATTTATACTATTTATCTTAAGATTTATTTATAATTTATAGATTTTCCATAAATAGATTCATTTGATTTGTAAAACTAGAATTATTATCGATATAACAAATTAATGACAACAGAATCAGAACAAAAATTATCAACTTGGCGTAATTTAATGCAAGCTAATTTTTCACCAGTTAAAGTTTTAACAGATTTAGTAAAATACCCTGTTATTACCGAAAAATCTTATGTATCCTTATTTAAAAATAAACAATATACATTTGACGTTGATTTACGCTTAAGTAAACCGCAAATTAAGAAATTATTTGAAAATTTATTCCAAGTTAATGTAATTTCTATTAACACGCATATTCCACCACGCAAAAAAATGCGTGTTGGCTCAAGTCAAGGCTATAAACCCCGTTATAAACGCGTAATTTTAACTTTAAAAGAAGGTCAATCTATTAATTTTAGTTTAATGAATTAAACAAAAAAATCAATTTTTTCCTTTATAGTTTATAGTTATAGATCTTGTTCTTTGTATTTTTCATTGTATTTTTAGTTAAATTTTATTATCCCTTCCCTTATCCTTTTGTTTACAATTTGTTTTGTTTACACAAGGTGTAAACAAAAAGCTGTGTTGACTAAAGTTTTGTTTACATACAGTGTAAACAAAAACCTATCTTAACAGCTATTGTCTTTCGTTTAACTAAAGTTAAACGTTTTATCTAAACTTTGTTTAGATAAAAACCTATCTAGACTTTGTCTAAATTTGGAAGCTGCTATAACCAATTTAATTGGTTGTAGCCCTGAACTCCGTTCAGATGTTAAGATTTGGTTTTATTTAAACTTTGTTTAGATAAAAACTTGTGTTTAGTAAAGTAAACACTTGGTACACACTTGGGGAAGTCTGAACCAATTTTTCTTAATTTAGAATATTGGTTACGATTGATGGAAAATAGTACTCTCTACTTTGAATTCTTGTTTTGTTTAGACTCTGCCTAAACAAAAACTTGTCTTAACTTTGTTTAAGATTTGGATCAACTACCAAATCTAGACTTTGTCTAGATAGGTTTTTGTTTACCAGATGTTTACTTTAGTAAACATAGGTTTTTATCTAAACAAAGTTTAGATAAAACATACAGTGTAAACAAAACCAAATATTTACTATGGTAAACATAGATTTTTATCGAAACCAAGTTTAGATAAAACTTTGATTGTAGCCGTTAACACTGTTAAGATTTGGTAAAAACTTGGAAAAGTATTAACGTTGTAAGTTAAATTAAAATTTCCCTTAAAGCTACTAATTAATTACCAATTAGAGGGAATCTTTGTCTTTAATTGGGTGATACACTTTTGTATCAAAATTGTTAGTTTTGTTCTTTTCTTTTTTAGTAAAACTATATAGTTTTACTAAAAAAGAAAAGAACAAAACTAACAATTATTGTTTTTGTTTATAATAGTTATATTTTTTATTACAATTATTTATGGGAATTCGTTTTCTTCAAGCTTTCACTCCCGGGACAAGAAATCGTTCGGTATCAGATTTTAGTGAAATAACTAATTCAAAACCAGAAAAATCATTATCATACAGATTACACCGTTCAAGCGGTCGAAATAATCGAGGTATTATTACAGTACGTCATAGAGGTGGTGGGCATAAACGTCTTTATCGTGAAATCGATTTTCGTCGTGATAAAATAGGTATTCCTGCACGAGTTTTAACTATTGAATATGACCCAAACCGTAACGCACGCATTGCTTTACTTCGTTATGAAGATGGTGAAAAACGCTATATTCTTCAACCACGAGGTTTAACTGTAGGCGAAGTTATTATCTCTGATATTAATGCACCTATTTTAAATGGAAATTGTCTTCCACTTCGAAATATTCCTTTAGGTGCTGAAGTTCATAATGTTGAATTTCAACCTGGTTCAGGTGGTCAATTGGCTCGTGCGGCTGGAACATTAGTTGAAGTTTTAGCTAAAGAAGGAAATTTTGTTACTGTTCGTTTACCGTCTAAAGAAATTCGTTTAGTTTCAAAAAATTGCTGGGCTACGATTGGTCAAGTTGGTAATATTGAAGCATATAATTTAACAATTGGCAAAGCTGGCCGAACGCGTTGGTTAGGAAAACGTCCGACAGTTCGTGGTTCCGCAATGAACCCTGTAGATCACCCACATGGTGGTGGTGAAGGGCGTTGTCCAATTGGTCGTAGCCGTCCTGTTACACCATGGGGTAAACCTGCATTAGGGTTAATTACAAGAAAGCCAAAAAAATATAGTACTGAATTAATTCTTCGTAAACGAAAATAAGTTTAAATATTCGTTTAAAACTGTTTGTAGAAGTTTTTATAATGATGTGAACACTAGAATTTATCTAATTAAGTAAATAAAAATAGTTTAACAATTGCAAATGCGCCCAAATGTTTACTATAGTAAACATAGGTTTTTGTTTATACCAAATGTTGATTAAAATCAACATAGGTTTTTATCTAAACTTTGTTTAGATAAAATAAGGTGTAAACAAAACAATGTCTTATTAACTTAGCTCATTAGTAAAACTTTAACTTTGTCCATATGAATCTTTAGTTTTTGTTAAGACAGGTTTTTAAACTTTAGTTATAGAAAAGTTAGGGTTGCTTATAATATATTTTATTTAGACCATGTTTTATTTACACTTTGTTTTGTTTACACAAGGTGTAAACAAAAACCTATGTTATAGTCAACATTTGGTATAAACAAATATTTGTTTTAACAGTTTTAAGACTTGGATCAACTACCAAATCTAGACTTTGTCTAGATAGGTTTTTGTTTACCAGATGTTCACTAAAGTAAACATAGGTTTTTATTTAAACTTTGTTTAGATAAAACATACAGTGTAAACAAAACCAAATGTTGATTATGGTAAACATAAGTTTTTATCTAAACAAAGTTGAGATAAAACCAAATTTAGACAAAGTCTAGATAGGTTTTTGTTTACACACAGTGTAAACAAAACCAAATGTTTAGTATAAGTAAACATAGGTTTTTATCTAAACTTTGTTTCAATAAAACCTTGATTTTAGCCCTTAACAGTGTTAACACTCGATAAACGTTTGGTGGAACTAAAATATTTTATTTCCATTACAGCTTGCTGTATGGAAAAGTATAATCTATTTTTATAAACAAAAAAAATTTTTATTTACTTAACATTCTTTAGCAGTAACAATAATATTTTCTTTTTTCGGGAAATATCATTGATTAACCTATTTGTTATAATTTATAGAATTATAGTTTTTTAGCTATATATCTATATACTAGCCTTCCCTTGTCGTTTTGTTTACACAAGGTGTAAACAAAAACCTCTGTTTACTAAAGTAAACACTTAGGGAAGTATGACCGATGTTACTGAGATTAATTTTTATTTTATTGAAGGAAATTTTATTCATGCCACGTTCAATTAAAAAAGGTCCATTTGTTGCAGATCATTTATTAAAGAAAATTGAAAAATTGAATGCGCAAGGACAAAAAAAAGTAATCACGACATGGTCGCGTTCTTCAACAATTCTTCCAATTATGATTGGTCATACAATTGCTGTACATAATGGTAGAGAACATTTACCAGTTTTCATTACAGACCAAATGGTTGGACATAAATTAGGTGAATTTTCTCCAACACGCACATATAGAGGTCATGTAAAAACAGATAAAAAGTCAAGACGTTAAAATTTGACTATTCAGATTTTATAACAGAGATATGTTTAAATATAAGCAATTACTGAGTAATAATAACAACGTTATTATTGCAATAAAATGGTAGGTATTCTCTCTCTATGAAAACATTACTGAAATTTCAGTAA